CTTGTAGGTAGTGGCAGGTTAAGATAGAGAATATCGGAGCCATAGTGAAAGCGAGCTTTAATTAGAGCATAAGTCACTGTTTACAGACCCGAACCCGGATGATCTAGCCATGGCCAGGGTGAAGCTTGGGTAACACTAAGTGGAGGTCCGAACCGACTGATGTTGAAAAATCAGCGGACGAGCTGTGGCTAGGGGTGAAATGCCAATCGAATCCGGAGCTAGCTGGTTCTCCCCGAAATGCGTTTTGGCGCAGCGATTGATACTATAGCTTAGGGGTAAAGCACTGTTTCGGTGCGGGCTGCGAGAGCGGTACCAAATCGATGCAAACTCTGAATACTAAGTGTGCAGTCAATCAGTGAGACAGTGGGGGATAAGCTTCATTGTCAAAAGGGAAACAGCCCAGACCACCAGCTAAGGCCCCTAAATAATTACTAAGTGATAAAGGAAGTAAGAATGCATAAACAACCAGGAGGTTTGCTTAGAAGCAGCAATCCTTTAAAGAGTGCGTAATAGCTCACTGGTTTAGTGATCTTGCGCCGAAAATGAACGGGGCTAAGTAATTTGCCGAAGCTGTGGGATGTTTTATCATCGGTAGGGGAGCGTTCTGCAGAAGGTTGAAGCATTAGCAGAAGCGAATGTGGACAAAGCAGAAGTGAGAATGTCGGCTTGAGTAGCGAAAACATTGGTGAGAATCCAATGCCCCGAAAACCTAAGGTTTCCTTTGGAAGGTTCGTCCGCGAAGGGTAAGTCAGGGCCTAAGGCAAGGTTGAAAAACGTAGTCGATGGATAACAGGTTAACATTCCTGTACTATTTATTACTGATAACGAGGGACGGAGAAGGCTAGATCAGCCGGATGTTGGTTACCGGTTTAAGCTTTTAAGGTGAAGAAAGATGGAGAAAACATCTAGAGCTAAGAAGTTAATACAAAGCATTAAGGTGCTAAAGTGATTGATGTCATACTTCCAAGAAAAGCTCGATATATCTTAAGTAATAAATACCTGTACCTTAAACTGACACAAGTAGGTAGGTAGAGTATACTGAGGGGCGCGAGATAACTCTCTCTAAGGAACTCGGCAAAATAGCTCCGTAACTTCGGGAGAAGGGGTACCCTTGTAGGGTTGCAATAACCAGGCCCAAGCGACTGTTTAGCAAAAACACAGGTCTCCGCAAAGTCGTAAGACAACGTATGGGGGCTGACGCCTGCCCAGTGCCGGAAGGTTAAAGAAATTGGTTAGTTGTAAAATGAAGCTAGTGACTGAAGCCCCGGTGAACGGCGGCCGTAACTATAACGGTCCTAAGGTAGCGAAATTCCTTGTCGGGTAAGTTCCGACCCGCACGAAAGGCGTAACGATTTGGGCACTGTCTCAGAGAGAGACTCGGCGAAATAGAATTGTCTGTGAAGATGCGGACTACCTGCACCTGGACAGAAAGACCCTATGAAGCTTTACTGTAGCTTGGAATTGAATTTGGGTTTAATTTGCGCAGTATAGGTGGGAGGCAAAGAGTATATGTTCGCGGATGTATATGAGCCATTAGTGAGATACCACTCTGATTAAACTAGAATTCTAATATTGATTGCCATAAGCTGGCCAATAGACAGTTTCTGGTGGGCAGTTTGACTGGGGCGGTCGCCTCCTAAAAGGTAACGGAGGCGTGCAAAGGTTTCCTCAGGCTGGTCGGAAATCAGTCGTAGAGTATAAAGGCATAAGGAAGCTTGACTGCGAGACCTACAAGTCGAGCAGAGACGAAAGTCGGCCTTAGTGATCCGACAGTACTGAGTGGAAAGGCTGTCGCTCAACGGATAAAAGTTACTCTAGGGATAACAGGCTGATCTCCCCCAAGAGTTCACATCGACGGGGAGGTTTGGCACCTCGATGTCGGCTCATCGCATCCTGGGGCGGTAGTATGTCCCAAGGGTTGGGCTGTTCGCCCATGAAAGCGGTACGCGAGCTGGGTTCAGAACGTCGTGAGACAGTTCGGTCCATATCCGGTGTAGGCGTTAGAGTATTGAGAGGATTTCTCCTTAGTACGAGAGGACCGGGAGAAACATACCTCTGGTGTACCAGTTATTGTGCCAACAGTAAATGCTGGGTAGCTAAGTATGGACAAGATAACCGCTGAAAGCATCTAAGCGGGAAGCTAACCTCAAGATGAGTACTCTTTCCAATAAAATGGATAAGATCACGGTAAGACTAGCCGTTTGATAGGCGTCAAGTGTAAGTATAGTAATATATTCAGCTGAGACGTACTAATAGATCGAATGTTTTATATATTATAATTTTGAAAACTTTAATAGTGTAATTTATGTCTTGATTCTTATAGCGCAGTGGAACCACTCCAATCCATTCCGAACTTGGTTGTTAAACGCTGCAGCGGCGATAATACTGAAAGGGAAGCTTTTTGGGAAGGTAGCTCAGTATCAAGACTATATTATGTATAGATATAGAGCAATTAAAAGCTATAGGTTACTTTTATTTGAAGATAAAATTAGTCTTGTTGACTATAAACAGTTAGATATATTTTGAATTCTTTATTTCTTTGATTATGTTTGAGAAGCTTTGATAGGAGTTTATAAAATTTCTGTTATATATGAGTATATGCATAATATTTTTATTATGTAATTGTTTAATATGATGTTCTTTGATCTTCAAAAAGTTTAATGAATTAACTTTGAATATAATTTGCTAGATCATATGATCTAGTTTTGTTTATATTTATTATTGTTGATTAAATTTTAATTCGAGTCTAATGTCTTATATAATATTTATATTTATGGAAATTACTAAAATCTTATCAATATTTATATGTAAATTATAAGTGCACGATTAATTATAGCTCATACTTTTATATGTCCTGTACTACAATTCTTAATTGTTATATATCTTATAATCTCTCCACTTAAACGCATAGTTTTTTCCAATATTTTAACTAGATTGCTACTTGCTGTATAATTTATTTGAACATAAATACCATCATAATAAGATTGTATATTATAATTCAGGTGTCTTCTACCTTTATGTTGAATTAATATGTTTTTTCCACCATATTTTTTAATCAATGATTTGTATTGATTCACTAAAGTTAAATTTTCTGTTTCTGTGATATTGGGTTTTAATATATAGATTGTTTCATAATGATTAAAATTCATAATTTATACCTTATAATTGATTATCAATTTGTATTCTTACAGCTTGAGAAATTACTGGTATTCTAGCATATTTTCCTTCAATAGATTTTATTATAGAGTAAACTATAGTTGATAAAACAAACCAGAATAGTGTATTACATAACATAAGTCCATACAAACTCATTCTGAACTCTATAGGTAAAGCTCTGAATGTAGCTCCGAGTAAGGAATTAATCAGAAATAATAATATCGATTGTAATACGTTAAATCTAATAAATGGGCGGTCTGGTATAGGGCTCTTATTGCGTACAAATAAGTAATATAATATAAAAAATATAATAACAGCTAATGTCGGGTGTGTAACATAAAAAATTACTAAAGGCATTAGAGTCTTTTTATAAATTTGCATAATATTGAAAGGATAATCTGGTAAAATTTGTTGGCCGAAGTTTTGTAAGCCTTCTAATAATGGTAGCCAATAAGGTAATATAGAACTTAAACGATCTACTAATGTAATATTGTTAACATTATAATTTTTATAGGATGTTGCTATATATAAATATAAGTAGCGTATTATAAAGCTGATTAATATAGTACTCAAAATGCTTAGTATTATAATAATCAATAAAGGTGATTTATTGTGCATAGTAATTTTATATGATGTTTACAGCAAGTTATATTTAAATATACGTTTTATTAATGTTTTTTGACTAATGATTATACTGAATATTAATGTAATTTTCATTATAAAATATATTGAGTATATATTGATTTTACACTAAAATAATAAAACATTTCAAATATTTTTCATTTATTTAATTGAAATAAAACAATGTCACGAAATTTATTGTCTTCATATTTGCATTTAACTCAGCCTTTAAAAATTAATAAAAAATCTTTTCCATCCCGTTTAATGTTGGGTACAGGTAAGTATAAAAATTTAAAAGAGGCTAGTATAAGTATAATTAATAGTGATGCTTCTATTGTAACAGTAGCTATTCGTCGTACATATAGTAAGAAGCTAAATGGTAAAAGCAATTTACTTGATGGATTAAATTGGAAAAAATTGTGGCTTTTACCTAATACAGCTGGTTGTGAGACAGTAGAAGAAGCTGTAAGAGTTGCTGTTCTAGGTCGAGAAATGGCAAGGAGGTTGGGGCAATTGGATAATAATTTTGTGAAGCTAGAAGTTATTTCTGATTCGGAATATTTGTTTCCGGATCCTTATGGGACTTTAAAGGCTGCAGAGTATTTAGTCAATAAAAATTTTACAGTTTTACCTTATATTAGTCCAGATCCTATTTTAGCTAAACAGTTAGAAGAGGTTGGATGTTCTGCAATTATGCCTTTAGGTTCTCCTATTGGTTCTGGGCAAGGTTTACAAAATCTTCTAAATTTACAGATTATTATAAATAATGCAAAAGTTCCTATTATAATAGATGCGGGTATTGGCACAGCTAGTGAAGCTAGTCAGGCTATGGAAATGGGTGCATCTGCAGTATTGTTGAATACAGCTATTGCTAAAGCTGCTAATCCTGAATATATGGCGGAAGCTATGAAATTAGGAGTTATATCTGGTCGTGTTGCTTATTTATCTGGTAGGATGTTAAGGCAAAATAAGGCTGTAGCAAGTTCACCTTCAGAAGGTATATTTATAAAGTAATTTAACATGAAAGTATATTTTATTTAAACTATGATTTTAGTTATTGATAATTATGATAGTTTCACGCAAAATTTAGTCCAGTCTTTAGGTAAATTAGGTTTATCTGTTTGTACTGTCAGGAATGATGAAATATCTTTGTCGTATATTGATCAATATAATCCAACTCATATTGTTTTATCTCCTGGCCCAGGTAATCCTGAAAATTCAGGTATATCTTTGCAATTAATTAGTTCTTATGCTAACACAATCCCTATTTTAGGAGTGTGTTTAGGTCATCAAGCCATAGGCTATGTATATGGGGCGAAAATTACTAAGCTAGAATATCCTATGCATGGTAAATTAAGTCAAATTTTGCATAATTCTCAAGATTTATTCATTGGTTTGCCTAATCCTTTTTCTGCAGCGCGTTATCACAGTTTGATTATTAATCATCAAGGTTTGCCTAATAACCTAGAAATTACAGCCTGGACCCATGAGGGTATTATTATGGCATGTCGTCATAAAAAATATAAATTATTGAGAGGTATCCAATTTCATCCAGAAAGTTTATGGACGACTGAGGGGCAAACAATAATTAGAAATTTTATTGCATTCTAGTATTTAGCAACTTATGTTATTTAGTAAGGTTTAAGATGAACTAAAAAGATCCAATAAATTACATTTATTGGATCTTTATAATTATATTATATTAATTTATATGTTTTTGAAGGTTATAGTAGAAGGTTTATACGTTTTTACTAATATATTATTGATTTATTCTAGTACAAGTTATAATTTTTGTAGTCTATAGCTTTATTTGACTGTAATTGTATACTAAAATATCAGGCAAGATGAAGTGTGTTTATTGTACTGCAAAGCTTAATTTTTTATATAGCGATTTGATAATTATATTATAATTATCAATTATTGCGTACATTTGTTATATATTATGAAAAACTAATTGAATGGTTTCTAGAATATTTAAAAGTATTCAGGAAATTCAATATAAAATAAACTACTTACTTGCATTACTCCAGGGACTAAAATTACTTAAACGCAATATGTGTTTTTATTAATAGTTTAATTGGTTAGTACTTCTTATTCATGATTATGAATTATATTGCTGTATTATATCTATATCCATGTATATTGAGTGTACATTTCTTCAATATTGATTAAGTCTTCTTCGAAACTTAATGTAGCTCTATTAGTGAAACCAGCTATTTCTATATGTTTTATAATACTGTTTACCCACACTTGAGAATAAGACATATAGCTTATAATTATACTAATCATTAATGTAAAAAAACCTGTGTAAGTAATGAAAATACCAGGATCTGTTTTAATTTGTAGACCTGTATTTGTCATTATTTCAAGGATTTCTATAGCTGTATTATTAATTACTACTTTTTCATTTAATATCATAGATATTAGTAAATTATTAGATGTATCATATATAGAAATTTTGTCATTTAATTTAGTAACGATAAATATAATATTCGTGTTCCTATCAATAGGTATCTGACATGACCATAAGATTTGATTATTGATTTTATGTTTTGTAATTGGTTGTTGGATAATTTTACTATTTCCTATTTTTAGTCTTATACTACTTATATTCCAGTCAGTTTGGTAAAATGTAATACCATGAAATATCAATGGTGAATTAACAAAAATATATTTTTGATTTATATTTTGGCTTTGACTATTATATAGTACAATATGAGAGAAAAACTGTTTTATTGAGTTATCTTTATTATATGTGATATCAAAATTTTTAATTTTTCCTATTAAATTATCTGGTAATGTGCTATTAAATCCAGATTGAATTGTATTTTTAATATGAAATATTTCTCCTTCGGGTATTATTTCTTGTGCTGTAAATCCGCCTAATAAACTAATCAAAGATCCTGCGAGCGTTAAAATGATACTAAAATGCACAACAATAGGAGCAATTCGGCCAGCTAAGCCTTTATAAGCGTATAAGCTCCTTTCTTTATGGAATATGTAATAGTGATTATTATATAAACTATAGATCATATTGCATATAGATATTTGTTCTAATTCTGCGAAATGAGATTTATTATTTAATTTTTGAGTTTGTTGTAAAAATTTCCACTTACGAGCGTTTCTTAGGCTAGGTAATTGATTAGAAAAAGTGCATGCTAGTAAACTGCAAAAGAATAAAATTAAGATGATTATAAAACATGGATTTGAATATATATGATCTAATCCTAAATAGAGAATTATCTTCCAATTAATTATAGTATTCAATAATTGATCCTTAATAGGATAATTTGTTTGATAATATGAAATACTTTGATTTTGCTCAATTATGGTTCCAATTATACTGATAATGGCTATTACGAGTAGTAAGCTTATAGAGAAACTTAAATTACGAAGTCTTTTAAACGTGTGCCATAAAATATTCTTTATATTAAGTAGCTGCATAGATTATAATAGAAATTTATTTGATTGTATAAAAGATGATTTGCTATTTTTTAGAAAACATTATATAAATATTATATTAAGTAAAGAAAAAATACTATATCCTAACATAGTGCACCCACTTAAAAAAGTAATATTGTTCCATATAAGTGGCCATCTATTTATTGGGTTATAGTTAAGATTCTGATTAATAATCAGATAAACAGGTAATGTATAACTTAAGAAGTATGTTGCAGTGTATATAATTCCTAATAACCACGATTTGCAAGAAGATATCCAAAATAATATAATTAATAATATCGGGGCTGTACAAGATGAAGAACTAATACCTATAATTAATCCTGTTGTATAGTTATATAATAAGGGTATAAATGATAATTTATTATATAAATTATTTTTATAACTAAAGTTATTATTGAATTCTATTATTTGTAATAAGTTGAAGCTAATTATAATTGTAGTGATATATGATAATAAGGGAAAAGCATGCAATACATATTCATATTGCTTATGAAGCGCTTGGAATATGATAATACTAAAAAGAGTACTACTTAGTATGCCAAATATAAACATTTTTTTTCTATTATTTGTTAGTTTTTTTGCATATATATATGACAAGCTAGTAGGTATTATAGAGAGTAAGCATGGATTCAAGCTTGTCAATAAACCACTTAGTATAAGTAATATGAAAATAATAGGATGAGTACTATTGATTTGCGATGCTAATATATTATATAAGTTTTGTTCAATAATATAAGTTTCATAGTTGATTGTATTGAGAAAATTAAATGTAATCATTGTATTTCTATATATTTAAGTGGTTTTTAGTATTATTTCAAATTAGGTATATTTCAATTTATTAACTCCTCAGGAAGGATTTGAACCTACGACCAATCGGTTAACAGCCGACCGCTCTACCACTGAGCTACTGAGGACAATGATAAAAATATAAAGTTAAATATATCAAAATAATAACAAGTTCGCAAGTTTAATATATACTTATAAATTATATTATATATTGTTCATATTGCTTGTTTTTAGTTAGATTTTTTGATATACTTTATTTATTATTTATAGCGGACATGGTGGAATTGGTAGACACGCTAGATTTAGGATCTAGTGAGCTTGTCTCGTGAGAGTTCAAGTCTCTCTGTCCGCATATAATTAGTTAATATAATTTAGTTCCATCTTTGGACTATTAATTTGATAGATCCATCGTTTAATTTTTCTTTGTTTATAGTTTTAAAGCCTTCAGTATGGCTTACTTCTACAATCGAGTTGATGGCGTATTGTTGCAATATTTGCTCTATGATATTTTCTTGGTATATCTCATAATTATGTTTCCATAAATCAAAGTCTGATATAAATGTATATTCTTTTCCATTCCATAAAAAACCTATTATATTTTTATTATTCTTTCTTACAACCATATCCACATATTCTAAATTTCCATTACTGTCTTGTAAATGCGACTTTTTTGTACTATACTCAAAATTTAGATCTGTTAAGCTTTGTTGTAGTATTTTTAGGTTAGTTATATTTGTGGTTATACGACTAAAATGTGACATAATATTGTATTAATTTTTCTATTATTTAAATTAGTTGGAAATCAATTTGATAGTTTCCTTATATTATAATTCTATATATTCATATTAAAAAATCAACTATTAAGTTTTTTATCATCTTTTATTATTTGATGATATTTGCTCTAATTTTTTACAATAAGTCTTAATCTTACTGAACTCTGATTAATTATTTTAATTTAATCTTTACAATTTCTTTATATTTTAGTAATAATATACATAACAAGTTGAGAATGTCTTGGGAAGTATCCTTAATTATCCTAAATCAATATATAATATTATGACTGCTACTTTAGAAAGACGCGAAAGCGCAAGCCTGTGGGAACGTTTTTGTACTTGGATTACAAGCACTGAAAACCGCCTTTATATCGGTTGGTTTGGTGTTCTAATGATTCCAACATTATTAACAGCTACATCTGTATTCATCATTGCATTCGTTGCTGCACCTCCAGTTGATATAGATGGTATCCGTGAGCCAGTTGCTGGTTCTTTACTTTATGGAAATAACATCATTTCTGGCGCGATTATACCTAGTTCTGCAGCGATTGGTATTCATTTTTATCCAATTTGGGAAGCTGCATCACTAGATGAGTGGTTATACAATGGTGGACCTTATCAACTAATTGTTTTACACTTCTTATTCGGTGTATGCTGCTACATTGGTCGTGAGTGGGAGTTCAGCTATCGTTTAGGTATGCGTCCTTGGATCTCTGTTGCTTTTACAGCACCTGTAGCAGCAGCAGCAGCAGTTTTCCTTGTATACCCTATTGGACAAGGAAGCTTCTCTGATGGTATGCCTCTAGGTATTTCTGGCACATTTAATTTTATGCTTGTATTCCAAGCTGAGCATAATATCTTAATGCACCCTTTTCATCAACTGGGTGTAGCAGGTGTTTTCGGTGGTTCTCTATTTAGTGCTATGCATGGTTCTTTAGTAACTTCTAGCTTAATTCGTGAAACAACTGAAAATGAGTCTGCAAATAATGGTTACAAATTTGGCCAAGAAGAAGAAACATACAATATCGTTGCAGCTCATGGATACTTTGGCCGCTTGATCTTTCAATATGCAAGTTTTAACAACTCACGTTCATTACATTTCTTTTTAGGCTTATGGCCTGTTGTAGGAATTTGGTTTACAGCAATGTCTGTAAGTACTATGGCTTTCAACTTAAATGGTTTTAATTTCAATCAATCAGTTGTTGATAGTCAAGGGCGTGTAATTAATACTTGGGCAGATATTCTTAATCGAGCTAACCTAGGTATGGAAGTAATGCATGAACGTAATGCTCATAATTTTCCTCTAGATTTAGCTTCTAGTAATTCTCTACCAGTATCTCTAGTTGCTCCATCAATCAATGGTTAGTTAGTATAACATAATTCATTTTAATAATGTTTTGTGATAAATAAAGTTAATTAAATACAAAAAGTAACCACTTTTTGTATTTTTTTATATTATATCTATTTTAGATAACTATTAGTTTGTTGCCAACCAACTTAAAGTATAGTCGTAAAGGAATAATATAATTAACTTGTGGACGCAGTAACTGAATAGGGTTAGTGTCATCTATATAAGTGAAGTACTGGGTTGTAAACGTTTTAGATGGCTTAAAATACTTCTTTTTTAATATTACGTGTTTTTTATTTCTAAATCGTTTTTTAAAAAATAAATATTTAATATTTTTATAGTTACTTAACGTACTGTTATAGTATTTGCTTGTATTTTTGAGAAGTTTAACAAATTTTCTTTCTGTTGAATTAATACAAAAATTTTTGTCATTAGTAAATAGCTCTTGTAAGCTTTGCTCTCTTCTTCTTCTAGTAAGTTCAACTAAACCTAATTCTGATAATTGTACTATTTGCGGTTTAGCATTATCTACTTTTAATAATTTGCTAAAATGTTCTAATAATTGTAATTGATCACCTTGCGAAGACATATCAATAAAATCGATAATTACAACTCCATTAATATTTCTTACCTTTAATTGGTGAGCTATTTCAATAGCTGCATAAAAATTTGTTTTCAGAATAGCTTCTTTAGAATTACCTGATTTATTGAATGAACCAGAGTTCACATCAATTACTGTTAGTGCTTCATTGCTTTCAATAATAATATGACCTCCGTAAGGCAACTTTACTTTTGGCTTAAGTGCATTATCTATAGCATGTTTTATATAAAACTGATCCAATATGCATTTTGATTGATTGTATAATTGTAATTTTGTATTTTGACGAGTTGATATACAATTCCATTTGTATAAGTAATAATTTAATTGATTTAATCCTTCTTTAGAATCAATTATTACTTTTGTGATATTATCTTCATAAAAATCCCTGATAATTTTTTTGATTAAGTTCTCATCTTTGTATAATAGTAAAGGTGAAGAATTGTCTATAATGGCTTTTTCTATAAAATTCCATTGTTTTTTTAAATCATCTAAATCATCCAATATAACATTTTCTTGAATACCTTCAGCAGATGATTTAATTAATAAGCCCATTTTACCAGGCTTAAGTAAAACAGCTAATGAGTAAAGATATGTACGTTCATTATAATCGTAAATTTTATGTGATATACAAATAGTATTACAAAAAGGCATTAATACCAGATATTTCCCATGCAAATGTATATTGGCGGTTAATCTAGGTCCTTTATAAATAGTTGGTTCTTTTATGATTTGCACTAAAATAACCTGATTTATAGACAAAACTTCTTCTATGTTTTTGATGTGTTTTCCTTTTTTAATATGTTTTATATCATTTATATGGATGAAACCACTTTTTCCAGATTTGTTTAGTTTTATAAACGCAGCATTGATACTAGAAAAGATTCTTTCTACAGTACCGATATATATATCGTTTACTTGATACAAATTATTAATTGTAACAATTTCTTGAATTTTGTTATTGTTTAATATAGCTGCTAGATTATTGTAGTGAGAAATAACTATTTTTTTTATCATTCTTGAAACATCGCTATAAAAAAATTAGATAGGTTTGATTTATCATAATTATCTTAATTATATTTGTAAAAATTACGTTTTTATGGACTGTTTCAATCTATATGCTATAAATTCTTTTCGTTTGCTACAATACTAATTGTTGTATGATTTTTTTTACTTTTTTTGAAAATAACTGTACCGTTAGCTAATGCGAATAAAGTATGATCTTTAGCTAGTTTTACATTACCTCCAGGCTTAAATCGGCTTCCTCGTTGTCGAACAATTATATTTCCTATACTTACTAATTCTCCTCCATATTTTTTGATTCCTAATCTTTGAGAACGAGAATCACGACCATTTTTTGTGCTCCCACTACCTTTTTTATGTGCCATATGTTATATTTATTAACTCAGTTTATAATATATGATTATGAATTCTGTTGCAATAATTTACATAAGTTGAGACATTATTGAAACACTTTTTCTATTAATAGTCTTGTAAGTTGTTGCCTGTGCCCTTGTTTCTTTCTACAGTTTTTTTTTGATTTTGCCTTAAAAACGGTTATTTTTTTGCCTTTTATATGTTTTAAAATTTTGGCTTTTATGACTGCAGATTGTACACAAGGTTTTCCTAAGTGAATAGAGTTTTCTTGTTTAAGAACTAATACTTTGTTAAATCGTATATAATCTCCTGGTTCTCCAGGAATATAATTTACATCATAATACTTACCAGGTTCTATCCAAATTTGCTTACCATCTGTTTCTATTATTGCATATACCATAAGTAGATAATTTTTTAGTGTCTAATGTTTAATAATATAATAACTTAAATTTAAAATAGTAACAAATATATTGTTTTTTAAACTTTTGTTTTAATAGTTAATGTTTTCCAATACCTAATTTGTTGAGTCTGCGATAAATTGTGACTTAATAGAAATGATATTTGATTATCTTGTTTTTGTTTTTGAGTAAAATCTTTACTATTTATTGTTGTACCATCTGGTAAAATAAAGTCATATCCTTTTTTTAGTTTACCGTACATAGGACCTATCTCTATTTGCCATTGTTTTGCGTGATGTAATTTAAATTTACCTTTATTTTTAGGAATTGTAATAATAAATTCAAAGTGTACAGATTTCTTGAAGCAATATATTTGATATTGATGATCTTTTATGATGTAGTTTGTTTTTAGTGTATGAAAGTATAAATTATATCTAAAATTAGTTTTTGAATATTTTTTTGCCAGTTCTAGATATTTAGCTAAATCTGTTGGACCATATATATGTACAGCACTCTTTTTATTGCTTAAACTTAAACTAGATAGTAATCCTGGTAGTCCAGATATGTTACATATTGTCATTTCTGTAATAATAATTTTAGATACTTGGCTTATTTTTATTTTTTGTTTCATTAAATAATGTTGACAACCTTCACAACAATTAAAAAGCCAAATTGTTTTCAAGTTTTTAAATTTACAATAAAAGCAGGCTTTTGTATGTTTCAGAAAGAAATCATTATGATTTAAACGTATAACCTTCATTTATACTTGTCTACTTAATGTTTTAGTTTTAAATAGTATTTCAGTTGTGATTATTTAATTATAATGATTTAGATGATTAATTATTTTCTTCTTTTTGTTGTATATATATAAAACTGTTGGCTTTACCTGTTATTACTGATTTCCCTAATGACATAGATTTTTTATAAGTATTATAAGCTTTATGTTTCCATTGTGCTTTTCGTGATTTACATTTCGATTTTGATGTGCGTTTTTTAGGTACAGCCATAATTTATTAATTTTAGTATTTGATATTATATGTTTGTAATCTTAATATTATGTATATAGATATGAGATCTATTTTGATAATAATATTTAATTTTTGAGGGAATCTGATATTACTTGATTCCCTTTATTTTAGTTTTAATTTAGGATAGTATACAATATACTCTACATGCTACGAAATTGTTGTAAAGCTACTCTTCCAATATTATATAAAGCCCAAGAAGCAGCTGCTAAAACAGGCAGTAGTACAATTAAAAGTCTTATGTCCATACTTGTGTTCCTTAAGTTTTTATATAATTATATTATACTTTCATCATAGTTATGACAAAGGAATTATTATGTTATAATTATACTTGATTAATACTATATTTTTATGTATCAAATTTTTTCTCTAAGAAATAAAAATTGTATTAAACTTTTTGATATCTGCATATTTACAGAATCAAAATATATTTGTTTACTATTTTAATATAGTTATATGAGGGATTTACCTTTTACTTTAGATCAGTTAAGAATTTTAAAAGCTATTATAAAAGAGGGTAGTTTTAAGCGTGCAGCAGATAGTTTGTATGTATCTCAGCCAGCTATCAGTCTTCAAATTCAAAATTTAGAGAAACAATTGAATATACCTTTGTTTGAAAGAAGTAATAAAAAAGCGACTCTAACAGAAGCAGGTAATTTATTATTAAGATATGGTGGCAGGATTTTAGCATTATGTGAGGAAACCTGTCGAGCATTAGAGGATGTTCAAAATTTACAAGGAGGAACTTTAGTTATTGGCGCTAGCCAAACTACAGGAACTTATTTGATGCCTAGATTAATAGGTTTATTTAGACAAAGATATCCACAAGTTAATGTTCAATTACAAGTACATTCTACTCGCTTAATTTCTTGGAGTGTTGCAAATGGTCAAGTTGATTTAGCTGTTATTGGTGGAGAGGTGCCAAGTGAATTAAAAGATACTTTACAGATAACTTCATATGCAGAAGATGAGTTAGCTCTTATTTTACCTACATCTCATATATTTTCTAAATTGCCAGATATTCAGAAGGAGGATTTATATAGATTAAGGTTTATTGCTTTGGACACTCAATCTACTATACGTAAAGTAATTGATAAGATTTTAATTCAGCATGATATTGATAGCAGTAGGTTTAAAATAGAAATGGAGTTGAATTCTATAGAAGCTATTAAAAATGCAGTACAATCTGGATTAGGGGCTGCATTTGTTTCTGTATCTGCTATTGCAAAAGAATTAGAATTAGGTATACTCCATTGGGCTAAAATAGAGAATGTAACAATTAAGCGTATGTTATCAATAATTATTAATCCAAATCGCTATAAGTCTAAAGCAGCTGAAACGTTTAGCAAAGAAATTTTAACTTTGTTTGTTACACCTGCCGCATGAATTGTTTGGTATTAAAAATAGATATTTTTGATATTTTGCGAAAAAATATAATTGGATTGAAACTCGCCTATTGCGACAAATCCAATTCTTAATTTTAACCATTGAATAAATTTTTCATCTAATGAAATTATAGCCGCACAATCTTCTGTCAATTGTTCCCGTATCCGGTTTAAATGAAATGATTTTAATAGATGTGGATTGGTAATAAACCAAAAGTCTATATCTTTTTTTATGTATTTGTAATGGTTAGTTCTTTCTCTTAAAATTTCTTCAATTGGTTCCTCATTCATTAAAAAGTTTCTGCTTGCAATTGCAAAGTAGTATTTAGGCATATATGTTGTATGAATTATTTAAATTACTCTATGGCCTTAATTATTATCTTATAAATAACTATATTATTATATTAATATTATATCTTAATAATATTTATATTTGTATTATAAGTCTATATATTAGTCAATTATCAAATGCATAAATTGTTTATATTTTCATTAATATATTCTGCAAGCTCTTACATCTTAAAATATTAATAAATTGAAACATATATGGTAAACTATTGGCCGTATAAGCAGGGCATATATCTTAATCATGAAGTAGCTTATTTGTTTGCTCATATAAGGCAAAAGTTTCATAGAAATTTGTCTAATAATACGCAGGATTATCTATATATTGATATATTAAATAATTCTGTAAAGCATAAATTGTTTTCCATTGTTTTAGTTGAGTTAGAAATATTGGTTTTAGATTTAGTAGAGTTAAATATAAGTTTTCAGGGTATTCAAATATTAAAGGATAAAATCTTCTATGATTTAATCCAAAAAGTAGTAGCTCGTTTCTTAATCGAATTTGCTGTTAATAGCTCTTCTATTACTCTAATACAGAGTAAAAGGTATTCTTATTTAAAAGTTACTTTATTAGAATATAAGTGGTTATTAGAAAATTTATTAACATATTTAATTTTTGGTTCTATGTATATAGATAATTATATTTTTGCATTTGATCAAAAGCATACGCCAATAAAACACGTAGAAATTTTGTTAGAAAATGTAATGATCCAAATTAGTAATTTGGCTGTTTTTATGATATTAGAAAATTTAAAATCATTATCTAATATAATTGCATTTTTGAAAAAAAATAAATTATGTAATAGATCTTATATTTCCATTAGATCTTTAGCTTCTTTTCGTAACAATTTATTTTATCAAAATTTATTATATTTATATGTTATTCAACCTAAGTATATATATAGTAATCGTTATAAAGTTTGGTTAATGGGGCATAAAGGTTTAGTTACCAGATATATATATACTTATAGATTAGAAGATTTTATTCAATTATCATATTTGCAATTGATAATAATTACTTTAATAGAGTTACAAGATTTTATAATTCCTAAGTGTGAAAAATTTTTGCTTGTTTTAGTAAAACTTATATTATATATATTCATAAATATATTAGGAAATGGAATAATGTTTTTGGTTCGTATTATAATTTTAGGAATAGATAGTTTACCTAAATAACTATAAATTATATAAATAATCTAGTCTTATCAATCTTGTAATTTGATTAATATAAGTTATGAAAGATCTTAATTGTAATTCCATTATTACAGAGCAGGTTGCCTCTTTAGATATTAGTTTTGATAGAACACAGCAAGTAAAAATGATTGAGCAAATCATACAATCAGGTAAAGTTGGCCAAGAAGCTCTTTTGAATTTTTTGGTAAATAGACGTATTATTCAAAAGCAAAATGTTGAAGTCTTAGATGGTTTAATATTTGAATTTTTGTATTTTTATAGTATTGATGATATAAAAAAAAGATTAAGTTCTTATTTTTCTTTTGGTCTTATAGATTTAAAATCGTCTTTGCAATTAAATTATCAGCCTTTACAAGACTTGTTGATTAATCATAATTTTCAACAAGCAGATAAGCTTACTCAATCTTATCTTTGCTCATTAGCTAATTTGGATCAAAAATGTAATCGTAACTGGCTATATTTCACGGATGTCTTTTCTCTTCCTTCTGAAGATTTATATATTCTAGATAAATTATGGAGAGTTTATTCTAGAGATAAATTTGGTTTTTCAATACAACGGAAGATTTGGTTGTCTATTAATTGTAATTGGGAAAAGCTATGGGTTCACATAGGATGGAATAAAAATGGTATTCCACTGAGGTATCCTAGTGAATTTATATGGAATATTGATGCACCTGAGGGACATTTACCACTGTTTAATCAATTGAGAGGTGTACAAGTCATAGCAGCATTATTTAATCATAGTGTTTGGAGTGATGATGAATGAGCATAATAATTATACTGTTTAAATTGTTTAGTTAGACTAATAAAATATTTAAACAAATAGTCTGAATCATGTGGTCCTGGGCTAGCTTCGGGATGGTATTGTACTGAAAATATCGGCTTTGTACTATGAAATATCGCTGCTACAGTAGAATCATTTAGATTGAAATGGGTAATATTTATAGTTTTGTTATATAAAGATTTTTGGGTTACAGCAAAGCCATGGTTTTGACTTGTAACTTCTGCTTTTTGTTTAATGCCTGAAGGGTGGTTCAGACCTCGATGTCCAAATTTGAGTTTAAATGTTTCTGCTTCTAAGGCTAAGCTTATTATCTGATGTCCCATACATATACCAAATATCGGTATATTAGTATATTTTATAATTCTCTTGACTGTATTTATAGCATATTTTATTGCTGAGGGATCTCCAGGACCGTTAGATAATAGAATTCCATCTGGATTATATGATTTAATTTCTTTGTATGAACTCGTTGCAGGTAATATATGAATAGAACAACCATAACTATATAATCTCGATAAAATATTATGCTTAACCCCGAAATCTATTAGGATTATTTTTAAGCCATATCCGTATGTTCTATCTGTTTTATATTGTAAATATGAAAAATATTGATTAGAATAGTCTTGAAATTCGTAATTTTTTGTTGTTGTAACTTTTTTTACTAAGTCACTACCCTCTATTTGAGGTATATTTTTAAATTTAAACGATAGTAAATCAGGATTTAAATATTCGCTCGAGATACATCCATTCATAGAACCAGTTTTTCTTAAGTGTTTAGTTAATGATCTTGTATCTATACCAAAAATGTGAGGTATTTTATTACTTAAGATATAATTTATAAAAGATTCGTGTTGCCTCCAATTATTTGGCGAAAAACAAAGATTTTTAGCTACTATACCTTTTATATGAATTTTATTTGATTCATTATCTTCATAGTTAATACCTGTGTTACCAATTTCTGGATAAGTAAAAGTTATTATTTGTTCTGCATAACTAGGATCTGTCATGATTTCTTGGTATCCAGTCATACCTGTATTAAATATAACTTCTCCAAAAGATACTACAGAATTGAGTAAAGTCCAACCTTTATAAACTTTACCATCGTTTAACATTAGAATTGCTGGATACAGATTATACGTCATTGATTAAATATTAAAATATAAAATATATAAATATGTAGATATATATAAGTTTTCTTATATAGAAGAATAGATAGCTATATTAAATAACATTAACTATCTATTGTTTTGAGTTTTTTATATAGTATTTAAATTTATTAGCAAGCTAATTGTATTACCATCCATTTTCCGATTTGTTCAAAACATAATTAGCAACATTTTCTATATCTTCATCTGCTAAGCGTCCCCCAAACGCAGGCATAGCATTTTTACCATTTTTTACTTGGTTTGTAATTGCTGCTATACTATTCATTTTGTTTTCTTCTAAAGCGTCACTTTTAAGTGTTTTATCTGGCATGATTGCGTTATTACCACCTGCATGACAAGCTGAACAATTCGCTGAAAAAATTTGTTCTCCAGCATCTAAATCTACTGCAACAGTTGGTTGAACATTATTTGTGAATATATTGTAAATAACAAAAACAGTGAATAACCATCTCATAAATTGTATATCCTTAGAATGATAAAGTAAATGAAATCTTAATATACATTATATTTGATTTTTTATCATCTATAGCATATATAAGATAATTTACATACAATAAATAATATTTTGATTTTTTAGTAGTATATTTTACCTCCTCCCCACTTTTCTGCTGCAATTTTGGGTTGAATTAGAATATGGCCAGCAATTGCGAATAGATCTTCATCTGTCAAGTTTCGCATTTTAGGGAAAATTTCCGCGCTTTTTATACTAGGATGTAATTCAGCAATAGAATTAGCACCATCATAACTTGTGGGATCTTTCATGTATTCTATTAGGTTACGAATATTGTCTCTGACGGGTGTTGCTCCACTTAATGATTCAGGATCTAGGCCTATATTAGGGTTCGTTTTTGTAATTCCACCATTATGACATTGAGCACATGAATTATTAAAAAGGCGTTTTCCTCTTTTAACTTGTTCTGGAGTTAATATAATAGTTTTCCCAGATTCTTCTAAAGTTACTGTTCTTGTTGCTTCATCTAATTCTATAGCATAAACTTGATTTAAAAAAGTTTCAAAAACAAATATAACAGCAAATAAACTTAGCTGAATTTTAGTGTTTGATATCATAAGATTTATATTATCCTTGAATTAAGCAAATAGTTTATATATTATATATTACATAATACTTTAATTACTATTTATTAAATTTTTATTTCACTATAATTAGTAATTTTACTCTATATAACAATTTATACAATGACCAGATAATTGCTCCTAAGTTGATTTTTTGTTATTATTATATATTGTGAATGTAGTAAGTTACAAGATTTTTCTCTACAGTTGTTTATGGTAAAAAGCCAAAATTTGGTGAAGTTTGGTTTTTAATTCTATTCTTGATATTATTAGGTCTATAAATCCATGCTTGAATAAATATTCAGATGTTTGAAAATTATCTGGCAGATCTTCTTTTATTGTTTGTTCTATAACTCTTCTACCAGCAAATGCTATTAATGCATTTGGTTCTGCGATAATTAAATCTCCTAGCATAGCAAAGCTGGCTGTTACACCACCTGTAGTTGGAGAAGTAAGAATAGGAAAGTAAGGAAGCTTCTGTTCTTTATGCTTTTGTAGTGCTGAAGAAATTTTTGCCATTTGCATTAGACTCAGCATGCCTTCTTGCATTCTTGCTCCTCCCGAAGCGCATACAATGACAGCAGGTATTTTCTTAGTTGTTGCTTTTTCAATTAGTCTAGTAAGTTTTTCTCCTACTACCGAACCCATACTTCCGCCCATAAATCGAAAATCCATTATACCAAGAGCAATAGGTATATCAAAAACTTTCCCTAAACCAGTTTGTACGGCATCAAATAAGCCCGTTTGTATTTTCATATCTAGTAATCGTTTACTATATAATTTTCTATCAGAAAAACCGAGTGGATCTGTTGAAGTTAAGAATGTGTTAATAGGTTGCCATGTGTTTTTGTCAATAAGTTGTGTTACTCTATCTTGACTTGTAGTAGGAAAATGATGCTCACATTTAGGACATGTTTTAAAGTTTTTTTCTAAAGTTTTATAGTACATAAGTAGACTACATTTACTGCATTTAATCCATAATCCTTCGGGTACTTGTAAGTTTATTTCTTTTGTATTGGTTGTTAAGGATGTATTACGCTTAATATTTAACCACTCTGATAAGGACATATAAAATAATGGATGAATTTTGATAATTAGATTAGTTGTTTGAATACAATTTGTGGTATTCAATTTATAAGAAAAAACATAATTACAGATGTAATAATGATCCGTATAAATGTGTTTTTCTTGTTCATTAAGTAAATGTATTTAAGATAAAATCAAATGTTTAACTTCTCAATGTTTTATCTTTTTGACTAACAAATAAGAGTGCTAGCGTAATAGGCAACACAACAATTAGAGCACCTAAGATTAAACTGTTGAAAAAACCAGATAGTGATGATGTCATTATAAATTTTCCTTCGTTAATAATTTCTGAAAAATGAATTTATAAATTAAATAAATAAAATATGTAATATGTATATTTTATTATTTAATTTGAATCTTATAGATTGTTCCTATATTGTAATATAGGTTATTCAAATAGTTAACTTTTTGTGTTTTCTATTAACATTTCCATTTAATTACAACTGTACCCCAAGTTAATCCTGCACCGAAACCAGAAATCACTATAATATCTTCTTTGGTAATTCTATTGTTTTGTAATGCTTCATCAAGTGCTAATGGTATTGACGCAGCTGAAGTGTTTCCATATTTACTTAAGTTGGAGATTATTTTACACGTATCAATAGATAATCTATTTGCTACAGCGTTTAAAATTCTTCTGTTAGCTTGGTGTAATAAAAGCCAGGTAACGTCTTTTGTTGAAAGATGTAGAGCATTAAGGCATTTTGTAATACTAGCGGGAACTTTTGATACAGCAAATTTATATACTTCTTTGCCGTTCATTGAAATATATTGAAATTGACCTTGAAAAAGTTGGAAAGTATTTAGAGAATATGGATTCTCTTTGTATGTAATCGATAGTTCATCAGATTGTTTTCCATCCGTATTTAGTTGAAAACCTAAAATTGCATTATCTTCTTCAGAACATGCTTGTATGATAGCTGCACCAGCTCCATCACCAAATAGTATACAGGTTTTACGGTCTGACCAGTCAATCCATTTTGATAAAACATCTGCGCCAATAATCAAAATATTTTTGTAACTACCATTTTGTATAAATTGTGCAGCTGTTACAATAGCTAGTACGAATCCTGAGCATGCCGCTGTTAGATCGAATGCAACTGCTTTTTTAGCTCCAATTTTTGCTTGTACTTTGCTGGCGCTACCAAAAAGATCGTTAGGACTTGATGTTGCTAATATAATTAGATCTATTTCTAAGGGGTCCATCTGAATATTGTTTAATGCTTTCATTGCAGCATGATAGGCAAGATCTACTACTGATTTATTGGCACCTGTCAATACTCGTCTTTCTTTGATACCTGTTCGAGTTACTATCCATTCATCTGACGTTTCGACGATTTGGCTAATATCTTTATTGTTTATACATAAATCTGGAACAGCAGAGCCTACAGAAATAATTCGGGCTCCTTGCATGATTGATGATTTCATGTCTTTTTCAAATTCTATTGAATTATAATAGTTGATATTTAAATATGAAATATTAGAGATATTATATGTTCATTTATTAGTAGTTAATATATTTATTATGTCAATTTTGATAATATTACAAAATAATAAAACCCGGAAAACACCTTACGTAATTGAGCTGAATTGCTGCTACTTTCCAGTCCTGACAAGTTTAAGCTATTAATAATGTATTTTCCGAGTGTAATTAAGATTATAGCATTACACAACTAAGCAAGCAACTATTAAATTATATTGATTAAATTTCCATAATTTTAGTAAGCTTTATGACATACCTTGTATTATAAAATCAAAGTAAGGTTCTATAATAACTATTTCATCTTCTTGTAAAGTTTTAATAGTTGCTTGTTTTAAACAATTTATAGCATCAATCATACCTATAATAGGTACACCTAAAGAGTTATACATTTCTCTTACTCCAATTAGACCTATTTTTTCAATAGAATTTTTATCTCCAGTCAATACACCATATGTTATCAGACGTAAATACCATCCATAGTCTCGAAGACATAAAGATCTTTTTCTGGATCCCTCTGCATTGCCTCCAGGAGCTATGTATTCTGGGTGAATTTGAAAAATAGATTTACTAGCTTGTTGTATAATTTCTTTTTCTTTATCTCTTAATTTACTGCTGATGCAGATGCGAATTTCTCCTGTTTTTAGATAATTATTGATTGACTGTAATTCTCCAATACTGGGATATCTTAATTCATTGTCTGCGTTTAAAATGATTTGGCTAACTAAACTCATATTTATTAATATCAAATTTCAAGTTAATATTTTTACATCTATTATATCAAGAGATTTTTTATTATAAAAAAAAACAAGCTTACAGAATATAAAGCTTGCTCTTTTTTAAGTCAATATATGATTAATTCAGTATTGATAACATATAATTTACAATGATAATGATAATATATCAGGAAAAAAACGATTAATTTCTATTATAAAGCCAGCAGTAAATGTTAACCAAATAGCACCTACAACAGGAATAGTTGACAAATATTTTAATAAATTATCATTCATATGAATTGTTAGTCCTTATTACTTATATAGATTATTAATTTTAACGTGGTGAAATAGGAATATCTTGGTTATGCGCAATTAACTCTCCACTTGTAAGTTCTTTTATCGCTGCTAAAGGCCATGTAAAGCCTGATAAACAGTATTTAAGTGCTAGTGGTATATCTAAAATAATTTCTTTTTCTGTAGGTTTAGGACTTTGCGATATATCTTGTAAGTATCCTCTTCCAACCCATCCGATCCATCCTGTAATATATAGAAATACAATTCCTGGAATCATAAATTCGCCTGCATGATTCCATCTACCATCTGTGATTAAGTGTGGTAATCCGTCTGTTCCGCATAAAATACCTGATTTAGCATACTTCTCAAATCTTAATTTTGTTTTTGCTATTTGTGTTTGTAAAGCTATTGCAGGTGGAGTATTTGAATCATATTTTGCTAGCCTTGCTTCTAGTTTTTTAACACTATTGTTTAATCTTTTTGTAAATGCAGGTGATTCTTCACATTTTGTTAATACCGATGTTTCTGCTAAGGAATTTATAGGATTAATATATGTACAAAGTATGATCATACAAAAAAGAGCAAATATTTTTTTCACAAATTATCTCCTTTCGATGTATTAATTGAATATTTTAATATGACAAAAAGTTACAAGCTAATTAAAAAGATGAAATTAGTTATATTATATAAGAATAATGGATATTATCATTTTTTTGTTTATGTAGTAACATTTTGTTGAAAGTATCAAAATTTTATATATATATTCTATATTATTTAATATGAAATTTTATTAATAGTAGTAAATAAATGGCTTTTTGGAAATTCTTTTTTAAACATCATAATCTGCTTGCTTCTAATTTAAATAATCAGCTTAAAAAACACGATTCAATAGACAAAATTTTGTTAGTTAAACATTTAAAGACTAGAGGTAAAATTATCAATGTATATTTAAGTTTAAATAATCATGTGAATTTGTATGACTTAGAAAAATTATGTGATTCAGTCGGATGGGTACGTAGACCATTAAAAAAAGTAAAGACGGCCATAGATAACAGCTTTTTAACTGCTTCTTTATTTTATGAGCACAATAAAAGAAAATTTTTAATAGGTTTTGCAAGAGCTACATCGGATACATCGTTTAATGCAACTATTTGGGATGTAGTTATACATCCCGAATTTCAAGGTCAAGGTTTAGGTAAAATTTTAATGCATCAAATAATTAAACAATTGAGATATGAAGATATTAGTACGATTACTTTATTTGCAGATCCACAGGTAGTAAGTTTTTATAAACATTTAGGATTTATTACTGATCCAGATGGTGTTAAAGGAATGTTTTGGTATCCTTTATAAGTATTACATAATATAATTTATTTTATTAGAAAAATTATGATTTTTTCAATTTATTAGACAATCTAATGTAACAAATGATAAAATATAAGTTGTTACTAAGCGGGATATAGCGCAGTTTGGTAGCGCGCCTGCTTTGGGAGCAGGATGTCGCAGGTTCAAGTCCTGCTATCCCGATTGTGTTAGTTGTTTTTTTTATTTAAAGTAATAGATGGTATATTTTTAGTGTTATTTAACCCAATTAGTTTCTGATTTATTTTACTGGCACTGTCTATATCTCCAGAGAGTTTATAAATATTAGCTAAATTTTTCAAAGTTTGTTTTGTTAAAGGTGCTTTATGATAGGCTTTGAGATAATATTGTGTGGCTATTTTGTAAATATTCACGGATTGGTAGCATAATCCTATGTAGTTATAATATTGTCCTAAAATTATTGGTTCATTTATTCTGGTTTGCTGCATGTAAAATTCTAGTATTGTAATACAATCAAGCCATTTTTTTCTATTAATATATATGTTTGCTACATATAAAATATTTTTATTGTCTATGCACATTATATTTGTTGTTTCTTCTATATCTTTTAAAGATTTGAGTTGACGATATATATATATAAGATTGTTGGTGATTAAGCAACAAATAGGTAATAGAAAGCAAGTCGCTAATATAAGGTATATTTCAAACATAATTAAAAGCCTCTTTTGAAATCTAATATTCTCTATACAATATCTGTATTATTTATGTATAATTCATTTTATGACTTTAAATAAAGTTATATAATAATATATTATTAATTTATAAAAATTAGGGATATGAGTAAAGGTTTTAGTAATGGAACGAATCTTAAGCGTATTAAAAAATCTGGTTTTAGGGCTCGCATGAGTATATCCAGTGGTCGAAAAATTCTTAATTCTAGAAGGAGAAAGAAAAGAAAAAAAATAGCTTTGTAATTATAGCTATTCTTTATTTCTTATTTAAGTATTTACAATTTGTGATTCCTTGATCATGTAATATATTATAAGTTAATTGTTATGTTATATGTCTTTCGAAAATGATTTGAAGTTATTATTATCTACGCAGAATGTATTAATTTATATTCTTAATTCTGAAGAGGAACGTTTAGAATATAATATTAATCTTATGATCCGACAAAACATAAAAAAAACTATATATTGTTGGAATTTTATTGATGGTTATTATAATAATCCTAACTATTTAAGTATAGCCTCAAGAAATCCTCTTGAGGCTATTGAGTTTATTGAGCAATTAAGTTTTCCTAAATCTACAATTTTTTTGCTAAAAGATTTTAATGTTTTCATTAATGATATAAGCATTATTCGTAAAATAAAAAATGTAAGCCGTTTTCTTAAACAAGTTAATTCATCTATTATTATCTCTGCGTCGGAAATACAGATTCCAGTTTTATTGAAAGATTTTGCAACTGTTTTAGAATTTCCTTTACCTAGTGACAGTGAAATTAATATAGAATTACATCGTTTATTTAAGGTTATGAATATTAGTTCTTCTGTTTATTCTGAATATTTTTATGATTTGATATTAGCTTATAGAGGTTTTTCTATTGAAAAGATAAGAATGTCTATAGCCAAATTATTATCTTCTAATTCATCTATAAGTAATTTAATCACGAATATCTTACATGAGAAGAGGCAATTAATTGAACAGACAGATATATTGGAGTTTTATGCTGTAGATGATAGTTTTGAAGATGTAGGTGGCTTGATTGTATTGAAAGATTGGCTAAATAAACGCTCTAAGGCCTTTTGTGCACAAGCTAAAGATTATGGTTTAATGGCTCCTAGAGGGATTTTATTAGTAGGCATACAAGGAACGGGTAAATCTTTAGTTGCTAAGGCTATATCTGGTCAGTGGAAACTGCCATTATTGAAGTTAGATATAGGTAAAATTTTTGCCGGTATTGTTGGAAAGTCAGAAGAAAGAATACGTAATATGATAAAAATAGCAGAACAATCTTCTCCATGTATACTCTGGATAGACGAAATAGATAAATGTTTTACTCGCTTAAATAATTATAATGATAGTGGAACTACCAGTCGTGTTTTAGGTACTTTATTAACATGGTTGGCTGAGAAAAATAAGCCTATCTTTGTTATTGCAACAGCTAATCAAGTGTTGTCTCTACCATCTGAATTATTGCGAAAGGGGCGTTTCGATGAAATATTTTTTTTAGATTTACCAAATTTAGAGGAAAGAGAGAAGATATTTAAAATACATTTAATGAAGTTTAGACCTCTATCTTGGGTTAAGTATGATATCAAATCTTTAAGTAGACTTACTGATCAATTTTCAGGGGCTGAAATAGAACAAGCTATCATAGAGGCAATGTATAATGCTTTTTATGAAAAAAGAGAATTCTCTACACAAGATATTGTTAATGTAATCAGTGATTTTGTCCCCTTGGCTTTTACAGATCAGGTCAATATATCAGCTATTCAAAAATGGGCTATTTCAGGTAAAATACGTATGGCTTCATGACTTGAGTGTTAATTAAATATATATAAGTATGTAATATATTAGTTTTACAAACAAAAATTTAATGCTTTATATATTTTTATAAGTTATATTCGATGTCAACATATTAAGATTAATTTTATAAGGTTGATTTAAATTTATATAGCAATTTTTTACAAAATCTATACTTAATATTGATTATTAAATTATTATATAAATTAGATTAAGTTGTAATTTTTGTAAATAATTTAGGAGTATATTTTATATGATTAGTGATAGTCAAATTTTTGTTGCATTATTGTTTGCTTTGGTTTCAGCTGTTTTAGCAATTCGTTTAGGTACAGATTTGTATCAATAAATATTTATTAATATTACGAACTTCACAAGCATTATAGATGTGATATTATATAAATGTAAATATATCGCATCTTTTGTTTATTTTGTATAATTGTTTGTATCTAAAGCAATATGTATTTGGGTTTTAATTTATAGTTATAGTTACTTTTTTGCATTAGCTGAATATATTTGTTTAATTACTATATTTGTGTGAGTTTAACATTATTATTGTGAGTATTTTAAAAGACAAAGTACGTCCTGTTTTTCCTTTTACTGCTATTGTAGGGCAAGAAGAAATGAAATTAGCATTGCTTCTAAATGTTATTGATCCTAAAATAGGTGGCGTTATGATTATGGGCGATCGTGGTACTGGTAAATCTACGACTATTAGAGCTATTGCAGATTTGTTACCCAAGATTGAAGTGGTACAAGACGATCTGTTTAATTCCCATCCTTCTGATTATGATTTAATGTCTGATATGGTCAAAAATCAAGTAGAAAATGGCGATCATATACCTACTCGATTTGTTGATGTACCGATGGTAGATTTACCTTTGGGAGCAACTGAGGATAGAGTGTGCGGTACAATAGATATTGAAAAAGCTTTAACAGAAGGAATTAAAACTTTTGAACCAGGGCTATTAGCGAAAGCAAACAGGGGTATTCTTTATGTTGATGAAGTTAATTTATTAGATGATCATCTAGTAGATATTTTATTAGATGCAGCAGCTTCTGGTTGGAACACAGTTGAGCGGGAAGGTATATCTGTAAGACATCCAGCTAGGTTTGTTTTAGTAGGATCAGGGAATCCTGAAGAAGGAGAGTTGAGGCCTCAGTTATTAGATCGTTTTGGTATGCATGCAGAAATTAGGACAGTTAAAGAACCATCATTAAGAGTCAAGATAGTAGAGCAAAGAAGCAAATTTGATAGTAATCCTTATATATGTTTACAAGAATTTCAAGAGCAGCAAGATAAATTAAAATCTTCTATTGTAACAGCTCAAGATAGATTATCAAATGTAACTATTGATTATGATTTGAGAGTTAAAATATCAGAAGTTTGTGGCACTCTAGATGTTGATGGTTTGAGAGGGGATATAGTTACAAACAGGGCTGCAAAAGCTCTTGCAGCTTATCATAATAGAACTAAGGTTGATATCAACGATGTTAAAACTGTTATTACATTATGCTTAAGGCATCGATTAAGGAAAGATCCTTTAGAAACTATTGATTCAGGTAATAAAGTTCAGCAAGTTATAGACAGTATACTAAAATAGGCTCAGTAGGATTCGAACCTACATTAGAGACTTAGAAGGTCCCTGTCCTAATCCATTAGACGATGAGCCCAATTGTAATCGATGAGTTTTATAATGATGGGCGGTACTGGATTTGAACCAGTGACCACCTGCTTGTAAGGCAGGCGCTCTACCACTGAGCTAACCGCCCTTCTGAAATTACACTAATACATTTTTGATGAAAATGCAACTAATCAGACTAATAAAATAAAATATTTTATTAATTCTAATAACAAATATCTATTATTTATTTAATTTTTTTATTAAAACTATGCTTATTTTTTGGAAGTTCAATTAAGTTATGTTTAATGATTTTAAGAGTTATTTGTGTTATGTAATCAATAAGATCTTTAAAGTCCAATTATTAAATAGTATTTACTTTAATATTTTGGAACAAATGAAAATAGTTGGTCCTGATTCTTTAAATATAGTTATAATTACAGCATTTTTTATTGGTATGGTGTTTACAATACAAATTGTTAAAGAATTCTTATATATTAATGCTATAAGCTTAGTGGGTTCTATTTTAACTATTTCATTTGTACGTGAACTATCTCCTGTATTAACATCTGTGATTCTAGTTGGTCGTATAGGATCATATTTTACATCTGAATTAGCGACTATGAGTGTAACAGAGCAATTAAATGCACTTTATATGCTGGAAGCAAATCCATTAAGTTATTTAGTATTTCCAAGAATTATAGCTTGTCTTGTAATGTTGCCGTGTTTAAGTATTATTTCGTTTATTACGAGTTTATTTAGTAGCTCCTTTGTTTGTTTTACTATATATAATATACATCCTCAGATCTTCTTTGTATCTTCTTTATCATCTTTAGTTATTCAAGATATATTTAAATCTTTATTTAAAACTTTAATATTTGGTTTTTTAATTTCTTTAATTAGTTGTTTTTGGGGTTTAACAGCTAATGGTGGCGCAAAAGGAGTTGGGCAATCAACTACTTTATCAGTTGTTACATCTCTACTAAGTATTTTTATTTTTGATTTTTTATTATCTTATATTATGTTTAATAAAATAGGAAGTTCAATTAAAGCTTTATAGAATTATTAGTTCATAAAATTGATGAGTTAAGTATATGTATCGTAAAATACTTCAAATATCTTCTAAATTTCATTTAAATATTAATTTCAATCGTTTTATAGTTCTTGTTACTTTAATGATCTCTGTGGTTATGAGCAGTTTGACTTTTTGGTCTTTAACTATATTTCAAGAAGATTCGATGATTGCAGGTAGACGCTTTTGTAAAGATTTAGGTCTTTTATTAGCTTCTAATATTATAGATTTAACTGATCTTAATAATCAAAAAGATATAGCTTATTTTCTTGAAAAGATCTATTTAAGTACATCTAGTATTAGATATATTTTGTTTTTTGATCAATATGGTAATTTATTATTAGGATTACCTATATATAATACAAAAATTCAAAATATACTACAATTGCATCAAAGTTTATTACAGTTAGAAAATAAAGAATTTTTATTTAATATACCTTTAATTAATTCAAATAAACTATTAAATCATGATATTATCGATATTCTTATTCCTTTAACTAAATCAGGACATACTTTCGGTAGTTTAGATTTAGGTATAGACTTAAATACAAGACTTTCTCCATCTAGATTGATAAGAGATTTAAGTGTTTTTGTTTTTGTATTAGTTTGGTTAATGTTATTTATAGGAGTTGCATTTAATGAATTAGCAATGGCCGTTCCCCAAAAGCAACTCTTATTAGGTATTCAAAATATTGCTTCAGGTAATTTCTATCAAAGATTAGATTTACCTATTAATGGTGAACTAGGTGTCTTATTTACTAGTTTTAATGAGATGGCTGAAAAACTACAGTCTTATGAAAAGAAAAATGTGGATAAAATCATATCAGAAAAAAATAAATTAGAGACGATTGTATCTATAATAGCGGATGGTACTATTTTAGTTGATGCTGAACTGAGAATATTGTTTGTGAATAAAACAGCACAAGAGATTTTTGACTGGTTTAATATTGATTTAACAGGAGCGTCTATTTGTAATTATTTACCTATTCATGTTAATGAAGCTCTTTTACCAATATTAAATAAATTAGTTGAGTCGAGTTATATAAGTACAAACAAGTCACAAACAGAAGAAGTTTATATTAATTTGGATTATAATTCAAAAAGAATTTGTCGTTTTTTATTAACAACTTTATTAGATAGAATATTAAAGGTTTTAACTGGTGTTGTTATAATCATACAAGATATAAGTAAGGAAGCGAAATTAAATGAAGCTAAGAATCAGTTTGTAGGTAATATATCTCATGAATTAAGAACACCTCTATGTAATATAGGTTCATTTCTTGAGACATTGATTGACTATAATGATACATTGGACGAAAAAGAGAAAATAAACTTTTTAACTATTGCTAATAACGAAACTAAGCGTTTATCATCATTAGTTAATGATATTTTAGATTTATCTGTTTTAGAATCTGAGTATGATTATAAATTAGATTATATAGATTTAGCTCAAACTTTGTACAATGTCGTTAATACTTCTCAAATTATAGCCAATAAGAATAATATTCAATTGATAATTGAATTAGATCAAGATATTAATTATGTTTTAGCACATGAAAGTTCTATTTTGCAAGTAATATCTAATCTATTAAATAATGCTTTGAAATTTTCTCCTTGTAATAGCAAAATCGTTTTAAGAGTTTATAAAGTAATATATTCTCATGGTTATTGTTTAGATATAGATATTCAAAATGTAGTTAGGGTTGAAATTATTGATGAGGGAATTGGTATTGCTGAAGAAGATCAAAAAGCTATTTTTGACAGATTTGTAAGGATAGAAAATAATGTCCATACTTTGGAAGGAACTGGTTTGGGTTTGTCCATAGTTAAAAATATACTATGTAAATATAATATTAATGTAATTGTTCAAAGTCAATTAAATGTCGGTACTAGTATTTGGTTTAATTTAAAATATCTACGCTAGAAAATATATACTAATTTTATTCGATGAATATTTAATCTTTTGTTTGGATTTATTTATTGAGCTAGTATAATATATATATATTTATAACGATGAAAATATAAAGTGTATTATAAAATTAGATTGCGCATGTATTGTTTTTATTGGTATTTGCTTTCTGATTTAACTTAAATTAGTAAATTATAATATTGTAGTTATGTAATTATATTATGAATATTACTAGTGTTTATTTTATATTATTCTAGTTTCTTTATTCTTATTTATAGGAGGTATCGATTATGTCAGGAGGATCAACTGGAGAACGTCCTTTTTCTGATATTATTACTAGCATACGTTATTGGGTTATTCATAGCATAACTATACCGTCACTGTTTGTTGCTGGTTGGTTATTTGTTAGCACTGGTTTAGCATATGATGTTTTTGGTACTCCAAGACCAAATGAGTATTTTACTCAAGATCGTCAACAAGTTCCATTAGTTAATGATCGTTTTAGTGCTAAACAAGAACTGGAAGATTTAACTAAAGGTATTTAATTGAAATATAAGGAATTAAGATAATATATATGACACGAGGTAATTCAAATCAGCCAATATCGTATCCAATTTTTACTTTTAGATGGTTAGCTATACATGGAATAGCTATACCAACAGTCTTTTTTTTAGGTGCGATTACATCTATGCAATTTATTCAAAGATAAAAGTAGGAGATATAATATGAGTGGTCCTAATCCAAATAAAGAGCCTGTAGAATTAAATCGTACCTCTCTATTTTGGGGATTATTATTGATTTTTGTGCTTGCAGTATTGTTTTCAAGTTATTTTTTTAATTAATCAATATATTTGTGTAGTTAATTTTATTATAATTAGGGGTAGAAAAAATGGCAGGTACAGGTAGGGTTCCTTTGTGGTTAGTTGCTACAGTGGGTGGTATCGCGGTAATTACAGTTTTAGGAATTTTTATTTACGGTTCCTACTCTGGTATTGGTTCTTCATTGTAGGTATAAGTACATAATATTTATGTATTTATTATAGTATTTTGAAATTATAGATATAGTGAAGCCACCTTTATGTTAAAATTAAAAGGTGGCTTATAAATGTGCTACTTCAGCTTAATTATATATCTAAGATATGTTTTCTTGTTCGATATATAGGAATAGTAAAGCCATGCTTATACCAGGAAAAATAATTCCTACTAAAGGTACTAATATAGATGGTAAATAAGATGCTGTCATATGAATATAATAATAGAAAAAATTATAAATTATTTTAATTGTTCATTAAACAATAATATTTGTGTTTTAGATTAGTTTATATTCAATTATTATTGTTATTAATCTAATCATACTAGGTTTATTTTATTTTATAATGCAAATATTGCAAAATTTAATATTTAGAGAATAATATAATTGTAATAGATTGTTATAATTATAATATAACAAAGAGTTACAAATTATTATATACATATAAGTATTATTTATGAGAAACATGGATTCTAAATTTTTCCCTGATAGTATAGAAGCTATGCGTAAGTTTTCAGAGGCATATGCTAAAAGAACAGGTACATTTTTTTGTTCGGATGTTAGTGTAACAGCTGTAGTTATAGAAGGTTTAGCTAGGCATAAGGACTCTTACGGTTCTCCTTTATGTCCCTGTCGACATTATGAAGATAAATCTAAAGAGGTTTTAAGTTCATATTGGAATTGTCCATGTGTACCTATGAGAGAAAGAAAAGAATGCCATTGCATGTTATTTTTGTCTCCGGATAGTGAATTTGCTGGGACTAATCAGGAAATTAATAATAATGTTTTATTGGATTATATAAGTTAGTTTACAAATTTTTAGTTTGCATGCAGACTAAGTTTATAGTTTGTCTGCATATTATGACATTAATATTTCTCTTGTGTTAACAAGATGTTTTTATAAGTCACCTTTACGTAATGACAATAAAATAATTACAGCTGGCCCTACTAATACAATAATAGCTAGTGAAGTTAGTTGGCCTATAACTTGCCAATTAATCATAATCTGCTTATCCTTTAAATTTATATATTATACTATATTTTATATTTATTATACTATTTTTTCATAAGAATTATATTACTTAATAAATGAATATCACTAAAGTTATCAATAGTTATTCTAAATAGATAAAGTTATTTAATCTGATTAAGTTGATGAATATATTGCAATTATTGAATGTAAATCCAGTTTTTATATATATTGATTATTAATTTTTCCCATATTATGCTTACTTTTCTTTGATGTTTTATGTACATATATTCTATTAATTGGTTTAAAATATTATTATTTAAATATTTATTGAAATTATAGTAAAAAAATAAATAAAGTGTCCTTCTCTTTAAAGCTAGATGTTGATTTTTGATAATTTTATAATTAATTGCTAGATAGTATGAATGTCGACTAGCAATATATAATTTTATAGCATTCTGTTTGATGTATTCATTTTCTATAGATGATAAATTTAAGAAATTAATAATATTGTATTCTGTTTTAGGACAGAAATATGCTTTTAAATAAGGCAATAATTCATATCTTATACGATTTCTGTAGTTTGAGTAATAAAAATTTGTTTTGTCAGACCATATAGGTAGATTGAATTTATGACAAAACCATAATATATCCCCTGTATTCATTTTAATTAGAGGTCTAATAATTTGTATACAATGTCTTATTTGTCTTATCAATGGTAAGCTACTTAGCCCTTCTAGTCCTGTGCCTCTAATTAAATTTAATAAAAATGTTTCTAATTGATCTGTTTGATTATGCCCTGTAAAGATAATTTGTGTTTTGTTTTTTATAGCATGTTGAATTATAATTTGATATCTTATTCTTCTTATAGTTGATTCCGACATATGTATTTTATGTATTTGATACACATATGTATTATTATTTGTTATATTAGTATAATTAAGTAAATGTTTAATATTTTTTTGTGAATCATCTCTCCATTGGTGATCAACATAAATATATTCTATATTATGGAAATAATTATATATATGATTAAAGTCTTCTACTAATTTGATTAAGCATAAAGAATCTTTTCCACCAGATAAAGCAATTAATATTGATATAGGTTTGCTTAAATTTTGACATTTTAGTATAATACTTAGAAATTTATCATGCAGATAAGTAGCGGTCATGAAAGTATACCTTTTTTTAAATGATATAGCTGATTATAAAAACTTGCTATTATAGCAATACTATGTTATTTATTTGATATATAGTTTCGAGGGTTGCTAACTCAATGGTAGAGTACTCGGCTTTTAACCGATTAGTTCCGGGTTCGAATCCCGGGCAACCCAATTTTTTAATTTTAATTTTTCTAAATCAGAATATGAATGTAATAACAAATTGTTTGCGTAATAAAAGTTCTTCTTGTGCTTTAGTTCCGTTTATTACAGCAGGTTATCCAAATATTAGTATATGTATACAAGCTTTAAAAGTTTTAGATAAAAAGGGAGCAGATATAATTGAATTAGGTATACCTTATTCTGATGCTTTAGCAGACGGTCCTATCATTCAAGAAGCATCTAAGGTTGCTTTACAGCAGGGGATATATATTGAACAAGTATTGTATATCTTAAAAACAGTAATACCTGATTTAAATGCTCCTATAATTATATTTACTTATTATAATCCTATTTTAGTTAGAGGGGTTGATAAGTTTATTAGTGAAATCTCTGCAGCTGGTGCGAAAGGATTAATTATTCCAGATTTACCATTAGAAGAAGTAGATTATATAATAGAATTATGCGATTTTTATGGTATAGAGTTAATATTATTTATTGCTCCAACCAGTTCGGAGTCTAGAATTCAATTAATATTATCTAAATCACCAGCATGTATTTATTTGGTTAGTAGCTGTGGAGTTACAGGTCTCAGAGATAATATTAATTCGAAAATTAAGCATATAGCTGATAGTATTAAAAGTAAAACAAGTAAGTTGATCATGTTAGGTTTTGGTATTAATACTACTGATCAAGTAGCACAAATTGTTAATTGGAATATAGATGGTATAGTGGTTGGGAGCGCTATGATTAATCAAATGATGGGCAAATTACCACAAGAAACATTAGATTCATTAGGAAGGTTTTGTCAGGAATTGAAGCTTTGTATAAATATAGAAAATACAAAAAAATAATATATTTCAATATATAATTTCAATATATACATTTTAGCTTGCTTATTTATGATTAAATATCAATACCCCCAGGGGAATTCGAATCCCCGTTACCTCCGTGAAAGGGAGATGTCCTAGGCCTCTAGACGATGGGGGCTTTATTAATTTATGTATAGGTATACTATATTCTTTTTCCTATGACCATACATTAATAAATTTTATGAGTTATGTCAAGTTTTGAAGTGAAAAGAAAAATATAATAATTTTTTAATTATTTATATTAATAATTAAACGTGAGCGCATAGTCAAGTATGTGACAGTTTGTCTTATATATGTGACCATATTAATAAATAGGGAAAATGCTTCATTCTTATACTCTATTAAAGGGTCTTGTTGACCATAGCTTCTCCATCCAATAGATTCTCTTAGAACAGCCATTTTGTCTAAGTGATCTTGCCATGCTTTATCTATTTGTTGCAATAAGTAATATTTTTCTAGTTTCCTAATTAACCCAGGTCTTAGTTGTTCTAAATAACTTTCTCTAAGATCATAACTAATACGCAATTGTTCATATAAGAATTCTCTAATTTGTTTATAATTCATATTATTCCAAGCTTTTAAGTTGAAATTCTCGGTTAGGTTAAGTAATTTATACGTTTTTTTTATAATATAGTTTTTGTGTTTTATATTATCTTCTTGACAAAATGTAATTAATATTTCCTCTATAGTGCTTTCAGCGTATTCTATTATGCAGTCCCTAGTAAAGTTAGATTCTAATATTCTTTTTCTTTCTGCATATATTGCTTGTCTTTGGTTATTTATTACTTCATCATATTGAAATAATTGTTTTCTTATGTCATAAAAATAAGATTCTACTTTTTTTTGTGCAGAATCCAAGCTTTTGCTTAAGATAATGGATTCTATAGGAGTATCGTCATCAATATTTAAGTTCTCCATAAGTTGAGATATTTTATCTCCGCCAAAAATTCTCAGAAGATTATCTTGTAAGCTTAGAAAGAAACGTGATGCACCTATATCCCCTTGCCTTCCTGCTCTGCCTCTTAGTTGATTATCTATTCTCCTTGATTCATGTCTTTCTGTTCCGATTACATACAGTCCTCCTAATTTTAAAACTTCTTGTTTTTCCTGATAACAGATCTTTTTATATTCTTTTAGTATATTTAAATAAATTTTTTGTAAATTTTTTTCTTCACTGTTTGTTATATATTTACTATTAATTACTTTATCGATATAATTTTGTACTTTTTTTGAATCTATATACGTATCTTTGTAAATATCTAATTGTTGTATATTTAGTATATAATTATTGATTATAGTATGAATTTTATTATCGATTCTATTGAGTGTGTATTTTGCTGTTAATCCTAGTTTATTTTGTAAATACTGAGTTAATATAAGTTTTGACAAAGCTTCCGGGTTTCCGCCTAAGATAATATCTGTTCCCCTACCAGCCATATTGGTTGATATAGTTATGGTTTTTTTTCTTCCTGCTTGTGTGATAATTTCTGCTTCTCGTGCGACATTGTCTGGTTTTGCATTTAGTAAGTTAAAAGGTATTTTCAATGTTGTTAATATTTTGGCTAGTAATTCAGATTTTTCCACATTAGTTGTACCGATAAGTGTTGGTCGACCTATATGATACATATCAAAACATTCATTTGCTATGGATTGCCATTTCTTGTATTCTGTTTTATATACTAAGTCTGGTAAGTCTTGTCTTCTGCATGGCTTATTTGTAGGTACTTCTAGTACCTCAAGATTATATATCTTATCTAATTCGGTCTCTTCTGTTTTAGCTGTACCAGTCATGCCAGATAATTTTCTATATAATAAAAATAAATTTTGATATGTAATTGATGCGAGAGTCCTATTCTCTTGTTGAATGGGAATATTTTCTTTTGATTCAATTGCTTGATGTAGTCCATCGCTCCATCGTCTACCTTGCATAATTCTACCTGTAAATTCATCAACAATAATAATTTCATTATTTTTAACAATATAATGTTGATTTTTTAAAAATAGCTCTTTTGCTTTTAAAGCATTTAATAGGTATTGTATCCAAGAATTATTAATATTATAGAGATTGTCAATATTCAAAATATTTTCACATTTACTAATACCTTTCTCTGTTAGAGTAATATTTTTTGTTTTTTCATCTATTTGGTAATCTAGATTACTATTAAGTAAATTAGCTATAGAGGTACATTTTTCATATTTATTTGTTTCTATATCAAAAGGACCAGATATAATGAGTGGTGTTCTTGCTTCGTCAATTAATATAGAATCTACTTCATCAATAATAGCAAAATTAAACTCCCTTTGTACTATTTGATTTAAATCTATTGCCATATTATCTCTAAGATAATCAAATCCTAATTCACTATTTGTAATATATGTAATATCACAATTATATGCTTGTTGTTTTTCTTCATAACTCATCGAATGTGTCACTAATCCTACTTTCAAATCAAGGTATGAACAAATTTTTTGAGCTAGTTCTGAATCTCGTTTAGCTAAATATTCGTTAACTGTAATTATATGCACACCTCGGTTATTTAAAGCATTTAGGTACGCTGTAGTAATAGCAACAATAGTTTTTCCTTCTCCTGTTTTCATCTCTGCTATTTTCCCTTGATGCAATATAATACTGCCTATTAATTGTACATCAAATAAAGTCATGCCTGTAGATCTTGTGATAGCTTCCTTAACGGTTGCAAGAGATTCTGGTAATATTTGTGTCAAATCATAGTTGTGATGCAGTTTTTTTTTCAGTTTTGCGGTTTGTTGTTGTAGTTTTAGGTTTGAGTAATTTTGCAATATATGTCCTATTTGATTAATTTCATCAATTGTGTTTTGAAATTTATTTAACTTATTTTTTTTAAAAAAGTTTAGCATGTTAATAATTAAAATTAGAAAAATGATATTATATAAGGAGAAAAAAATTCTTGTATGGTTGTGATAGGTTGGCATTCATGATATATAGTATATTTTCTGCCCCAGATAGGTTCTGTACTATTGAATATATGCTCTAAATATATAGAGTATACATAGTATATTTCATGTATATCTTTATAAATATCTGTTTGATGTTTGATTAAGGATTTTCCTATAGGTTGATTATTATTTAAAGTTTTATATATTTTATTATTTATTTGTAATATCCAATTAGATTGAGCAAATGCAAGATTTCTTTTTGAAGTATCTTGTAAATAAACTTTTCTTATTTTCATTTTTGAAGTTATGTATTGCCGCTTAATATATGTTGGACAAGTTATAATTTGTTGTCCTGTTAATGAGTTTAAATTTTGAGTAAATGATCCGTCACTCATAAGTATAAATTTCCATTCAGGAGGGATTAAATGATAAGTCTGTTCATTAAATGAGTCTAAATTATTCAGTGGTAGATTAATAATATAATTAAATGAATTAGATAAGTTCATGTTTATGTGTTTTATTTAATTACTGCAATTTTTAAAATCTAAAAATGATAATTTTTCTACTATGCGTTTATAAAAATTTATAAAAAATTAATTATGTGTGATTATTTTTTTGATTTTCAATAAAGATTTACCATTCATTTCAGCAGGAGTATCTAGATTTAATAAGTCTAAAATAGTTGGTGCAATATCTGCTAAATTGCCGTTATTTCTTAAATTCTTTTTATCAATATTAGATTGATTAGATGGTTCTGCTAATATGAATGGAACAGGATTAGTACTGTGGGATGTACATGGTTGATTAGATTCATCTAGCATATGATCTGCGTTACCATGATCTGCTGTGATTATAAGTGTATGGTTCATGCTTTGAGATGTTGTCCAAATTTTCTTAATGCATTTATCAATTGTATTAATAGCTTGTATAGTGGCTTGTAGATCACCTGTATGTCCTACCATGTCTGGGTTAGCATAGTTTATGACGATTAATGCGTATATATTTTTATTGATAGCATTAATTGCACTTTTAGTTAATTCTTCAGCCGACATTTCAGGAGATAAGTTATAGGTTTCAACTTGTGGACTTGGTATGAGTTGTCTATCTTCACCTGGGAAAGGCTCTTCAATGCCACCATTAAAAAAATAAGTAACATGTGCATATTTTTCTGTTTCAGCTAATCTTAGTTGTTTTAAACCGTGGTTAGAAATAATTTCTCCAATGAAGTTTATATTTTTTTGTGGAGGAAATGCGGTTTTTATATTTAAACTGGGGTCATAGAGTGTCAGTGTAGCAATTTCTAAATTTTTAATTTTTTTTGCATTAAATCCTTTAAATGTAGATTTAGTAAATGAATGTAACAATTGACGCATTCTATCTGGCCGAAAATTGAAAAATATAATACCATCATTATTTTCAATGCTTCCTTTGTGCAACCTAGTAGGAGGTATGAATTCATCTGATATATTTTTTTTATAATATTCATCAATTTTTAATATAGCATCTATTGTATATTCCAATTTATTATCAAGTAACACGTTATAACTTTTTTCTGTTCTTGACCAACGACAGTCCCTATCCATACTGTAATATCTTCCACTTAGTGTGCAAATGTTTATATTATGCAATTCTTTAATGTATTTGCAAATTTGTTCAATGAATATTTTTGATTTATATGGTGAAGTATCTCGACCATCTGTAATAGCATGTATGCAAACTTTAATATTATATTTTTGCACTATATCAAGTAATGCAAATAAATGTTTAATATGAGAATGTACTCCTCCATTTGAGCAAAGTCCAATTAAGTGCAGTTTTGTATTAGCATTCTTGATTTGTTGGCAGAGATTGTTAATAGTTTTATTATTGAAGAATGACTTATCCTCAATAGATTTACTGATACGCACTAAATCTTGGTTAATAATTCTTCCAGCTCCAATAGTTGTATGTCCTACTTCTGAATTTCCCATTTGTCCTTTAGGTAATCCCACATCTTGGCCTGAAGCATTCAATAGGGTATGCGGGTAATTTGACCATAATTTATCTATTGTAGCTGTGTTTGCCAGTTGAATGGCGTTTCCTTTTGTCGTTTCTGAATATCCCCAACCGTCAAGAATAGTTAAAATAATAGGTTTCATAGTATAAAATAAGAATGAAAATTTATAGAAATATTTTCTATTGAAAACAAAAATATCTTAGTTATATTTATTAAGTAAATTTAAATCTATATTATCAAAAATATACATCTTGTTAATTATAATATATACTATTTTGATTTGAGTATTTTATTTTGATATAAAAAATTTAATTTTTTATAAACGATATGCATACATAGTTATATATGCATATCGTTTTGATGTTAATAGCGATTTTTATTAAATTATAAATATATTTAGCTTAATGCATTGATAGCATAGTCTAAATATGTATTTGCTTCATTGGCAGCTTGTCCTGAAAGACCATGACTGTTTTTTATATATTGTAGTGCTTCTATAAACCAGCTTGGTGACAGCTCAAAACTACGGTTAATTTCTTCTAATCCTGCTATCAGATATTCATCCATGGGTCCAGTCGCTCCTACAACAAGACAGTATGTTGTCATTCTTAAGTAATATCCTATATCACGTGCACATTTTGCTTTTCCTATTGCACTAGATGCGTAAGTTGGTCCTGGCATCTGAGTAGTGAATGGAAATTTTGTATAAACAGATTGAGCAGCTCCTGTAATTAATCTTTGAGCATTACTTGTTAATGATCTTGCTGCTTCTAAGCTAGACGATGCTCTTTGATAACGTCCATTAATTGATTGTAATTCACCATTGCTTAAGAATCTACCTTGGCTATCTGCTGATGCAATTGCTTCTGTTATAGGTGTTTTCATAATTTTAACTTCCTTGTTTTATTTAATGATTCTGAGTTTAGTTGTAGAATTTATTTATTATTATAAAGTTTTATACGACTGCAACAGCTGCTCTATCAAAGTATACACCTAATTCGGCTGTTAAAGAGCTGCAGTCTCCTGTAGTTATTCCATTTGAATCATTTGCTAAACTTACTGATGCTTCTTTCATTTTTTGTATAGCAACAGCAACAGATGTTCCAGGAGTTCCTAAAGCTTGATATGTTTCTCGTAAACCATTTAAACATCTATCATCTAATACACTGGAATCGCCTGCAACCATAGCATAACTTACATATCTTAAAACGATTTCCATATCTCTTAAACAAGCTGCCATTCTACGGCTAGTATATGCATTACCTCCTGGTTGTACAAGTTGTGGCTGTTCTGCAAATAAAGCACGTGCAGAATTTGTGACAATAGAAGAAGCATTTGAGTTGATTCTATTAACAATATCAAGTCTTTTATTACCTTCCGCGACCATTTTTGCTAGAGCATCTAATTGTGTATTGCTTAAAAATTCTCCTCTAGCGTCAGCTTGCGCTACCACTTTAGCAAATGCGTCTAACATATTAATATTCTCCTTGAACTAAAAATATTTGTAATAATTAATAATTTAATAATAAAGAACTAATCTGAGATCTGTATAGATAATAGTATCTAAATTTTAATTTATGTTGATCAGTACTTATTAAGTTATTATACTAATATATATTAATTTTTCTTTTACAAAATATTACAAGTATATCTTATCTGTAATAATTAATAAGTTTAATCACCTATAATTTCTGGTTGTTTTATTTCATCAAACATTTCTAATATAGAACGAATAATGGGTTTCATGTTTGGGTCATCTATAATATCTAGGTCTTCATATTTCTTCCTTTTAGCACGATTTGCTATTTGAATAGTTATTTTATAGCGATTATCAGACATGTTTAACAATTCTTCTGTTCTATATATGACTTCATGCAGTTTTATTTGATTATACATATTAATATTTTATATTAAATAACAATGAATTGATGAATTAGTATTAATAAATAAGTTGTTTACAAGTTATTTAAAGATAAGAATTGAGTCTTACATATGCATCTTTTATTTTAATATATGTAATACTATACCAATAGTCATATTTTATTTTTAATGAAATACAATAAAAATTTTTTATTTCTTCTGTATTGTGATTAAGAGTTTGGATATTTTTATGTTTTATATCTATATAGCTGTTAAAAAAATCAATCCAGTTTTAATAATATATGAACAATATATAATCTTAAAATAAAACAAAAAATAAGAATTACATATGCAAGCATCAAAATATTATAACTATCAATTGAATAACTTATATAAATATCCTTTTATGTTTTCTGAAAGGGATGCCTGTGGTGTTGGCTTTATAACTCGTATTGAACATGCGCCATCTCATAATATTGTTAAACAAGCTTTGAACTCACTGAATTGTATGGAGCATAGAGGTGGTTGTAGTGCTGATAGAGTTTCTGGAGATGGAGCTGGAATTATGACTCAAATTCCATGGAAAATGCTATCAGATTATGTAACGGACCAGAAAATTAGGCAAATTGGTGTTGCTATGTTGTTCATGCCAAAAGACAAAATGGAATCTATTCAAAATATAATAGAATGGGTTATCGGTTTAAATGGTCTTAACTTTTTAAAATGGCGTGTTGTTCCTGTCGATGAAAGTGTATTAGGTATTCAAGCTAAAGCTAATCAACCTTTAGTAATGCAATTTTTTGTACATTCTAAAAATTTGTTTGGTGATACATTAGAAAAGTCTTTATTTATTACAAGAAAAAAAATAGAAAAATTAATTTCCCAGTCTCATTTAAATCTTAATAAACAGTTTTATTTTTGTTCTTTTTCTTCTCGTATTATTATTTATAAAGGAATGGTTCAATCTGAAGTTTTATCTAAATATTATCTGGATTTATGTAACATCAATTATGAAAGTAATTTTGCAATGTATCATAGAAGATTTAGTACTAATACCATGCCTAAATGGCCTTTAGCTCAGCCTATGAGATTTATGGCACATAATGGAGAAATTAATACTCTATTAGGTAATCTGAATTGGATGCAATCAAAAGAATCCTTATTTCAACAAAGTTATATTTCAGAAGATTTTGATTCTTTAAGACCTATTACTAATTTTAATAATAGTGATTCAGCCAATTTAGATGCTGTATTAGAATTATTGATACAATCAGGTAAAAGCCCTCAGGAATCTTTAATGATTTTAATTCCGGAAGCTTATAAAAATCAACCAGCTTTAGAAAATTTTCCAGAAATTGTAGATTTTTATGAATATCATAATAGTCTTCAAGAGCCATGGGATGGACCTGCTTTAGTTGTTTTTAGTGATGGTAAAATTGTTGGAGCAACTTTAGATAGAAATGGATTACGTCCTGCCCGCTATGTTATTACTAATAATGGTTTTATTAGTTTGTCTTCGGAAGTTGGGGTTGTAGATAAAAATTTAGGTGAAATTACTCATAAGGGTAGGTTAGGCCCAGGTCAGATGATATGTGTTGATATGGTCAATAATTTAATTTTAGATAATTGGACTGTTAAACAATCTGTTGCTAATAAATTTCCTTATAAAAAATGGCTTGATACATACCAAAAATACCTACACCCGGAAAATTATATACAAGATTCTATTCTTGACTTTTCTACAATGATGCGTTTACATACAGCATTTGGTTATACCAATGAAGACGTAGAATTAGTAATAGAGCATATGGCTAGTTCAGCTAAAGAACCCACTTTTTGTATGGGTGATGATATTCCTTTGGCTATATTATCAGAGAAGCCTCATTTACTATACGATTTTTTTAAACAACGTTTTGCTCAAGTAACTAATCCAGCTATTGATCCTTTAAGAGAAAGTTTAGTTATGTCATTAACAACTTATTTAGGATCTAAGGGCAATTTTTTAGAACCTAATGATTATATGGCTAAATCTGTAAAATTAGATTCTCCTATTTTGAATGAGATTGAAATTAGACAATTAAGTCAGTATGGTCTAGCTGTTGCTGTGATTAACACGTTTTTTGTACAAGATTCTGATAATATGAATTTTATTAACAGAATTACAGAGATCTGTGAAAAAACAGTTGAATTAATATATCAAGGTTCTGAGATTATTATATTAAGTGACCGTGTAGATGTAATAGATGAAACAGAAGCGTTTTTACCACCACTACTGATAGTTGGTGCTGTTCACCATTATTTAATATCTCAAAATTTAAGGCACAAGGTATCTATAGTTGTTGAGACTGCTCAATGTTGGAGCACTCATCATTTTGCTTGCCTGATCGGCTATGGAGCAAGCGCTATATGCCCATATATGGCATTTTTGACAGTTCGACAATGGTGGCATAATCCAAGAACCCAAAAATTAATGTCTAGTGGTAAACTATCTAAAATCACTTTGACAGAAGCACAACATAATTATCGTTGTGCTATAGAAACAGGTTTATTGAAAATTTTATCTAAAATGGGAATTTCTTTGTTATCTAGCTATCATGGGGCTCAGATCTTTGAAATATTAGGTTTAGGTAAAGATATAGTGAATTTAGCTTTTAAAGGTACAACTTCATCTTTAGATGGCATTACATTAAAGGAATTAGCTACCACTATAGTTGATTCTTATAAGAATATAATAAACTTGAAGAAATCTAAAAAATTGCCTAATCTCGGATATGTACAATATAGACCAAGTGCTGAGTACCATGTAAATAATCCAGAAATGTCTAAAACATTACATAAAGCTGTTCGTAATCAAGATTTTAATCTTTATAATAAGTATAAGAATTTATTACAAGATCGTCCACCTACTAATTTAAGAGATTTGTTAGACTTTGTGAGTAATAAAAATTCAATATTGATTGATAAAATAGAATCAATTGAGTCTATTGTAAAAAGATTTTGTACAGGTGGGATGTCTTTAGGAGCATTATCTCGTGAAACACATGAAACTTTAGCTATAGCTATGAATAGACTTGGCGGAAAGTCTAACTCTGGTGAAGGGGGAGAAGATCATACTCGCTTTTATCCTATTATGGACATAGATTCTTCTGGTGTTTCTAATAGTTTTGCTCACCTAAAAGGCTTGAAAAGTAATGATATTGCGAGTTCGGCTATTAAACAAATTGCATCTGGACGCTTTGGTGTTACACCGGAATATTTGATGAATGCTAAACAGTTAGAAATTAAGATTGCTCAAGGAGCAAAACCTGGAGAAGGTGGACAGTTACCAGGCAAAAAAGTCAGCCCTTATATTGCGAAATTGCGAAATTGTAAACCTGGTGTTACTTTGATTTCTCCTCCTCCTCATCATGATATTTATTCTATTGAGGATCTAGCACAGCTTATTTTTGATTTGCATCAAATTAACCCAGAGGCACAAGTATCTGTTAAATTAGTGGCAGAAATAGGAATTGGGACCATCGCTGCGGGTGTTGCAAAAGCTAATGCTGATATTATCCAGATTTCTGGGCATGATGGTGGAACGGGTGCATCTCCTTTAAGTTCAATTAAACATGCAGGATCTCCTTGGGAATTAGGTTTATCAGAAGTTCATAAAACTTTGGTGGATAATCAATTAAGAGATAGAGTGATTTTAAGAGTAGATGGTGGTTTAAGAACAGGTAAAGATATAGTTTTAGCGGCTTTAATGGGTGCAGAAGAATTTGGTTTTGGAACAGTTGCTATGATAGCTACGGGTTGTGTTATGGCTCGTATATGTCATACTAATAATTGTCCTGTAGGTGTAGCAACTCAGCGAGATGACTTACGTAAACGTTATCCAGGTATACCAGCTGATTTAGTTAATTTTTTTACTTATATTGCTCAAGAAGTCAGAGGTATTTTATCTGATTTAGGTTATTCGTCTTTAGCAGAGATTATAGGGCATACGGAACTAATTCAATATAAATATCGAAGCTTGCATAAGACAAATTATTTAAGTTTGGCTCCATTACTGAACGCTCCTGCATATAATTATAATCTTTGCTCACATACTTCAACACATGATAATGGTAATGTATTAGATGATGCATTATTGGTTGACCCATCTGTATTACAAGCTATTGAGAAGCAGGAGGATATAATTAAAGAAGTTAATATTGTAAATACTGATAGAACTGTAGGTGCAAGGATATCTGGTTTTATAGCTAAAAAATATGGTAATAATAGTTTTAAAGGTAATTTACAATTAGATTTCAAAGGTATAGCAGGACAAAGTTTTGGTGCTTTTATTTTAAAAGGTATGCATTTAAGTTTAATAGGTGAAGCAAATGATTATGTCGGTAAAGGTATGAATGGAGGAGAAATAATTGTTGTTCCAGAAGTGACTACACCACTTGATCAAATTCAACCAGTTATTATTGGTAATACATGTTTATATGGAGCAACAGGAGGTTATTTATTTGTTAGTGGTCAAGCAGGTGAAAGATTTGCAGTTAGAAATTCATTAGCCCAGGCTGTAATTGAAGGGGTTGGTGACCATGCTTGTGAATATATGACAGGAGGTATAGTAATTGTATTAGGATCAGCTGGAAGGAATATTGGTGCTGGCATGACTGGTGGTTTAGCTTATTTTTTAGATGAGAATAATGATTTAGTATCTAAGATTAATAGTCAAATTGTTAAGTGTCAGAGAGTTGCAACTTATGAAGGTGAAAAGCAATTAAAAAATTTGATAGAGCTTTATGAAATAAAGACTAAAAGTTTAAAGGCTAAACATATTTTGCAAAATTGGTCAAAGTTTTTACCTATGTTTTGGCAAATTTTTCCACCCTCAGAGTCTCATACAGCTTTGACTGATAGTTCTTATTCATCTTATAATGCAATTATACATGAAATTAAATAATCTTAAAATTTGATACTCAATTAATTGATATAGCATTTGACGTTTTATGAAGTTTTGAATTTTTTAGTATATATTGATGCATACTATAGATTAAGATACTTTGCAAAATGGTCAATGAATATTTTTAGAACTGTTAATTATATATAATATTTATATTGTTAGATTTTTTATTATTAAGGTGAAGTTAATCCCATGGCACATAATGTTAAGGTTTATGATACTTGTATTGGCTGTACTCAATGTGTACGTGCTTGTCCGTGTGATGTATTAGAAATGGTTCCTTGGGACGGATGCAAAGCTGGTCAAATTGCATCTGCTCCTAGAACAGAAGACTGTATAGGTTGTAAACGTTGTGAAACAGCGTGTCCAACAGACTTCTTAAGTGTGCGAGTTTATTTAGGTGCTGAAACTACACGTAGTATGGGGCTAGCATATTAGATTTTTATAGTACTAAGTAATTATATTAATTTATGAAGTGGATCTATTATTTATTATAGATAGTTAAAATCATAATAATCTAATAGATTGATTTCGTGAATATTTTAATATAAATTATAAATTCATAAGATTTTTATTAAAGATCTAAATTATTATTTTTTAACTATGAAAAATTTATTACTATTTGAATTGCAGCAAAAGATTTCCAAACAAAAAGCAGTTAAAATTATAACTGGATTAAATAATTTCTCTATTGATTTTATACTGAAGATAGTGAAAGGAGCAGAAATCGGTCAAGCTAGTTATGTTGATATTGCTGCTAATCCTAAAATAATATTTATAGTTAAATCTGTAACTAGTTTTCTATTGTATGTTTTTTCAATAGAACTATTAGAATTATTAAATTGTGTTATGAAAGGTGCTGATATTGTAGAAATAGGTAATTTTAATGTTTTTTATAATAGAAAAATCTTTTTTTCTTCTGAAGAAATATTGAACTTAACTAAAGAAACAAGAGAATTAATACCTAATATTCCTATATTTGTTACTATATAGCATATACTGTTATTATTAGAGTAAATTTGTCTTGCAGTTCTTCTAGAGAAAATCGGTGTGTCTATAATACAAACAGAAGGTTATTCAACAAAGAATAGTATGAACCATCGAGGGTCTAGTATTTTAACATTAATGACTAATGCTTCTTCTGCAATTTCTTAAACTTATGTCATGTTTAAGTGTATTGATATACCTATTATTGCAGCTTCTAGTATAAATTATTTATCCGCTTCTATAGCATTTTCATATGGCGCTTCTGCTATAGGCATTGGTTCTGCAATATCTAATTATGATATAATTAATGACATGACCATGTATATTTACGGAATCTTATGCTCTATTAAGGCTTCCTCTAGTAAATCTATAGCAAGCCCTCACTTATTGCATGTTAATGATATTAAATATATAGCTTGTTAATTTATATCATTATATCATTACCAAATATTTTATTTTTTATGTTTACAAGGTATAGTTAGGATTGTTATGATTAAAGCAAAATTAAATCAAACATGGCAATATTTAAGTAATGTGATTATATTTTATGTGTTTGTATTTATTTTGGTTATTATGTTTTTTATTCTAAATATAAAAAAAAACCTGGCTATTCTTTTTTTATTTTATTTCATAATGCGTATGGTTTAAAAGAAGGATCTGAAGTTTTGATGAGAGGTATTAATATTGGTTATGTTAATAAAATCCAGGTTAAATATAATTATGTCCTTATTAAGGTAAATATTAATGTATCTTCTGTACTAATTCCAAAAAATTCTTTAGTTGAAACAACTCAAACAGGACTACTAAATGATACAGTAATTGACATAACTCCTTTACAGAATATAAGTAGTCAAGATATAAAAAATGCGAATGTATTTGCTAAATCTTGTGTAGAATCTTTATTTTTATGTCATTATGATTATATAAAAGGCGAGAGAGGATTAAATTATGATGATTTAGTGAGAGCTGCAACAAGAATTTCTCAACGTTTTGATGATCCTGTATTATTTAATTTGGTCAATATATTATTGCAGAATACGATTGCTATTTCCAATGAGTTTATAGAACTTACAGATAGTATAGTTGACGTAGCTATTTTAATTTATGATTATTTATATCAACTCTTTTTTAGTCAGATGTAAACTGGCAAATATAATTTATAAATCAGCATTTTTAAGTTATTATTTTATTTATTATGACAACTCGTAAAGTTTTATCCTTGGATTTTTTAAGACCTATATTAGAATTAGAATACCAGATACAGCAGTTAAGTAAAATATCTACTTATCAAAAAGTTTCTTTAGATAAAGAGTTAGTTTTCTTTACAGAACAACTATCCATTTTAAAATATGATGTATTTCAGTCTTTGACTCCTCTACAAAGATTACATTTAGTGCGTCAAGCAGACAGGCCAACAACTTTAGACTACATGCCTTATATTATGAATGAATGGCTTGAATTACATGGAGATAGAGGGGGGACAGATGATCCTGCTTTAGTTGGTGGTATAGGCAAATTAAATAATCATACAGTTATTTTTGTTGGTCATCAAAGAGGTAAAGATACTAAAGATAATGTACTAAGAAATTTTGGCATGGCATCCCCAGGAGGTTACCGTAAAGCTTTACGTTTAATGCAACATGCAAATCAATTTAATTTTCCTATTTTAACTTTTATTGATACTCCTGGTGCATGGGCAGGTATGGAAGCAGAAAAATTAGGTCAAGGTGAAGCTATTGCTGTAAATCTTAGAGAAATGTTCTCTTTAGATGTTCCTATTGTCTGTACAATTTTGGGAGAAGGTGGTTCAGGAGGTGCTTTAGGTATAGGAATAGGTGATAAAATTTTAATGCTTGAATATGCAGTATACACTGTAGCAACTCCCGAAGCTTGTGCAGCTATTTTATGGAAAGATAGCAAGCGTTCTTTAGATGCAGCAGAGGCATTAAAAATAACTTCTGCTGATTTAAAAATATTAGGTATAATTGACAAAGTAGTAAAAGAGCCTATAGGTGGATCTCAGGCGAATCCTTCTCAAGCGGCATGTATTTTAAAAGAGTCTTTAATAGCTGAGTTAGAAATTCTATCAAAACTGTTGCCATCCAATAGAAAAAAACTCAGATATAATAAGTTTCGCAAAATAGGGACTTTTTATGAAGGATCTTAGCATTATTATCACATAATATAGTCTTTGAAGATACAATAATTACAAAGCTTACTATATTGATTTTTATGCTTAATTTGTTATTCCTATACTACTTAAACCAATAATTGCACCAGCTCCAACAATATGTCCCAAGCTTGTTGTTGCTAATAGTTCAGGAAGACCAAATCCTTGTAAACCTAAAGTGGGTATAGAGGGGCCCAGTCCTCTAATTTTTATAGCGTATCTTCCTAGTCCTATACATAATAGATTACAAATAATCATAATAATTGAACTTGATATAGACCAAGAAGATGTATGTGGAATAATACTAATTAAAGTTTGTGTATTCATTTTTGTATTAGATATTATTTTAATAAATAGTATATTCTATATTATATGTTGATCTTATATACTTCTGTAAAAATTAGACAAGAATTAACATAATATATTTCTTTTTATAAAAACCAACCATAACTATGTAAACCTTGGCCCAAAAAATTAACTCCTAAATAGCAGATCCATACAACTACAAATCCAATAGAAGCCAAAATAGCAGGCTTTTTACCTTGCCATGCTTTATTTAATCTTGAATGTAGATATGCTGCAAATACTAGCCAAGTTATTAAAGCCCATGTTTCTTTAGGATCCCAACTCCAATAAGAACCCCAAGCTTCATTAGCCCATACAGCTCCAGCTATAATTCCGATAGTTAGTAAAGGAAAGCCAAGTCCAATTATTCGATAACTTAAATTATCTATACTTTGTAAAAGAGTTATTCTACTTAATTGTTGTGTGGAATTATTTGACTGTATGTTGTGGTTTGCTCTATTTCTTATGTTATATAAAACAAGAAATAGAATAGACAATAAAGAACCTAGTATTAATGTTGCATAACTTATCATCATTATACTGACATGCATCATTAACCAGTTAGACCTGAGTGCGGGAACCAATGGAGAAGCTTCTTTCATATTTTCAGGCAATGAAAGACTTGCAAATCCTATAGTAAATAAACCTATTGGTGTAGTAATAGAGCCTATAAATGGGCTTTTGTTTTGTTGCTCTAGTATTAATTGTAAAAGACTTAGTCCCCATGTTAGAAAAATTAATGATTCATATAAATTGCTTAAAGGAAAATAGCCATTATATATCCATCTTAAACTTAAAGAAGTACTCAGTAATAAGTTGATACTAATAGTAATGATAGTTCCTAATTTATATAAAACTTTTGATCTTTTGAATGCTATATTAATCCAATATATCATTAAATTGACAAGAAACAGTGCGAAAGATATATTAATACAATTGTTTTCCATTAATATCCTGTTAATATATTTATTCAGATTAATCATAAATATATCATATATTAATTTAATTAAAATAATATTAAATTAATATATAGTCAATAAACTGTTATAAAAAAATAACCAAAATTAAAATTTTTAATTTTGGTTATTTTAAGTGTTGATCAAATTATTTTATATTATATAAGATAATTTGATGCATATGTTTTATTAAATCACATACATTTATGATAAAGAATTAAGGATATAATCTAATGCAGTTGTATACTCTACACCTGCTTGTGCAGACATATCTCTAGGAACACATAATCTGTCGCGAGTAAATGCAAAAGCTGCAACATAAGCAGAAGCTGGAAGATTTAATGTGCGATATACTTCACGAGCTCCAGCTATAGCCCATTCATCAAGAGGACCAGTACCACCCACAACTAATGAATAGTTAACTAATCTCATATAATGATCTAAGTCTCTATAACACTTGTTAACTTTCTCTTGATTTTCTCCAGCTTCACCTGCATTTTTTAAGTAAGAATATTTACCAAAACAAGCATCACCTGCTTCTTTTACAACTGCTTCATGGTTGTCAGCTAGTTTTTCTGCTGCCTCTAATCTTGCAGCAGCACGTTGAATATTACCTTGTACAGATTCAAGGTCTGAACTAGATGGAAAGCGTCCAGCAGCGTCAGCTGCACTAATTACCGTAGTAATAACTGATTTCATAATTGATCTCCTATAGATTAAGATATGTGTAGGTTATGTTTACTCTTTTATACACTCAATAGTATTTAGCTAATAGCAGAACATACTCTATCACAATAGCTAGAAACTTCTGAAGATAGTGCAGAACAATCTCCACTAGCTACATCAATTTTTCTTTTAGAAGCTGTATTAGTAACAAATGCAACAGCAGCAGATTTCATAATGCTAACAGCTCTCACAGAAGAGTTAGTTGGTACTCCAAGAGCAATATAAGTTTCTTTTAAACCATTTAAGCAGCGATCTTCTAGAACAGAAGCATCTCCTGCAAGAAGAGCGTAAGAAATATATCTTAAAATGATTTCTCCGTCACGTAAACAAGCTGCCATTCTACGATTAGTATAGCAGTTACCTCCAGGAGCTATAAGTCCTGGGTTTTCGCAAATCATTCCTGATACAGCATCTGAAACAATACAACTAGCGTTAGAAACAATCGAGTTAACAGCGTCTAATCGTTTGTTACCTTCTGAAATAAAAGTTTTAAGAGCTTGTAGATCACTGCCACCAACGTAAGCAGCTTTCGCGTCTGCATTCATTACAACTCTAGAAAATCCATCAAGCATAGAGCTCTCCTTAAGTTTTAATATAAAGGACTTAGCTGTTTCAGCTGTTATATTTTGCCAGCTGATGTATTAGTATCGTGAATACAATATAAGATATCCAAATAGTTATATTGATAACAAATTAACATTATTTAATATTTTTAATCTTTAATCTAGTGAGACATATTTGGACGAGTTTAAGATAGAGAGTTTTTAATAAAATATTTAATTATATTATCTTTGATTATCATTTGCTTAAGGGTTAATATCAGATGTTTTTTAATTTGTTTATCACTTAGTTTATACACTTTTTTACGATATATAGTTAGCTTGAATTCTTGTTCAAGAGTTAATGGGTTTTTAGTATCCATATTATTTATTAATTCTTACCTATAATAATTACAAATATAGAGCGTAAACCTTAAATAATTATAATCAAGAATATTTTGTTAATATCAATTGATTGAAAATCATTTCGTTTATTAATTCTAGTATAATATTGTATTATGAATATGTATATAATAATATGTAGCTTAAAATTACGGTTACAAAAAATTGTTATAGTATTTACATATCTTATATAAGTTCAAGTCAATATTTTGTCTGTAAGATCAATTAGGAGGTTTTTATGTCTATACCTTTACTAAATTACTCATTGTCTACACAAAATCAAAGGGTAGATGGTTTTGAATACTTACCAGGTGAAGAGCAACCTAAAATATATACTACAGATGATGTTCCAGCTGCAGAAGAGATGGATGAAATAATTTGGGCTGCGTATCGCCAAATATTTAGTGAACATCAAATTTTAAGTAGAACAGCTCAACCTTTTCTAGAATCACAATTAAGGTTTAACCAAATTAAGGTCAAAGATTTTATCAAGGGATTATTGCTGTCTGAATCATTCCTTACTTTTAACTACAATGTTAACAATAATTACCGTTTTGTTGAAATGTGTATTCAAAGAGTATTAGGAAGAGACATATATAATCAAAGAGAAAAACTAGCTTTTGCAATTGTAATTGCTTCCAAAGGGTTGAAAACTTTTGTCAATATTTTATTGGATAGTGATGAATATGCAGAAAATTTTGGTGATAATACAGTCCCGTACCAAAGGAGAAGAGTAATAGCACAAAGAAGTAAAGGTGAAGTACCTTTTAATTTAAAAACTCCTCGTATGGGTAAAAACTTTACCACTAAACAAGGTATGCCGCAATTATTATGGGCTGGGCCAGTGAGAAAATTTAGACCTCAAGAACAACAGCCAAAAGCAGGGGATCCAGCTCTATTCTTAAATATGGTTAATGATATTTAATTATTGTCGACATTTTTAGAAAAATTATAAAAATGTTTCTTAAACAATTAATATAATAATAGCTCTTTAGTATTTAGACAATTCTGAGTTAATATATTTGAGAATTGTCTTAAGAATTATATTTTGAAATGTATACCAATCTCATTTTTTCAGTGATTTCATATTTTTTTGTATTTGATTTTAACTACCTAATTTAAAAGCATCTACAAATAATCCATAAATGATACCTATTCGAATATAATTAAGTGTGTATAAGCGCAAAAATTTATGATTTTTTTTTACATGTTTATATATATTTTTACTTATAATCTCATTAACAGTTACTATTATAGATCCTGCTATTACTCCCCAGTCACCTGTTTGTGAAGGAATGGTTGAAAGAACTGTAGACAAAAAAAACCTAAAAATAAGCTAATTAAGTGAATTATTACTATATTAAAATTTTCTTTGAGCATTTTTTATTTCTTATTAATCATGTTTGATCTGTATAAATATAAAATTGAATTATATATACAGATCAAATGCTGTTATTAATTGATTTGGTTCACAATACTTGCTATAATAGGATAATTTATAGATCCTTTTCGCTCAAACTGCTAATCATATATTGAAATGGTTCAACAATAAACTTTATGGCATCAATATTTTGTGATTTTATTTCTTCTTCTGTAACATCTTGTAAAAGTTTTATACTTCTAATAGTCGGTGCAATAGGTACGCTCAATGAATTGTATACATCTCTTAGTCCGTCTAAAACCCGTTCTTGTAAAATGTTAGTATTTGCAGCAACTATTGCATAACTTGCATATCTTAAATAATATTCAATATCACGTAAGCAAGCAGCATATCTTCTGGTTGTATAAGAATTACCACCAGGCCTTAAAAGTTCTGGTTGTTCTTCGTATAATCGTGTAGCAGCCTCTTTAACTATTTTAGCGGCCTTACAGTTAATAGTTTCTGTAGCTTTAATTCTATTTGAAGCCGTTACAAAATAATTATTTAATTCTTCTATTGCTATTGTATCTAAATATTTTCCTGTTAAATCATATCGATTTAAAATTGTAGTAATAGCATCTTGCATTACTTATATCTCCTATCAAGTTGAACTAACATAGATATTATAATTGATTTTGATCATTTTGATATATCGTATTACTATTTATAAATTAGAAACGTAAAATATATAGTACAATAAAAGTTTAACAAACATAAAATATAATCATATATTTGATGGATTCTTATTATTGTCTAATTAAAGTTATAAATAATTATAAAATTACCTGTTTTATCTTTCGAAAAAACAATTTTTATTTTCGTGATTATCCTATTTGTTTAACAGCATATAATTATAGTTCAATTAATAAATTAATGACTCAACATGACTATATAAACTTATTATCTATACAACATATACAATATATATCTCAAGAATTATATAAAGCGAATTTATGTTTGTTGTTGTCTCAAACTTATATTCAGAGTTAATATTTTTGAGTAAAGAAATTTTATAAGTCTTGAGTATTTATATGATTGAGATTTTGTGATACAATTTATAATAATTTGTAAAAAAGTTTCTAGTCATTTTGTAATATATTAAATTAAATAAGAAAAAATAGAGCATGTAACTCAGAGGATAGAGTGTCAGATTCCGATTCTGAAAGTCGAGGGTTCAAATCCTTCCATGCTCATCCAATATAAATTAATAATATATTTAATATATATTTAAATACCAATTGTATTTTACTTATATATGAAATTAGATAAAATTTAATAAGTCACAAAGAATTTAAATTTTTGTTTAAATGGAAAGAGGTTTTGATTAATTGATTGAATATTAAGAAAAAGTATAAAAAATTTTACTTTAGTGTTGTATAATGTAAAATATTAACATTTATCTATATTCTGTTAAATAAAAAAGAGGGGCTGCAAGGTTTCTACATATAATATATTATATATTATGCCATAAATATAAGCTTTATTAATACTAATAATAAATGCTAAAAATAACATATTAACTTTATCTAGACAATTAGTTTGTGCTTAAATTGCTGATATTTATTTTATTAAATGAAAATCTTATAATCACATACTTTTACTAGAATTCAAATAATGTAAACCTATACATTTATTTGATATATTAAAATTGGTTGCTCTTTAACTAATCTTAATCAACAAATTAATATATAAGATAAGTAATAAATTCCTATAATATTAAATCATATCTTTCTTAAGTTATATTACTTATCTAATAATTAGTAATATAATGTGACTATATATAATATATTATTATGGACGTGGGTTCAATTCCCGCCAGTTCCATAATTATTTTTATTATATTTTGGATTTAATAACAATATTAAACCACAATATTTTTTATTGTTAATTAATATTTATGCAAAATATGACATAAATTTCATCTTTATTTCGTAATTTAATATATGATTTTTATATCTAATTCACTTTTCAATTATGTACTATATCAATACACATTTATATTCTTTGTTATTTGCAAAAAATGTCTTTTCATCTAGTTACGATCCTCATATTCCCCCAATGAGTAAATCGTTAGTTTCTCGTCCATTTATAAGAAAATTAATTAATAAATATTGGCAAGAAAAAATTTTTTTATCTGTTTCAAGCGCGTACTCAGAAAAATATACAAATCAATTGAAGTTAGAAGGCATTTTAATTTATAAAAATGAACAAAAAAAATTTTTGCTTGATTTTAGTAGAGCCCTACTGTCAGGCAGAATTGAAACATATTTAAATTTTGGTGAAGTAAATTCAAATAATAATCAGTATGTTGCTTATGTTTGGAAAAAAGGTTTTAATTTTCCTTTACCGGGTAAATGGATTTTTTCATTATTTGATAAAAATAGTTTATCATTAGGTAAAAATGAATTGATATTTATAAATCATTTACAAAATCAACCTCTTCCTTTATTTACAATAACAAATAATTTGAATCAGATGGTGTTAGCTGATTCTTCAGAGAATAATACAGGTCATCTTAATTCTATAGATAAAATCTATAAATGGTATTGTAGTAAATTTATGCCAAATTACAAAACACCTCCTCTGTACTATGGGCTATTTTTTATACATCCAACAGATGCTGTGGAATATGCTAATTATATAAAAAGTAAACATAATACTTCAAATAAAATAAATCAATTAACTCTTTTTTCGGGTAATTTATCTACTTATTATAAATTGAATCGAATAAATGTAAAAAATTTACAATTTCGATTAATACCTGACCTTGAAGAAATATCTAGACTTCTATATAAATATAGATATTACCGAAATTTGAAGTTTCATAAATATCAAAAATATAGTAAAAATTTTTTTCAAGGACAACCTATATATATAATTGAACCTTTTTTTGCATATAACAGGAAAGCAAATAAAATGCAATTATTAAACTATTATTATAATTATAGGTCTAATATAGATAATAATATCATTAAATATAAGGCTATATTTACTAATTATACAACTCTGTTAAGGGCTTGGCATCAATTTAAACGTACAAAAACAGATTATAAAATACCAAGCAAGCCTAAAGTTTTTGTGTATAATCTTGAAGATTTTATTAGAGCACATGAATATAATCATGAAATAAAAACAAGAAATATTTTATTTATTCCCTCTCAAAAATCGTATGATTTTATAAAGCATTATAGATTTGTTAAGAATAAAAATAAAATACAACGAATATTATCTAATAAGTTTTTGGGCTTTAAAATACTTAGTCAGAGAATTATTTGGTCATTAACAAGTAGACAGCCTATACATTGGTAAATAATTCTTCTTGTTATTTTCTTAAATACACAAAACTTGAGTTAATTACGGTAATTGCTATTTTGACTATATTATAAATATTACTTTCTTGAGTAATATTCTACAACTAACAGCTCATTCATTTGTAAAGCAACCCATTCTCGCTCGACTATAGCATTGACTTTTCCATTTAGCATTTTTGTATTTAATTCTAAATGATTAGGTATACTTGCTAAAGTAGGAAAACTTAAATATTTTTTTGCTAAATTTTGTGATGAGTTTTTAGCTTGTATTTGAATAATATCACCCGGTTTACACTGATAGCTACATATAGATATTTTTTTATTATTGACTAAAACATGACCATGATTAACTAATTGTCTTGCAGCTGGAATAGTTGGTGAAAGTCCTAAACGAAATATTATATTATCTAACCTCATTTCTAAAATTTGCAGTAATATTAAACCGGTTGAGCCAGGAACTTTCTTAGCTGCTTTAACATATTTTGAAAGCTGCCTTTCACTTAATCCGTAATTGAATCTTAACTTTTGTTTTTCTTCCAGTCTTAAAGAATATTCTGAAGGTTTACGTGATTGTTGACCATGTTCACCTGCAGGAGCAAGTTTTTTCGAAGTTTTTCGGGTTAATCCAGGTAAATCTCCTAATCTTCTAGATATTCGTAATTTAGGCCCTCTATAACGAGACATTTATTCGTCCTTATTATTAATATTATATACAAATTATATTTATCTAATAGAATAGATAAATACAAGACAGATTATATTTTAAAAAACATAAAATTTATTATTATCATAGTTTTTTAGGTGATAAAATCATAATCATATTTTTTCCATCTTTTGCAGGAGGTTGTTGAATTTCTGCTATATGACTTAAATCTTGTGCCATTTTATCTAACAATTCAATAGCTAATTTAGCATGTTGTATTTCTCTACCTCGGAATATCACATTAGCCTTAACTTTATCGCCGGCTTGTAAAAAACGTAATGCTTGATTAATACGTACATTATAGTCATGTACATCTATCTTGTATCTCATCTTAACTTCTTTTATTGTAACATTATGTTGCTTTTTCTTCGCTTCTTTAGCTTTTTTTTCTTGAGTAAACTTATACTTGCCATAATCTATTATACGACATACAGGAGGATTAGATTTTTCGCTAATCAATACTAAATCTAAACCTGCATTAAATGCCATATTTAAAGCTTCGCTAGATGAGTATATACCTAATTGAGATCCAGAAACATCAATTACACGTACTTGATTATACTTAATTTGTGTATTTATTAATGGTTCTATATCATTTCTTTTTCTTTCTTTTTTCGATTTATCTAACACAGATAGTTAGTTGCCTGTTTTTAGGTTTATAAATAATGTTGTGAAATATATGCAAATTATTATAACATTACATAGGTAATTAGAAATAACAATAAATGTGAGTTTGTTAAAAGATTATTAAAAATCAGGAGATACTTTATGAAACATACCTTATCTGTTCTTGTAGAAGACGAAGCAGGGGTTTTATCTAGAATTGCCGGATTATTTGCTAGACGTGGTTTTAATATTGAGAGTCTTGCTGTTGGCCCAGCAGAGAAACCCGGTATTTCCAGAATTACTATGATAGTAAATGGTGATAATAGAACAATAGAACAACTAACTAAGCAACTATATAAATTAATAAATATATTAAAAGTTCAAAATATTACAGATATACCTTCTGTAGAAAGAGAATTAGTGTTGATAAAAATTCATGCTCTGTTAAAAAATAGATCGTCTATATTAGAAATTGCACATATATTTAGAGCAAAAGTTGTCGATATGGCTCATGAATATTTAATTTTAGAGGTTACAGGTGATCCAGGTAAAATGGTTGCTATTGAAAATTTATTGAAACAATATGGCATTATTGAAATTGCTCGTACAGGCAGAATTGCATTGATTAGAACATCCAATGTAAATACAGAAATACTAAAAACAAGTTTAAACAAGTATTCGTTGTCATAATTACAACAATATAATCAGTAAAACTTATAAAAGATATTTTTAAGTTATCCAATAACCAGGAATTTCAACAAATGATAAACATTCTATTAAATCCCAGTCAAACCATATATTTTTATCCGTATAATTAGTATTAATATTAATATTAATCAATGCTTCTTTAGGTATGAAATAATTACTAATAATCTTCTTATTATATCTGTAATTATGTTGTTTTTGGATTAGATGATAGGTGACACAATTATGAACATGCCTACAGTTTACACATATACACATAATAAATATTATAAGTTTATGTAAATTAATATATTAATGATATTATTTTATTGGGGATGGAGGGACTTGAACCCTCACGATTATTAAAAATCAACAGATTTTAAGTCTGTTGTGTCTACCATTCCACCACATCCCCAATTATACTTTATAGTCAGTTTAGTAGGCGATACCCAGATTTGAACTGGGGATAAAGGATTTGCAATCCCCTGCCTTACCACTTGGCTATATCGCCGTAATTTCTATTAAAACTAATGGTATATGAAAAGTTATACTTTGTCAATCAGATAAATGACAAATACGAGTATTGTTTATTGAGTAAACAAGCGGCTTTTCAGTATATCTTCTGCTTTAATTGTTACTAAATCATTTTTAGTCAAAATTTTATCTCCACTAATAAAAATTCTATTTGCTTGTCTCATTCTAGCTCTGTCAATTGCATTACGTATGCTACGAGCATTAGCAAAGTGAGGTTGTTTCATGCGTCTTCCAGCATATTCTAACAGAACTTCATCTGCTTCCGGTGCAAAACGATATTGTTGCTCTTCTAGCATCAGTTTAGCTATAGCCAATAATTCTTCAGCTGTATAATCTGGGAAATCTACATGATTTGTTACTCTCGATGACAAACCTGGATTAGATTCATAAAATTTGTCCATTCTATCTTTATAACCAGCAAAAATGACTACTAAATCATCGCGTTGATTTTCCATAACTTGCAGTAAAATTTCTATAGCTTCTGCTCCATAATCTCTTTCATTATCTGGTTTATAAAGATAGTAAGCTTCATCAATGAATAAAACTCCTCCCATAGCTTGCTTAAGAACTTCTTTAGTTTTTGGAGCTGTGTGCCCGATATATTGACCTACAAGATCATCTCTAGTTACAGTCATTAAATGGCCTCTTCGGATATAGCCTAATCTATGTAAAATATCAGCCATCTTCATAGCTACTGTTGTTTTACCTGTTCCAGGACTTCCAGTGAAAGACATATGCAGTCCAGGGCTTCCAGATACTAATCCCAGATTATTTCTCAATCTATCAACCAATAATAAAGCTGCTATTTCTTTAATTCTTGTTTTTACTGGTTGAAGACCTACCAGTTCTTGTTGTAACTCATCTAAAACTTCTTGGATTTGAGTTTTATTATATTCTTCTTGTAAATTTACTAAAGTATTGTCAATCATATTTTTATTTTTCTATAAATAATTTAATCCTTAATATACAATAACGTAAAAAGAGATTAACTGTGTTAATCTCTTTTTACATTGTTAACTCAAATTAATATCTAGAACCTTCTGGTTTAGCTGTTGCATAACTACGGAAACTATATTTTTGATTTCTTCCTATATCTTCCGTTCTAACTAATTCAAAACCTGGTTCATAAGCTGGTCTGTTAATGATGAATGATAATACACAACTTTCTGTTCCTCTAGTATTATCAAATGCATTAAATTTGATATATAAATTTGGATACTGTTTACGGCAGCTATTGATTTCAAATAGTACAGTTGCAGGATCTTTAATATCAAATAATGGCAATCCCCATAATTCCCAATAATTATTACGCGGATGCGGATCTTCAGTGTATTCAATACTAATAGACCAATTTTGCTGAATGGCATATTCAATCTGTTTAGTAATTTGATCATCTGTTAGGTCTGGAAGGAAAGAAAAAGTTCCTTGTGTTAATCTCACTATTAAAAACTCCTTATAATATTATGAAAATAAATCTGATCACAAGATAAAGAATAGATATATACTAGACATTAGCTGTTGGAGTTTCTACAAAATCAGCTGTATCTGTAGAAGTATAATTAAAAGTAATATCTTTCCATAAGTCTAAAGCTGTTTGTAAAGGTCCGCATGTTTTAGCAGCGTCACGTAAAATTTGTGGGCCTTCTGCAACATAATCACGACCTTCGTTACGAGCTAATACCATAGCTTCTAAAGCTACACGATTAGCTGTTGCTCCAGCTTGTATTCCATCCGGATGGCCAATTGTACCTCCTCCAAATTGAAGAACAACATCATTACCCAAGTAATCTAATAATTGATGCATCTGTCCACAGTGGATACCACCTGAAGCAACAGGTGTAACTTTACGTAAAGAAGCCCAATCTTGTTCAAAGAATATACCTTGAGGTAAATTGATGTCTAAATGTGTTAGTAATAAAGTATTATAGAAACCTCTGATCATTAATGGATCACCTTCAAGCTTACCAACGACAGTACCCGCATGGATATGGTCTACACCAGCCATACGCATCCATTTACAAATAACACGGAAATTCATTCCATGAATTTTTTGACGAGAATATGTTGAATTACCAGCACGATGTAAATGTAAAATCATATCATTTTTGCGTGCCCATATAGCCATAGTTTGAATTGCTGTATAACCAATAACAAGGTCAATCATAATAATGACAGTTCCTAATTGTTTAGCAAATTCAGCTCTTTCATACATATTTTCCATTGTAGCGGCTGTAACATTCATATAATGCCCTTTAACTTCACCAGTTGCCGCAATTGATCTATTTACACCTTCCATTGAGTATAAAAATCTTTCTTTCCAACGCATGAAAGGCTGAGAGTTAATATTTTCATCGTCTTTTAGGAAGTCTAATCCACCTTTAAGACCTTCATATACAACTCTACCGTAATTTTTACCAGAAAGACCTAATTTAGGTTTAACTGTTGCACCTAAAAACGGACGACCGAATTTATCCATACGCTCACGTTCTACTACTAACCCAGTAGCAGGACCTTGGAAAGTTTTTAAGTAAGCAACTGGTATACGCATATCTTCTAGTCGTAAAGCTTTTACTGCTTTAAAACCAAATACATTACCAATAATTGAAGCTGTTAAGTTAGCAATAGAACCTTCTTCAAATAAGTCTATATCATATGCAATAAAAGCAAAATACTGATCTGTAGTATTTGGAACAGCATCTACTTTATATGCTTTAGCTCTATATAAGTCACAAGCTGTTAACAAATCTGTCCATACAACAGTCCAGGTAGCTGTAGATGATTCACCTGCAACCGCAGCAGAAGCTTCTACTGGATCAACTCCTGGTTGTGGACTAACACGGAATAAAGCTAGCACATCCGTATCTTTAACTACATAGTTAGGGTCCCAATATCCCATTTTTGCATATGGAATTACACCAGACTCATAACGTTCATTCTTAATTCTTGTCCGTTCTTCTACAGATTGCGACATTTATTCCTCCTTGAATTTAAGGCAGTATCATTAGGTTGTTGGTTGACTAGTCAATATTAGAATAAAAAACATATTCGATATTTTAATATTAACTTCGTTTCATAATATTAGTATACTCATTATATTATGTTTGATTAACCTTATATATAAATTTACCATTATATATGAATCAAATAATTGCAAAATTATTTATAGTAATGATAATTTCTATTAATGTCAAAAATGCATAATATAAAAAATCTATATAATCAAATACCAATATTGGTAAATGCAGTATTTTTTATGCTAATATTTTTCCAGTAAGAAATAAAGGAGATAAATACATTGTCTGTACCAGAAGTTATTGATGCTTCATTTCATGAAGAAGTAATAAAATCAAGTTGTCCAGTGTTAGTAGATTTTTGGGCTCCTTGGTGTGGTCCATGTCGTATGGTTGCACCAGTTATAGATCAAATAGCTAATGAATATAAAGATAAACTTAAAGTTGTTACACTTAATACAGATGAAAATCCTAGCACAACTACTGAATATGGTATAAGAAGCATACCTACACTAATGATTTTTGTAGAAGGTCAAAGAGTTTATACTGTAATTGGTGCCGTTCCTAAATCAACTCTTGCGACTACTTTAGAGAAATACATTAAAAATAGTAATCAGTAGTAAAAATTAATATAATTGACAATAAATTAAGGAGTCAAAAATAATAATATGGTAAAAAAATGTATGTTAACGCATAAACAATCAAATAATGGTTATAGAATCTCACATTCTCACGTAAGAACTAAAAAAATACAAAATATTAATCTACAAACTAAAAAAATATGGTCATATAAACAAAAACGATGGATTAAAATCAGAATATGCACAAAAGCGATGAAATCTTTACATAAATTTAAAATATAAGTCTATATTTTTATAAAAAATCAACTATAAGTAGTGACAATTCAAGTGAATTATGATAATATTTATATTATATCATGCTACTAAATTAGAGAGTAAAGGGAGAAACAATTATGGAATCACTGCAATACATTAATAATATACATGATGATTCACACGTAGATGATTTATCATTAGAAACACCTATAGGTTGGTCATCTACCTGTTTTGATGAAACAATTCATTACTATATAGATTGCAATTCAAACTCTATAGAGATTAAACATCAAGATGAAACTGAAAGTAATTAATTAATATCTAAAATAATTAAAAATAAGAAGGTATTACTAAATATTCTGTAATACCATCTTGAAATCTTAAAGTGCTAGTATAGCTCAATTGGTAGAGCAGCTGATTTGTAATCAGCAGGTTATGGGTTCAAGTCCCCTTACTAGCTTAAGACATAAATAGTAAATTTATTTTACCATTTAATTACTATTATGAATTTTTCAAATCTTAACTTAATCCAAGATTTTGTAAAACAGGTATATTTGCTAGAAGCAAATAAGCAAAACCTGATCCTCCAACAGCTCCAACCAAGAAACCTGCGGTAAATTGACCCCATCCTTCTGATGTTTGTAATATATCTTTTGAATCATTTTTATCAAATGAAACATTACCATACATGGATAAACATACAGTTAAAATAATAATTAATCCTACAGCAGATAAAAAACCTGATAATAAGGCAACATCTGTATTTCTTAAAGGCCCCAATTTATCAAAAGGACCAACTAAAAAATAGCCATGAGCCATGCCTATTTCCAAACCTCTTAATAAAGGAGAAAGACCTCTTCTATAAGCAGGTAGATTACTTAATAAACCTCTTGTAAATGTTGAAGTGCTAACAGGAGTTGATAAATTGCCTACAAAAGGATCATTATTATATGATTGAATAAAGTCTGACATAATTCTGTATCTCCAGAAGACATAAATAATATATAACTAAATATGATGTATTGAATTTATATAATAACTTATAAACTTGATTTTATTATACTAAATTCGCTATATTCATATCTATAAACATAATTAGTATTATTTTAGTATCAATAATCATTAATTATATCTTATAATAGTCTTATTATCGCATATAGCCCTAATTATATTCATAAATCTATATATCTTAATTGATCAATCATGAAAGGAGTTTTAATGATATTATGTACATTTTGATTAGTTACATATTATTTACAACTATATTTACTGGATTAGCATTAAGCTTATATTTTGGTTTACAATCAATTAAATTAATATAGGCACTTACCAACACAATAAATATGTATCAAAAGTGAAACTTTTGATACTTAACAAAATGATTAATTAAACTTTTATATTGAAAAACTATGTACACCATGCCTCAAATTAAGATAGACAAGATATTAGGATCTCGACGAATTAGTAATTATTGTTGGGCTACAATAATTTTTTTAGGAGGATTAAGCTTTTTTTTAGCTGGTTTATCTAGTTACTTTAAAATAGAATTATTACCTTTTACAAAATCTACGGATTTATTGTTTTTACCTCAAGGTATAATTATGACATTCTACGGTACAACAGCTATATTAATCAGTTTATTTTTATGGTTAACTATTATCTGGAATGTAGGCTCTGGTTATAATGAATTTAATCGTGATCTTGGATTAATCACTATATTTCGTTTAGGTTTTCCTGGTAAAAATCGTATTTTACAATTAAAATATCAAATAAATGAAATCTATTCTATTAAAGTCAGTATACAAGAAGGTTTAACGCCTAAAAGAGAAATTTATTTGAAAACAAAGGATAAAAGAGAAATACCTTTAACACAAGTGGGACAACCTATACTTTTATCAGAAATAGAAGAGCAAGCAGCATCTTTAGCAAAATTTTTGGGAGTTGTATTGGAAGGTATAAATTAAATTTAAATGAAGTAATAATTAAGTAATATACAAAAAACTTTTAACTAAAACATAAAAATATATGATACTATTAATTTAGTAGCGGGTATAGTTTAGTGGTAAAACCTTAGCCTTCCAAGCTAATGATGCGGGTTCGATTCCCGCTACCCGCTTTATACAAATTAGATTATAAATGCATCTGGCTGGATTCGAACCAGCGACGTCCTTAATAAGATGGCGGATTATTAGAGTCGATTTCTTTAAAAATCTCTCTTACAAAACCGTACTTGAAATTTTCACTTCATACGGCTACTATCTATTAATTTGTTTTAAAAATGTCATATATAGCAAATTTACTCTAATATTACTTATAAGGTTTACAAAAAATTTACTATTCCAGTGGTTATGTAATTGTAATCTGCAAATTCTTTTATATTTTTTTTTATACCAGTAATATAGAATATTAGAAAATAATTCATACATTTTATGAACTATTGTAAAGGATACTAATATATTATAATATTCAAAAAAAATGGTTAATAAATGGAATAATTTTTGTATGAATTGTTTTAACTGTATATGATTATTGAAACGTAAACGTTTTAATGAATCTTTGCTATACAACAAATTTTTGCATTCATATATTAAACAATTATATATTTGTTTATTCAATTCTAAATCCCAATATATATCGTAAATTAATAATTTATATTTTTTTTTAAATATCCAATAAAAACGATAAATTCGATTTTTTAAATATTTTTTATCTTGGCTAATATATAAACTAATATGACTACGTATAGATATAGATACAGTATATAAATTTTTCATATACTGACTACAGTATAAATTATTGCAATTACATATGCTATAATTCATCAACATATAATGATTAAAGATCTCTTTTCTATCTAAATTAAATATTTTTTTTGCTATAGATACAAATTTGAAATTAAACCATTCAATTCCATGTAAACATATATTACATATTAAAATATATATTCTATAATTAAAAGATATAAATTCACTTGGCCTTAGACAGGATGAAAAACTAGATGCTATGCATCGCTCATTTAAATTTTGTATTCGTAACCATTTTGTTATATTAGATAAAAAATATGAACACGTTTGTATTTTTTTTTTATATATCCAACATTAATATATTGACTTGGCATATAGTATTTAAAATTCATCAATCGAGTATCTTGCATATCATACATATAGTTATAAGATATCATTTTCTTCTCTTCTATTCTATATGATATATGATTATATATACTTGTATCAAAAACAGACGTGAATTTTGCATTCCATTCTGATTCTAAACATAAATAGATTATATATTGTTCAATCTTTTCTATTACAGTTTGAAAAGATGCATATATTTTATTTAATTGTTTACGACCAAACAAAAGACAAAAAATATGTGCTTTATGTACATCTAATATATTATAATTTTCTTTATTCCAGTTTATATATGTATCTTTTATAGATGTGCATATATATTGAATTGCCATAATTTTGGCCTCATTAGAATTGACCAAATTATTTTGTGCTTTATATATTAAATTTTTATCACATATTTTCGACGCTTGATATATTTTATGTTTTAATACAAAAACTCTTTGCTCTATTTGATCCCATGGTAAACATTTCCATTTAGTTTTTTTATCGAGTATATAAATAGTCATGATTATATATAAATTTCGTATAACTAAACGTTATTTCAATTAATAGATGTAATAAGTTTGTTTTGATTATAGTTTGAACGACTAAATCAACAACTTTATTATTACTTCTTGCTGATAAGTATTTTATCTTTGCCTTAAATTTAACGGATAATTAATTATATAATTTGTATATTATTTTATACTTACCAGTTTCTCCGTTCCGTACCTTTCATAGCCTTTGTTAACTTAGGTTCCTCTTTATATACTAACTGCCACTAATAAAAATCATGCTTATATTAACTCATAATAATAAAGCTTAAGGGCAAGATATATATTTAAGAATTATCATCTAAATATATTTTAATAATTAGTACTTTTTACAAGGGTTTGTTTTCCTAACCATATTAACTTTTTAATAAGTTTGCTTTATTCATTTATAATTAAGGCTAGCATATAAACGAATTAACTCATTAATTATATTCATGATTTAGAATAGATGGATTCGAACCAACAAAAAAAGTACAGTTTATTCAAATCTTGTGCTATAGTATCAATTTGTCAAGATTTGATTTTTAGTTAGCTAACACCTACAATCAATAGATTATAGACCGATTAACACCTAAAAACGGGTCGCACATGAGTCCGCTGCCTTCGGCCTCTCGGCCACAGATGCTTAACAAATAATATTAAACTTAAATATATAAAAAATCAAGTATTTTACTCATTCATATTATGATAAGTTGCAACAGCCGAAGGAGAAATTTTATTTAAATATCTAAAAATCCAATATTTAAATATAGTATCTAAAACTACAGGAAATGTAGAAATAAAAACAAAAATAAAATCTCTGCTTTCAGGTAATCCTAAATGTCTTAAAATTATTTCTATAATTACTTCCCAACCATGAGGTGAATGAAAACCAACAAACATGTCTGTAAATAATATTATCAGAAAAGCCTTAGCTGTATCACTTAAACTATATATTAATTCATTAACAAATGATCTTAATATAGAAAACTGTCTTTTACTAGATATAATAATAGAAATAAAAATAGCTATTGATAATAAATCTGCTAAAATATTCTTAATAGCACAAGAACTTTCATTAGCATAATCTACAGCTAGTTCTAAGGCTTTTTCTGTCATTTTATAATTAATTAAATTTGAAGAAGGATGATCTATTTTACCAATAAGAATTTCAAAATGTAACTTTTCTTCAAATCTTTGTAGATCCGCAAACGCTCTTTCTTCTTGTGATTGGTTAAGAAAAATAATATGCTCATCTCTATTCCATAAATAGTTAATAAAAGGACCAAAAAGGAAACTTTTAGAAACTTGGTTAACAAGAATAGGAATAATAAATAAAAATACAAGATATTTAACTGATGTAACTGTTTGATATCTGGCAACTTTAAATGCCTCTATTGCTTCAACTTCTGCATTTGGATCTAACTCTTTTTTAAATTTTTCAAAAAGTTTACTAATTGATCTAGGTATAACACCTGTTTTATCTAAAGATGACTGATTAATTTTTTTTAAATTCCAATATTTCATGATGCGCTATAAAACAATATAAATCAACAAGAAATTAATATATAATTAAATTACAAAAATCCTTACAAACAAATATTATTAAATAAATTGAATAACACAATAAATATAATTTTCAATTAGGATTACACACTAAATGCCATTGATTCTTTTACATTTACTTTTTATTATCTCTTCATTGACTTATAATTCTAACAAGATACATCGTTTGAATTATTATGCAATGGTATCTAGCATTTACTTTAAAGAAAAATCAAAATCTCCCAAGTTCAGTCTTACACAAATAAAAATAAATCGATGTAATAAGTATTTATTACAAAACATAAGACCTTGTAAACAAACTCAATATAATAAAATAAGAAATTTCAACCTTAAGAACAAAAGTATAGACAAATATATACATATATTAAAAAATTCCGGTTGTATTAGTTCTATTAATAAATACACAATCTTATATGCAAAATATAAACAAACCATATTTAATATAAATATATATCCTATTATAGATCAAATAAATATACAAGAATATAAAAAATTAAAAATATGTCCTAAGTTTTTAAAAAGTTTATTTAAATATCAATTAGGATTGCCTAAAAATCACTTACTAATTAATTCTATTCTTCATAAAATACATATTTGGTATTTATTGCGAGGTTATATATGGTCCAGTATTAATATAAAAGTTATATCTCAAATGAATAAACTTCATTTTATAATTAACGAAGGCATAATTTACTCTGTACATATAGAATGTAAAACTAAGCAAATAAAAAAAAACAAAACCTTCATAAATTACATGATTTGATTGTAAAAAATCTTGCTCTTTTGCCTAAACAAATATTAAATTTACATAAATTAGAATCTAGCATATCATTTTTAAAAAAAGAAGGAATAATAAAAAACTGTACTTATAATGTAATTGCTCTTCCAGAAGGATTAATCATATATATAAAATATAGCTTATGTAATAACCAAATAAGATACATTTATAATCAAGAGAATATAAATATATGTGGAAAAAATGGTTTTATATTATTAAAACATATTAAATACATTATAAAAGCATTTCAATTTCAATATTCAAGAAATTTACTAAAAAAATTTGCGCTATTCAAATCTAAAAAATCTTATCTCTTAGAATTTAAACACCATTGGAATTTTATAAAAAATCTACAAATTGAACTAAATAACTCAACAACTTTAACTAAAATTAATATAAAATTATCGCTCTTACAAATTATAAGTCATTACATTAATATTTATTTTTCACACACTTACTATATTATTTATTACTATAAATTCACTTATAGTTATAATTATATACAAATTCTTAATTCTAATTTTTCTCTTGAAGAAATATCAAATCTAAGAATAACAACAAAAAATTTAAAGATAAAGTTACAATACAACTTAAAAAATCAATTAAACACAATTCAAAAATTAGGCATACAGTACGAAGAGAAACATTTTATCTCAATTTACAATTATTCTTACAAAAACATAAAAATAAATACTAATCATTTTTTATACAATATATCGAAATTGAAAAATTCAAAAGAATTCTATTTATTATTACTATTAAAACACACTTCATTTCAATGCTCTGATCCTGCAAAGTATTCTGCTATATACTTACATTTGCTATTTTACGATAATATTACAACAAGTAAATGGATGAATTGCATAATTAATTTATATCCATGTATAGCATGCACCTACAATAGAGTATTTAATCTAATATCAATTTTACCTTGGCTGCATAAAAATACTATACAAATAAAAGGAAAAATAAATATATTTGATATTACTAAAAAGTTAATGTCTATAAAGTCATTTCATAATAAAGATGAATATGCCAATAAAAAAAATACATATAATTCCAAATTAATTAATACAGCTAATTACTTATTTAATATAAAATATAAAATATACCCGACACAATATATTGCAATATATTTGTTAATTAACCATATAAAAAGTATCTCATATCAAATTTTATATTTACCCGATATATATCTATCAAAATTAATATATCAAAATCATAATCGAGTAGGTATTGGAGTCAATTTATATACTCCATTTAAACAAAAACCTATTGTATTTATTGAATATTTTACAAATGATAGATACGAAAATATAATATATATAGGTACAAATTTTAGTTAAATTACATTTTATAACAACATGAAATACGAAAATATTTTAAATAAATTAGAAGGCAAATGGATATGCCAAAGAACTAATTATTTTATTCATCACAACAAAGGAAGTTATGATCAAAGAGAAATAAAACTCAAACAAATGCATAATATCAATATATCACAAGAAGAAGATAATATAGTATATCATTATCAACTACATAACCCCCAAAATAATCAGAAAACATATTATTTATTTTTTAAAAAAGAACAATCTGAATTTGGTGAATTGCATAAAATTACAAATGATCAAATTAAGTATTACAGATTTAAAATTTATACATACAATTGTATAAAAATTGAATCTGTAAAAGAAAAAATAGTATATTATGAGTACATTTATTTAATCAACCCTAAATTCAAGATAACTATTTCGGTATTGAAAGAAAATCAGAAGTATTTAGCTGTATCTTTTATCTCTGAAATTAAAATCTCTAATTAATTATTATGAAAATCAAGTGAGATAGATTACTCCAAATCTTTTCTGTTGGGATTTCTAGAAGGATCATTAGATAAAAAACCAAAAAAGAAAAGAGATACAAAAAAAATAACAGTTGTATAAACAAAGATTTTTAAAGTAAACATAATTAATATCCTAATATAATAATTGTAAAAACTTAAAATAAGTCAATAAGTTTATTATACATTTAAATAGATAAATTATGAATTTTATGAATTTTAACAAAGATCACTTTCGATTTTTTTTTATTATTATCTAAAGTTTTCATTCTTTTAATATAAAGAGAGCTTTCAATAACTACACTATTTTTCTTTTTATACAAATCAAAAATTTGCTTAGCTACTTTTCCCTTTGCAAATGCTTTAATTTTAATGTTTGGAATATTATCTAAAAAATTTTTTAAAGATAGTAATATATAACAAAAATTTTGATGTTTTACTTTTGTTAATTTAGGTTGACTTAATAAATAAGCTGTACAAATAAAAATGTTCATAATATAATTTGTACTATAATAAAATTAAAAATTACCTTTGTTGATCTTCTGATTTGATTGGTTGACTGATGTATAATTTATTTCTTTTAATTTTTTCATAACTTTACCAAAATATTCTTTAAAATAATCTTCCAATTTTTCTATTTCTTTTTCATTAATTTGCAAAAGGCTATAAACCTCACTCATGCATGTATTAAAACTATCACTATTTGTTAAAACTACAGTAAAAGCTAGTCTATCAGATATATTCCAACTCCACTGAAAAAAATATGTTAATCTACGAAGTAAGTTCAAAATGAAGACAGGAATACGAGAAATTTTAGATCTTTGTCCAGATAGCTTTTCGCATAATTCAATAATTTCTATTGAGCTCCAAGATTTAGAACCAACCATCGGTAAAATTTTATTTTTAGTTTTTGCTGAAGATAAACTTCTAACAGTTAGCTTAGCAATATCTTGAGTATCCATATATGCAATTGACTTAACATCATCTGTAATCCAAACTGTCTGATTATCTAAAATCGGTAAAGCATATTGAGCAATTAAGCCTTGAAAAAAACCAGCTAAATTAAAAATTGTATAATCTATGCCTGACTTTATCAAATAATCTTCTATAATTACTTTCATCTGAATTAAAGGTATTTCAGAATATTTATGAGCATTAAGAATAGAAAAGAAAACATATCTCTTGATATATGCTTTTTTAGCTGCTTCTATCAAAATATACTTACCATACAGATCTATCTTAGCTGCATTATATAAATCAGAAGTTCTGGCAGTAGAAGCATCTACAATTGCTGTAATACCTAATAATGTTAGAGGTATTGTTTCTGGTAACTTTAAATCTCCATAAACTAACTCTGCCCCCCACTCCTTTAGAAATGCAGCCTTGCGAAAATTTCTAACAAAACATTTAACTTGAAAACCTTCATCTAAAGCCCGTCTAACAATTTGTCTTCCTAAAGTACCTGTTGCACCTAAAACTAATAAACTCATATAATTATTTTATATTTAATATTTCCGAACGTATAGGTAGAAAGGGACTTGAACCCTCATAACTATAAGTTGTCACATTTTGAATATGATGCGTATACCAATTTCGCCATCTACCTTAATATCATACATTTATATAATAAAGATTATAAAATCAAAAATCATTTATATCCATTAATATAAACTTATATGAACTTAATAGAAAGCATTTTACTTCATCGATATATTTACTCACCCAAAAATTGGTTACATAAATTAAGACCGTACTATAAAACTTATTTTTTATTTATATACTTATGTGTTATACCATATAGTCATTCTAAATATATTACTATTAGTTTATGCTTATATTGGATTCTTTTTTTATATGTTAAAAACATACACAATAATTATACAAAAACTTTATTTCATATCTTATGTATACTATTTATAGTAATCTATATGACATTTTTATTAATTAAATTGCAATTCAATACTTATATAATAAAACTATCGTATATTTATTATATAATTATAGATATATGTAATAAATATATATTATATTTTAGAATAGCACTACTTCTTATACATTATTTGTTTACTATAAATATTTTATTTATGACAACAACATATGAAGATATAATATTTTCTTTTCTTAATTTATTTAAACAGTATGAAAATAATACAATAAACAAAATTATTTTTATTTCTATCTTTGCTTCACAAGTATTAGAAAGTATTGGAATAAAAATAAAGCATATACTACTTAGTATAAGAATGAAAAAAATTACTAAACTATTTAGATTTCAATATTATATTTATTTGATATTAAAATTTATTCAAGACGTATATAGTGATATTTATAGAATATCTACCGTATTATACAGTAGAGAATTAAATAATAATTTACTATATATTACCAATATTCACGAATAATTCACAGGATTTGACTTTAAAATTATGTAAATATATATAATATAACTTAAAATTCATATGAAATATAAATATTTAAGATAAAATAAAACACTTAAATCATAATATGACTATAGATAATTTCATAAATCAACCATATAAATATGGCTTTTATACGAATATTGAATCTGATAGTTTACCTCCGGGTTTAAATCAAAATATTGTTGAAAGTATATCCGCAAAAAAAAATGAACCTATTTATTTAAAAAATTTTCGCCTCAATGCTTACAAAAGATGGAAGAAAATGAATGAACCTAAATGGGGACAATTAAAATATAACAAAATAGAATATGATAAAATAACCTATTATTCTACACCTAAATACAAAAAAAGTATTCAAAATTTAGATGAGATTGATCCAGAAATATTAGATACATTCAATAAACTAGGAATTCCCTTAAGTGAACAAAAACGATTAACCAATGTTGCTGTCGATGCTGTATTCGATAGTACATCTATAGCTACAACTTTTCAAAAAGAGCTTGCTGAAGTTGGTGTTATTTTCTGTTCTATTACTGAAGCTATATACAAATATCCAAATTTAGTTAAAAAATATTTAGGATCTGTTGTACCAATTGGTGATAATTATTTTGCTGCACTAAATTCTGCTGTATTTAGTGATGGTTCTTTTTGCTATATTCCTCCAAATACGCATTGCCCATTAGAGCTTTCTACATATTTTAGAATTAATAATAAAGAAGCTGGGCAATTCGAAAGAACACTTATTATCGCTGATAAAAACAGTTATGTAAGTTATCTTGAAGGGTGTACAGCTCCACAATTTAGCAATAATCAGCTACATGCAGCTGTTGTAGAATTAATAGCTCTTGAGAATGCTACCATAAAATATTCAACTGTACAAAATTGGTATTCAGGCAATTCAGAAGGGGAAGGAGGAATCTATAATTTCGTTACTAAACGAGGATTATGTTCAGGAGACAATTCTAAGATTTCATGGACACAAATAGAAACAGGCTCTGCTATCACTTGGAAATATCCAAGTTGCATTTTAACAGGGAATAGTACGATTGGAGAATTTTCTTCAATAGCTTTAACAAACAACTACCAACAAGCAGATACAGGAAGTAAAATGATACATGTTGGAGTTAATACAAAAAGTAAAATTATATCTAAAGGGATCTCTGCAGGTCATTCTATCAATAGTTATAGAGGTTTAGTTAAAATCGGTCCTAAAGCTAATTATTCACGTAATTATTCTCAATGTGACTCTTTATTATTAGGAAAATTATGTCAAGCTAATACATTTCCTTATATTCAAGTCAGAAATCCTTCAGCAAAAATAGAACACGAAGCTTCAACTTCAAGAATTGGAGAAGAACAAATATTTTACTTTTTACAACGAGGAATTGAAATTGAAGAAGCAATTAGTTTAATGATTAGCGGTTTTTGTAAAGAAGTATTACAAGAACTACCTATGGAATTTGCAATGGAAGCAGATAAGCTTTTAAATCTTAAATTAGAAGGAACTATTGGCTAAATATTAAACAGGTAAAATGAAAAATCAAAATATGTTAAGAATTGAGAATTTACAGGTTACAATTAACACCAAAGATAAGCTTTTAAAAGGTATTAATTTATCCATAAATAAAGGAGAAATACATGCAATAATGGGGAAAAATGGCTCAGGGAAAAGTACATTAGCAAAAGTAATTGCTGGACATCCTAAATATCATATTGTAGAAGGTAAAATTTTATTAAATCAACAAGATATAACTTATGAAGAAGCACAAAACAGATCGCATAAAGGTATTTTTCTTGCATTCCAATATCCAGTAGAAATACCAGGCGTAAATAATATAGACTTTTTAAGATTGGCATATAATTCTAATAGAAAAGCTAATCAACATTCAGAATTAGATCCTTTATCTTTTTTTGAACTAATTAGTACAAAAAGTCAAACCATTCAGATGCAATCCAACTTCTTAACAAGAAATGTTAATGAAGGATTTTCAGGTGGGGAGAAGAAAAAAAATGAAATTTTACAAATGGATTTGTTAAATAGTAAGCTCGCCATACTAGATGAAATTGATTCAGGACTTGATATAGATGCACTTAAAACTATTGCAAAACAAATTAACCAATTTAAAAATAAAAATAATTCAATTTTGATAATTACACACTATCAAAGATTGTTGAATTATATTATTCCTGATTACATACATATTATGGATAAGGGAAATATAATATATACAGGTAATTCAGATATAGCTCATAAATTAGAAAAGCATGGTTATGAATATATAAATAACATAAATAAAGTATAAGCTTAGAAATAGACAGTTTATATTAGTTATTTATTTTAATTACTAAACTATAAATCAAAATTAAATTAGGATATTTGATAATTGTAATTATACCAAAACATCCTAATGATTGATTGTATATTTCTAATTAAAACTACACTGAAAAAGCTTGTTTCACATCTTCAATTGACTGTTTTAGTAATTCCTCTGATTCTTCACTCAATTTTTTCGTAGTACGTATGCTTTCTCCAAATTCAGGTTTTGAGTTGCGTAAATCTTCTCTCAAAGCTTGAACAAAATCCTTAACTTGAGCTAAATCAACATCATCTAAATAACCATTAATACCAGTATAGATAATAGCTGTTTGCTCTTCAACAGGAATAGGAGAATTCTGTGCTTGCTTTAAAATTTCTCTTAAACGTTGTCCGCGAGACAATTGATTTTGTGTTGCTTTATCTAAATCAGAAGCAAACTGAGAGAATGCTTCTAATTCTGCAAATTGAGCTAATTCTAACTTCAATTTACCTGCGACTTGTTTCATAGCCTTAATTTGAGCTGCTGAACCTACACGAGAAACAGAAATTCCAACATTAATAGCTGGTCGAATGCCCGAGTTGAATAAATCTCCAGATAGAAAAATTTGACCATCTGTAATGGAAATAACGTTTGTTGGAATATAAGCAGAAACATCGCCTGCTTGTGTTTCAATAATAGGTAAAGCAGTCATACTACCTCCACCTAATTTATTATTGAGCTTAGCAGCCCTTTCTAATAATCGAGAATGTAAATAAAATACATCCCCAGGATAAGCTTCTCGTCCAGGAGGTCGACGTAGTAATAAAGACATTTGGCGGTAGGCTTGTGCTTGTTTAGTTAAATCATCATATACCACTAAAGTCGCTTTACCTTTATACATAAAATATTCTGCCAATGCAGCACCTGTATAAGGAGCAATATATTGTAATGTAGCTGGATCGTCTGCATTAGATGCTACAATTATTGTGTATTCTAATGCACCTTTTTCTTCTAAAGTAGATACAACTTGAGCAACTGATGAAGCTTTTTGACCAATAGCAACATAAATACAAATAACGTCTTGACTTTTTTGATTAATAATAGTATCCAAAGCTACTGCTGTTTTACCTGTTTGTCTATCACCAATAATTAATTCTCTTTGCCCTCTTCCTATAGGAATCATTGAATCAATTGCTGTAATACCAGTCTGTAAAGGCTCACAAACTGATTGTCTACCAATAATACCTGGAGCATAAGATTCAATTAATCTTGTTTCTGAAGAATTTGGTAAACCTTTTGCATCAATCGGTCGTGCTAGTGGATCTACAACTCTGCCCAAAAAAGAATCACCAACTGGTATTTGAGCAATTTTACCTGTAGCTTTCACAGAACTACCTTCTAATATATTCCTACCATCACCCATTAAAACTACTCCAACATTGTCACTTTCCAAATTCAGAGCTATACCAATTGTTCGATCTTCAAACTCAAGTAACTCTCCGGCCATCACCTCATCTAGGCCATATACTCTTGCAATACCATCTCCAACCTGTAAAACAGTACCTATATTAGCTACTTGAACCTCTTGCTCATACTTATCAATTTGTTGACGTATGACATTACTTATTTCATCTGGTCTGATATTTAACATATTAAAGTTATGAATTATTATTTATTATAGATCTTATTTTAAATACTTATATTTGAAGCTGAATTCAAATAAGCACTTATATGCTTTAATCTTCCATGTAAACTTGTATCAATAGTTTTAGATCCTATCTTTATAATAAAACCCGCTATTAGCATTGGCTCTATTGTAATCACAAGTTTTACTGTTTTACTATTAGTTATATCTCTTATTTTATTTATTAATGCACTTTGCTGTATATCTGTTAAAATAATGGGCGTCAGTATTTCTGCTACTACTATCGATTGCAATTGATATACTAATTCCAAATACTTACTAATGATAATATCTAATAATGTAATTCTGCGCCGATCTATAAGAACAAGCAAAAATCTAATAACAAGACTATGGACTTGATTGTTAAACAGCTCATTGACAACATTTTTTTTGACCTCTGTTGTAATTAAAGGATTGTAAAAAAATGTTTTTAGTTCTTTTGATTCTTTTAATATATCAGATATTAAGGATAAATCCTCATTTACCTTATCTAATACAGAAGCAGCACTAGCTGATTCTACAAGAGCTTCTGCATAAGGCATAGCGACCTTAGACATAAATCCTTGACTGCTCATAAATGCCCCCCTAATTGAGCAATATTATTATCAATAATTTTAGTTTGAAGAGCAGGGGTAATTTGATTTTGTAACTGCATCGTAACCCTTTTGATAGCTAAAGACGTAATTTGAAGCTGAATTTGTTGTTTAATTTGGATCTCAGCTGTTGAAATGCTTGCTTTACTAGCATATATTAACTTATCTATATCTGTTTTTCCTTGCTCTAATATAGATTGCCTAACTTTTTGAGCAGTTAATTCCGCCTCCTTTATAATTTGAGTAATAACTATTTGTGTTTGAGCTAACTGCTTCTCTGACTCACTCAATCTTAAATTAGCTTGCTGTAAACGCTCCTCTGATTCTTGTATGGCCGATAAAACTTTTTCTTGTCTAGTAACAAGAATAGAACCTAAAAACTCTTTTAATACATATATAAGACCTGATAGTAATAATAGAATATTAATTACATTGGCTTCCAAAAAATCTGTATTAAAGCTAATACCTAAATTGACATCTGTATCAAAATTTGCAATTATATTAAAAAGTTGCATAAAGCTTTCCATTTTATATATATATCCCAATATGACAAATTAATTAACATAGTAACAAAATTTTATAGTTAGAATATTTACTAATCATTTAATAACTTCAGTTTAATCATGTCACTTAAAGCATCAACTTGTGTTTCCAAAGTTCTTAATGCACTCTCTTTTTGAATACTTAACTGATCATATGCTTCAGAAACTAATTTTTCTGCATCAAGCTGAGCTTCTTTTATCTTTACAGATACTATTTCTTGAGACTGCTCTTGAGCAATTTTAATAATATCTTGAGCTTTCTTTCTTGATTCTGCCAACTGATGCTCATATTGTTTTGTTAACTCATCAGCTTTTACTAAAGAAGCAGAAGCTGTAGTTAAACTATTGCGAATATATTCATCACGTTCATCAAGTACATTAATAACTGGCTTATAAAAAATAAAGTTTAACGCAACAGTTAAAGCAACAAATTGTAATGCCATCAAAGGTAAAGTTGCATTAAAATCAAATAGCCCTCCTTCTGTACCTGTACTTAGCATCTGAAATAATAGAAAGGAAAAGTCCATCACTTACCTGTTTATATTGATTTTATATTTAATACTGTAAACACCTAATTCATCATCGCAACTTTATAAAACGCCTAGTTTCTTATTCTAAAATTAATAATAGAAATATAAAAACTAAGCGTAAATAACTAATTTATCCCGTATAAGGATTTGCAAATAAAAGTGACAATGCAACTACTAAGCCATATATTGTTAAAGACTCCATAAAAGCTAAACTTAATAGAAGTGTACCGCGAATTTTGCCTTCAACCTCTGGTTGTCTAGCAATACCTTCTACAGCATTAGCTGCAGCACTACCTTGACCAATTCCAGGACCAATGGCAGCAAGACCGACAGCAAGACCAGCAGCTATAACCGAAGCAGCAGAAATGATAGAATCCATAAATAGTGTTATACAATTAAAATATATAGAAAATTAACAGATTTCAAATATAACTATTGAGCATATTAAATTGATATGCTAAATTTAATGATCACCATGTCCTTCCATAGCTTCGCCTATATAAGCAGCCGATAAAGTAGAAAAAATTAATGCCTGAATAGAACTAGCAAATAATCCTAAAATCATAACAGGTAATGGCACTAAAATTGGAACCAGTAATGTAAATACTGATACAACAAGCTCATCAGCTAAAATGTTACCAAATAATCGAAAACTAAGAGATAAAGGTTTTGTAAAATCTTCCAAAATATTAATAGGTAATAATACAGGTGTTGGTTCAATATAACGCATAAAGTAACCTAAACCATTTTTAGTTAGACCAGCATAAAAATATGCTATTGAAGTTAATAAAGACAGAGCAACTGTTGTATTTATATCATTAGTCGGTGCTGCTAATTCACCTTCTGATAAATGAATTAATTTCCAAGGAATTAAAGCACCAGCCCAATTGCTACCCAAAATAAATAAAAAAATAGTTGCAATATATGGAACCCATGAACGATATTCATGCTCTCCTATTTGATTTTTTGCTATATCTTGCAAAAATTCAAGTATGAATTCCATAAAATTTTGCCATTTTTCAGGGACTTTATCTAGTTTTCTAGTTCCTATAAAAGCAACAGCCATCAATACAGCTATTACTAACCATGAAACTATAAAAACTTGCCCATGCAATTTATAACTACCTATTGTCCAATATAAATGTTTACCTACTTCAACTGCAGATACTGGAGCAAATGAAGAAATTTCTGCTAATTTTGTATAATCCATAAAAATTATAATTTTAATAAGTAGTATACATAATTTGAATATATTAGATTTTTATTTTAAAAGATTTTTAAAATAAAAACACTGTTATAATTAATTATATATTGATATAGTCATTATTTAACTTTATTTTTAAATTTTCAAAACGTTTTAGTATTAACATATTAATAACTTAGTTTAGTTCTATTTTTTCACCTAATAAAAATCTTTGAAAACGTCTTACTTTTATATTCTCTCCAAGTAAAGCTATATGTTGTTTAACCAAATCTTCAATTATAATATTTTGATCTTTTATAAAAGGTTGGTGCATTAAACACATTTCCTTTAACCTTTTATCTATTCTTGCTTTAATAATTTTATCTTTCATTTCAGGAGATTTATTTATAATATCTTCTTTTTCTGACTCAATCCTAATTTCACGATCAATAATGTATTGAGGTACATCATTTATAGATACATAAAATACATTTTGACAAGCTGCAACTTGCATAGCTAAATTCTTAGCTAACTTTTGAAATTCAATACGTCTGGCAACAAAATCTGTTTCACAATTTAATTCAACCAGCACACCTATTCTTGAACCTATATGAATATAGCTATCTATTATACCTTCTGTTGCTGATCTCGTAGATTTCTTATCAGCTGATGCTAAACCTTTTTTACGCAAAGTTTCTATAGCCATTTCCATATTTCCGTCAGCTGCCTGAAGAGCTTTTTTACAGTCCATCATACCAGCGCCTGTTTTAATACGTAATTCTTTAACAAAATGCGGAGAAATTTGTATTTTCATTGTATATTCATCCCTAATCAATTATTAAAAATAATTAAATTATTATATATAATTATCATGTAAATTTCAGCTCGCAGTCTAATTTTCTGAAGTATAATTTGCGCCTTCAATTATAGAATCAGCTATTTTACTGATAATTAATTTAATAGATCTAATAGCATCGTCATTTGCTGGTATTGGAATATCTATAATCTCTGGATTGCAATTCGTATCTAATATACAAATAGTAGGTATACCTAATTTAATACATTCCTGAATTGCTGTTGTTTCACGTTTTTGATCTACAACTATAACAAAGTCAGGCAATTTAGTCATACTCTTAATGCCATTTAAATTTTTTCTCAACTTTTCTAATTCTCTACGATAAATTGAAGCTTCTTTTTTAGGCAATATATCTATTATACCAGAGTCTTCTTCCATTTCTAATTTTTGTAAACGTTCAACCCTTGATTTAATTGTCATCCAATTAGTCAACATACCTCCTAACCATCTTTGATTAATATAATAAGAATTAGAACGTATAGCCTGTTCTGCAATTACTCCTGCAGCTTGCCTCTTAGTCCCTAAAAATAAAAATTTTTTACCCTCCCGGGAAGCATCGCGAATAAACCTGCATGCTTCTGTTAATAACTGAGATGTTTGAACTAAGTCTATAATATGTATACCATTCCTTTCGGTATAGATGTATGGAAACATTTTAGGATTCCATCTTCTAGCCTGGTGTCCAAAATGAGCACCAGCTTCTAATAATTCACTTAATGAAATAATTGACATAACTTGTTAAATAATTATATAGATGAAATTAAAGAAAAAAACAGAATAGAATTTATATTAATATGTAAACCATAATAACACAATGATTTGAATCAAACCTATAATATAAGTAATATTTGCATTAAATTAAACAAATGATTATAAGCTGTTATTTGTAGAATAAATATGAGCATTCCTGTCATCAACAATAATATCTTCAAAATTCAACTCTTTAGAATGTTGAGAAAAAGATAATAAATTTTTCTGATTAGAGTTTTGTGGATCTTTATAATTAAACTGTGTATTATTATAAAGGTTAAATCCAGTACCTGCAGGTATTAAGCGTCCTATAATTACATTTTCTTTTAACCCTCTTAACCAATCTAATTTACCTGAAATTGCTGCATCTGTTAATACTTTTGTTGTTTCTTGAAAACTTGCTGCAGATATAAAACTTTCTGTATTCAGTGATGCTTTAGTAATACCCAATAAAATTGGATGATATAATGCTTCTTCTTTACATCCTAACCGCAAAGACTGATTAACTAATTCTATTTTTTGTAGTTCTATAATTTCACCTGGCAAGTAATCAGTATCACCTCCATTCTCAATTTTCACCTTAGACGTCATCTGCCTCACAATAACTTCAATATGCTTATCAGAAATTTCTACTCCTTGAGACTGATAAACTAATTGTAATTCTTTAACTAAATATAACTGTAACATTAATAAACTTAACCGTGTTGCATCATATAAGCTTAAACCTTGAGTCAAGTATTCACGAAACTTAGATTCTAAAACCATATGTGGATTAAAAAATGTATCAGCTTTTTTGCGTGCTTCCAAGATCTCTTCTATTCTTGGCAAACCTTGTACAATATCGCCTGTTTTTGCTCTTTCAAAAATTAATGTAGCAATGTTTTCTCCTCTTTGAATTAAAGCTTGATTATTAACATGCACAAAAGAACCTTTGGATATCAAATATGGTTGGCCTAAACGGATAGTTATTTGATTATCTCGAATAGAAACAACTCTACCAGAGCTATATGAAACAACATTAGTAGCAATCTCATCCCCTGTATAAACCCAATCATTTACATTGACTTTAATATTTTGATTATCATTAACAGAGAAAATTTTTGTATCTAGCGAAGTAACTAACAAAATTCTTGGATTGGAAGCTTTGTTTTGCTGAATAGAAACTACTTGTCCTTGATGACAAGAAAATATTTCAGTTTGGGCTAATACAGTACCACTTTCAACATATTGATTATTTTTAACCAATAAGCGTGTTGTTGTATATAAATCTTTAATACCACTTATATCATTTTTATCTTTCAAAGACAACTTATCCATTGTTACAATTTTCATTCTAGATATAGAGTTATTTATAGAATCATTATTCAACTGCAAAGTACATTTTAAATTTGAACACTCTTTATGTAAATCAGCTATCAAATAAGTTTTAACAATATCTATACCCGAAACTGACTTTATTCTTTCACCATCTCTAAAATAAATACGCTTTACCAATTTTAAATTACATATATTACTATTAAAAGAATCTTGAGAATATGTAAAATCCATTGTTTTATTGGGAATTGAATACACTATTACTGGCCTAATCAAATTAAATTGTTCATTTTTAATATAAAAGTGCTCCCAATATACCAGCTTATCCGTTTTTAGATTATCGGCAATCATTTCTCCTGGCCTTAAGAAACCCCTAGATTTATTATTACAGTGCTTAAAATATGGATATAATATGCCTGGCTTAATTATAATTTCTCTAACAATACCCTCTTTTTGTATAATATCAACAATTCCACTATTTTTAGCAAAAACATTTTTTATAATCTCTTTACCTTCATCGACAAACTGACCATGCTTAACTAAAAGTAAAGACATATCTTTATTGATTTCATGTGTTTCTTCTGCTATCCATAGTACATAGCCACCATCGATAATATCATAATAATCTTTTTTATTCTGAGCATCTGTTTTTTTATCTGATACAGATAAGTCTAAATACTTAATAATTCCTCCAGTATTTGTACGATAAAGATTAGTAATTAATTCGGCTATTAATTGATTATTAATAATACATTGATTGGGTAAAATTTTTAAAATAAACTGATCTTGTTCTTTCGTTACCAAAAAATGATTTTTATATCCATTATAAAATTTTGTTACAACACCCAAATTAGTATATGTTTTAGAAGATGTAATAATAACTATATCCTTTATAAAATCTTGCTTCTTCTTTAAAATACGGATTTTGCCATTATAACGAGTTATCAACTCAGTTTTTCCAATCAAATTGTTTTCATATATAAAATCATTTTCAGAAATCATCAACTTTGCGCCATATGGAATAGTAAAAACATGTCCAGAAAGAATCCATACAACTCCCCCATTAACAACACTTTTAAAAGTTTTTTGTTCATTTTGAACTTCATTTAAAGATAAATCTGTTAAATATATACTTCCAGAGAAATCTGCTAAAACAGCCTTTTGTGCTTTTTCTGTCATAATTCTGTTAGTTATGGGATACTCAGCTATAACTTGTCCACATTTTATAACATCTAAATTTTGTACAAATAATAATGAGCCTTTAACCAAAGGTAAACTTGTTTGCCTTTTATAAACATCTATTAGTTTCAGTTTAATATCTTTTTCCAACAAAAAAGCACGATCACCATGACGAGTTCGCGTATCACTTAAAATAATATTACTTGGATATTCAACTTGACATTCGGAAGAACTAATTACAGTTTGTGCCAACTCACCTGTAAAAACCCCACCTGTATGAAACGTCCTCATAGTTAATTGAGTACCAGGTTCACCAATAGACTGAGCTGCAATAATGCCAACAGCCTCTCCCAAATCCACAATCCTTCCATGAGCTAAATTCCATCCATAACATGACTGACATACTGATTTTATAGCATCACACGTAATAGGAGACCTAACTAATACACTAGATATCCCTAAACTAACAATCTCATTAGCTAATTCAGGTGATATTTCTTTATTTGCTCTAGCTATTAATTTTCCATTGACTGAATCAAAAAGATCTTCTGCTAATACACGACCTATCAAAGCTTGATTTAAAGAAATTAAAGTTTTTCTGTTATCTATCATGGATTCTAATACAATACCTTTAGAAGTCTTACAATCTGACTCTCTGATGATTACATCCTGTGCGACATCTACTAAACGACGAGTCAAGTAACCTGAGTCTGCTGTACGCAAAGCTGTATCAACTAGACCTTTTCGAGCACCATAAGAAGAAATGAAATAATCTGTTACTGTTAAACCTTCTCTAAAATTACTAGATATAGGTAAATCAATAATTTGCCCTTGTGGATCTGCCATCAAACCTCTCATGCCCACTAATTGTCTTACTTGTGAAATGTTAGCTCTTGCTCCAGAAAAAGCCATCATATAAATAGAATTTAAAGGATCTTTTTCTGTAAAATACTTAATTACTTGTTTTTTTAAAGTATCACTTGCACTATTCCATGTATCAATAACCTTTTGAAAACGTTCAACAGCTGTTATTTCTCCCCTCTTATATTTACTATCTGTATCACCTATTACTTTCATGGTAACATCAAGTAAATTATTTTTGACAGGAGGAATTCGTAAGTCTTCTAAACTTAAAGATATTCCTGCTTTAGTCGCATATAAAAATCCTAAATCTTTCAAAGTGTCTGCCATATTAGATGCACGAGCTATACCATAATTTCTAAAAGCCCACATAATTAATTGTCTTAGTTGAGATTTATCTACAACTTTATTTAAAAATAATGGTTCTACAAACTTTTTTTGTGTCATATAATAAAATAAAAACAATAAACGATTAAGCTCTAGTTAAATTAAGGACTCTCTAATAGCTTTATTAAATAAAATACGTCCAGCTGTTGTGCGAATATATTGAACTAACATTTTGCCATCAATATTATACTTCACTATTCTGTCAATAAATATTTTAGTTATAGTGCCATCAAAATTTAGCTTTGATGAAATTACAGCTTGATTCAATGAATCATCTACTGTACCATTAAAACGAACCCAAATTAAAGCATGCAAACTTATATTGTTATGTTGATACGCCATTAGTGCATCATCTAAATTAGCAAAATATTGATCAGAATTATTAATAGCCGTCGGATTATAGGTTGTTAAATAATAACAACCTAAAACCATATCTTGACTTGGCATTAAAATAGGCTGACCTGTTGCTGGAGATAAAAAATTGTGTGGTGCCAACATTAACAAACGTGCTTCTGCTTGAGCTTCTAAAGACAAAGGTACATGTACAGCCATTTGATCACCATCAAAGTCAGCATTAAATGCAGGACAAACTAATGGATGTAATTTAATTGCTCTGCCTTCTACTAAAATAGGTTCAAATGCTTGTATTCCTAACCTATGTAAAGTTGGAGCTCTATTCAATAAAACGGGATGGCCATATATTACTTCTTCTAATACATTCCATACAATCGGTTCATTTTTTTGAATAATCTTTTTGGCAGCTTTAATATTATTAACTAAGCCTTGTAAAATTAGTCTATGAATCACAAAAGGTTGAAATAATTCTAAAGCCATTTCTTTTGGTAAACCACACTGATGTAATTTCAAATTAGGACCAACAACAATAACTGATCTACCAGAATAATCCACGCGTTTTCCTAATAAATTTTGCCTAAACCTTCCTTGTTTACCTTCAATTATATCAGAGAGAGATTTTAAAGGACGATTATTGGCTCCAATAACAGTTCGACCACGACGCCCATTATCCATTAAAGAATCCACTGCTTCTTGCAACATCCTTTTTTCATTTCTAATAATTATTTCAGGAGCTAATATTGCTTTAAGACGTGCCAAACGATTATTACGATTAATAATCCTTCTATAAAACTCATTTAAATCAGCGGTTGCAAATCGCCCCCCATCTAACTGAACCATAGGCCTTAAATCGGGTGGTATCACAGGAATTACAGATAAAACCATCCATGAAGGATTTGCTCCTGTCGAAAGAAAATTCTCTAATAAACGCAATCTCTTCATTTTTTTATTAAATTTAGTAGATGGATTTTTGAATAATTTAGGTGGCTTTAATGATTCTTCTCTTAAAATCTCTACCGTATTATTTAGATCTATATTTTCTAATAATTTATAAATTGCTTCTGCTCCTATACCAACTTCAATATCAAACAGATTAGATGAATGAGAAGACAATTTTTCTTCTAAATTTCTCCATTCATAACCCTCTAATAGTTGTTTATAATTTAATTTATGGTAATTACCTGGATTAATAACTACATAAGAATGAAAATAGACTATTTTCTCTAATTCTTTAACAGTTAAATCTAAAGCTAAAGCAATATAGCTTGTGCTTCCTTTTAAATACCAAACATGAGTTATAGGAGCAGATAACTCAATATATGCCATTCTGTGTCGTCTAACTTTTGATTCTGTCACCTCGACACCACAACGCTCACATACAACACCTTTATAACGAAATCTTTTATATTTACCACAATGGCATTCCCAGTCTTTTACAGGCCCAAAAATTCTTTCACAAAAGAGACCATCCATTTCTGGTTTCAAAGTTCTATAATTAATTGTTTCCGGTTTAGTTACTTCTCCAACAATTTGACCATTTGGAAGAACTCTTTCGCCCCAACTTCGTATCTTACTAGGAGAAGCTAAACTGATTTTCACATAATCAAAATGATGATCGAATTTAGTCATGAGTAAAAAATTAATAAAATCAATTATAATTTAGTAACTGTATTCTTAAAATTGCAACTACTCTTTATACTGTATTAATATTATATTGTAAAAGCTTTGATATAAATAAAATTTCAATGTATTTAATTAAATCTTTAAACAGAGCTCATTTGCTCTACTTGTTCATCAGACATTAAATCAATTTCTATACTAGCTCTATTTCCATCATCAAGTGATTCTATCTTGTGTACAGCAACATCAAGTGCTAACGACTGTAACTCCCTCATAAGAACTTTGAAAGATTCAGGAGTTCCTGGTTTAGGTATAGGTTTACCTTTAACTATCGCGTTTAAAGCATCATTTCTTCCCTGCATATCATCTGACTTAACTGTCAATAATTCCTGCAAAGTATATGCTGCTCCAAATGCCTCTAACGCCCATACTTCCATCTCACCTAATCGTTGACCTCCATGCTGAGCACGCCCTCCTAAAGGCTGTTGTGTTACTAAAGAATAAGGACCCGTAGAACGTGCATGAATTTTATCATCAACTAAATGAACAAGCTTTAGAATATACGCTTTACCAACAGTTACAGGATTATCAAAAAATTCTCCTGTTCTACCATCAATCAGCATAACTTTACCAGGATGCAAAGAATTAAATAACCAAGATTTATGAGTAATTAAACTAGCTTGTTGCAATTTATTATTTACTAAAGCACGAGAAGCTTCTGAGCCATACATCTCATCAAAAGGTATAATCTTAAAACGTTTACCTAAATATGAGCCTGCCAAGCCTAGTAAACACTCAAACAACTGGCCTACATTCATTCTTGAAGGTACCCCCAAAGGATTCAAAATAATATCTACGGGTGTACCATCTGGTAAAAAAGGCATATCTTGCACAGATAAAATCCGTGAAATAATACCTTTATTACCATGACGACCAGCCATCTTATCACCTACTTGAATTTTTCTTTTCTGGGCTACATAAACTCTTATAATTTCATTTGTTCCTGGTGGAAGTTCATCTCCTTTTTGACGTTTAAAAATTTTTATATTAACAACTCTACCTTTAGTAGCGTTGGGTAATCTTAAAGAAGTATCACGTACATCCCTTGCTTTTTCGCCAAATATAGCTCTTAGCAGTTTGCCTTCTGGTAACTGGTCAGATTCTCCTTTTGGTGTGACTTTACCTACTAATATATCTCCTGAATCTACCCAAGACCCAATAGCAATTATACCATTTTTATCCAATAAACTAATCGATGATTCGCTAACATTAGGAATATCCCGTGTAATTTCTTCTGAACCTAGCTTTGTTTGTCGACATTCTAATTCATATCTTTCAATATGTATAGAAGTATATAAATCATCATACACAAGACGCTCACTAATCAAAAAAGCATCTTCATAATTATAGCCTTCCCAAGGCATATAAGCAACTATAATATTTCTGCCTAAAGCTATCTCTCCCCCATCTGTCGATGCGCCATCTGCGATAGTTTGCCCCACACAAATATTTTCTCCTGGCCATACAAGAGGTCTTTGATTAATACAAGTATCTTGATTAGAACGATAATATTTTTTTAATCTATAATGAATTGTATAACCATCACTATTTTGTATACCAATTTTTGTTCCCGATACATAACTAACAATACCATTAGTACGACTAGTTATAGTCATACCTGAATCTTTAGCTATTTTAGCTTCTAAACCTGTACCAACGATAGATTTTTCTGGGAAGAGTAGAGGTACTGCCTGTCTCTGCATATTTGAGCCCATTAAAGCTCTATTTGCATCATCATGCTCTAAAAAAGGAATTAAAGAAGTGGCAGCAGATATAAACTGAATAGGAGAAACAGCCATATAATCTACTTGATTAACATTAGCAGTGATAAACTCCTGCTTATATCTTACAGCAATCACATTGTCTTTTATAAAATTATGAATATCTAAAATTATATCTGCTGGAGCTATACGCAAGTAATCTTCCTGATCAGCAGTTATATAGTAAAGTTTATTGTTTTTTAAAACTTGGCCGTTAACAACTTTATAACATGGAGTTTCTATAAAACCATATCGATTCACTTTAGCATATATACTTAAAGAACCTATTAAACCAGCATTTGGCCCTTCAGGTGTCTCTATAGGACATATACGCCCATAATGACTTGGATGCAAATCCCTAACAGCAAAACCTGCTCTATCTTTATTTAGTCCTCCAGGACCTAAAGCGCTGATTCTACGCTTATGGGTTAACTCAGAAAGTGGATTGGTTTGATCCATAAACTGCGATAACTGACTAGAGCTAAAAAATTCTCTAACTGACGCCATCAAAGGCTTAGGATTAACTAAATTAGATAAACTTAAAGAATCAAGATCACAAATCATCATACGCTCACGTATTATTCTCTCTAGTCTATTTAAACCTATACGTACTTGATTTTGCAGTAATTCTCCAACTGAGCGCACTCTCCTATTTCCCAAATGATCTATGTCATCAAAAGTTCCAATATTTTGCTCTTTTATATTAAGTAAATAATCTAAAGAAACTAAAATGTCTTCTGGAGATAAAACACGGAAATTATTAGGAACTTTTAAATTTAATTTTTGATTAATTTTATGCCTACCCACCTCACCTAAATCATACCTCTTGGGATCAAAAAAACGCGTATACAACATCTGTTTTGCAACAGTCAAAGTAGCTGGTTCATTAGGGCGTAACTTACTATAAACAATAACTAAAGCTTCTTCTTCAGTTACTTGCTCAATAGAAACATGATTTATATCTTTACTAAATTCTTTTCTATAATAACTTAATGAAGAATCAATAAGATAATTATATTTTGTTAATCTACTCTTAATATCATCATTTGTTAAACCTATAGCTCGTAAAAAAATATATGCATTGACTTTATGATTTTTATCAATTTTTGCCCAAATTTGAGCTTTAGCATCTATTTCAAACTTGAGCCAAGAGCCACGATTAGAAATTAGACTACAACTATATATTTGTTTGTTATTTTTGTCTAATTCTTTTTTATAGTATACTCCTGGACTTCTAACTATTTGATTAATAATTATTCTTTCTGTACCAGAAATCACAAAAGTGCCTCTATTAGTCATTAACGGAAGATCACCTATAAATACAGGTCTTTTTCTATATTTTTTGTTTACATCTTGAGGATTAACTACATATGAGAAAGTTTTAGGAGCTGATACATTTTCTCTAATCAATTCTGTATCTTTTCTAGTCAATTTTGCGGGTATATATATTTGAGCACTATATGTTCTATCTCTGCTTTTTGCTTTTCTTACACTATATCTTGGAAATTTTAATTTATAATCTTTACCAAAAAATTGCAATTCTAATTTGCCTGTTGGATCAACTATAAGAGGAAAGGAATTTAGTACTTCAGACAATCCCTGCAATAAAAAGTATTTAAAACTTTCTTTTTGAATAGCTGCCAAATCTGGAAATACATATTGAAACATCATTTCTTGTGACATTAATAACCTCACAATTTTAAAATTTACTGCTTATAAAGGCTAAAAATTTGAATCTACAATAATTTTGAATGAATACAAATATAATACTAAAGATAGTATCTAAATATATTCAATACATAAGAAGCATATGATAAATTTACTGAACTAAATAATGGCAAATCTTATTAAATTAAATTCAGTAATTGAAAATTAATAAGAATTCAGAAACTTAAATCGTTTATACATTTTGAGATATGAAATTCTTCATAGCCTTAGCAAGAATAGATTTTTTGCGAGAACCATTATTTTTATGTAAAACCCCTTTACTTACAGCTTTATCTATTTTCTTATAAATAGCTGATAATTGTAAAATATGATCATGACTCTTATTTATATCGAGCGCATAATCTAAACTTAAAATATATTTTTTAGTGAGAGTTTTAATAGCAGACTTATAACTTTTATTTCTATATTTATTACGTAAAGATATTTGATTTTTTTTGACAGCAGATATATTCTTAGACATCGTTATGTAATCGTATAATATTAATCAACAGTATATAATTCATCAAGATTTAATTTTAAATCTAATTGGATTATAGCATTAGTTAATATAAATAAACAAGAATATACAAGTGTATATCAATAATATTTCGAACGCAAAAATACAAATATTATATAAATCAATACTATTTACTAAAGCTATATAAATAATCAATTAGGCTTGATACAATCAACAAAATTATGACATAATAGTCTTACATTATAATTATTGAAAAACAAAATATCATGAGTAAAAATAAAGGAGCACGTATAGTAATAACACTAGAATGTTCCTGCCGCAATTTGATAAATACAAATAAAAGAAAACAAGGAATATTTCGTTACACTAGTACAAAAAACAGAAAAAACACACCTAGCAGAATAGAATTAATGAAATTTTGTCCTGCTTGCAATCAGCATAAAAAGTTTAAAGAAATTAAATGATATTATATAAACAGAAAAATTTAAATATTAAACCAGATGAACAAATTAATTACAAAGACATAGATTTACTGCGTAAATTTATAACAGATCAAAGTAAAATTGTTTCTAGACGCTCAAATGGGTTAACAGTCAAACAACAAAAACAGTTGGCAAAATCAATAAAAAGAGCACGTATTTTAGCATTGCTCCCTTTTATAAATAAAGATTAACAAAAAACGATACTAAATATTAAGATATTATAAATATATCTTAATATTTTTTATAACATTTTCACGATTACAAAATTTTAGGCTTTTCATACAATTCATAAACTTCTATTAAATCTTGTGGCTGCCATAAATTATAATCTGTACACATTATGCCGCATTCATTACCTATAATAACTTCATGCACATCATCTTTCATGCGTTTTAATGAACTAATAATACCTTCATAAATCAATTGATCTTCACGATAAACATTTATCAAAGCATTTTTTTTCAACTTACCTGATTTCACTATACAACCTGCTACGGTTCCTTTATTTACAGAAAATGTAGTTTGAACTTTAGCTTGACCAATTAATAATTTATCATACTCGGGATCAATTAGATCTAGCATATAATTTTTAATATAATCTATTAAATCGTAAATAAGAACAAATTTGCATAAATGAACATTTAATTTTTCTGCGGCATTTAATATATTAGTAGCTATATTTATATTGAAAGCTATAATTAAAGCTTGAGTATTAAAAGCTAAATCCAGATCTGTGCTAGAAACAATTCCTAAACTAGAAGTCAGAATATTTAATTTAATTTTACTTTGAGGAATTTGAATAAATGAATTAATTACAGCATCAATAGTTCCTTGTGTATCTGCTTTTATAATTAAATTTAAGTTTTTAATATTTGTTTTATTATTATAACTATATAATTTAAGATGTGAATTTAATAAATTTTTTGTATTTTCTATAATATTAGACGAACTTTCTGTAATCAACTTTCTTGCTTCTTTTTCACTTTCCACTACATGAAAATATTTTCCTGGTTGTGGAATAGAATAAAAACCTAAAACTTGCAAAATATATGAAGGTTCTGCTTTTAATAATTCATGACCTAAATTATTTATAATTTTTTTTACACGCCCATAAGAATTACCTGATACTATAATATCTCCAACTTTTAAAGTACCATTTAAAATAATCGTATTAACCACTGCACCTTTTGTTTTATCTAAATAAGCTTCTAGAATAATACCCTGAGCTAATTGACTAGGATCAGCTTTTAAATTAATGGATTCTGCCAAATTAGAAACAGCTGTTAATAATGCATTGATGTTTATTTTTTTTAATGCACTAATTTCGACAAACTGAATCTCACCTCCCCAATCGGTACTTAAAATATTATAATTTGCTAATTGCTCACGAACTTTAGAAAGATTAATATCTATTTTATCAATTTTATTAATAGCAACAATATAAGGAAGCTTTTTAGATACAATATAATCAATTGCTTCAATGGTTTGAGGCTTTAAACCATCATCGGCAGCAACAATTAAAATTACTATATCAGTAATTTGGGTACAACGCCGTCTCATACTAGAAAAAGCTTCATGACCTGGTGTATCAATAAAAATTAATTTTTTATTTAGTGAATCGTATGAATAATTTACCTCATAAGCGCTTATGGATTGTGTTATTCCACCTATTTCTTTACTCACGAAATCAGTATTTCGAATAGCATCTAATAAAGATGTTTTACCATGATCTACATGACCCAAAATTGTAATTATAGGAGCTCTATTAATACCTGTAGAAGAACTGACTTGTTGTAATTTATCCAGTTGGCCCGATTCTAATTTATGTTTTTGATTAAAGACTGTAAAATTATATTTTTGGGCAACCTGAATTGCCGTAGATATATCAATTATTTGATTAACTGTGACAGAAATACCTTGTAAAAATAAACCTGTAATAATTTCTGCAGGTGGTATTTGAAGTTTTATCGATAATTGTTCAATGCTTAATGGGCTATCTATAATTATAGATTTATTATCACGATTAATATCTACATTAACATTTAACTTTTGTTTCACTTTTTCTTTCTTTTTTTGCTTATTGGATTTTATAGATCCTTCGCCTGTATTATGTAAATCATCTTGAGCATTAACTATTTGTTTACTTTTATTTTTTTTCTTAAAAATACTGTATTGATCTTGATCTGAATCAATAATATCTGCTTTTTTTTTCTTTAATTTAGCTTTGTTATCTTGCTTAAATATATTTTTTGCTTTCTTGTCAAATTTTAGATTAAAGTCAGAGTTCTTAACAGAATTTTTTATTTCTAATGAAGAATTAAAATCTTGATCTGATGGAATATCTGTTAATCTTAAACTATTAATAAATTTAGGATTCTCTAATAAAAAAGCATTTTCATTTTTTATGGACATACAAAAACTAAAATCAACAAAACAATTATAATACAACAATATTTTCCCCCTTATAATTATAATCAATAAATATTGAACTATTATTTAATATTAATACATATTAAATAAATATTTTTTCTCAAAAACATGTAAAGCATAATTTTAAGCTTATATAATAACCATAATTAAAACATATGTATAAATTATTATAAGAATATGCAATTTAGAATTAAATATAAGGAACAATATGCCTCGCTTACAAAAAAATGATAACTTTATAGACAAAACTTTTACTGTATTAGCAGATATAATTTTAAAGATATTGCCTACTACAAAAGAAGAAAAACAAGCTTTTTGTTATTATCGGGATGGTATGTCAGCTCAATCAGAAGGAGAATATGCAGAGGCTTTGGAAAATTATTATGAAGCACTAATATTAGAAGAAGATCCATATGATAGATCATACATAATATATAATATTGGACTAATTTATGCAAGCAATGGTGAACACACTAAAGCATTGGAATACTATCATCAAGCTTTAGAATTAAATCCTAGATTACCACAAGCATTTAATAATATCGCAATTATATATCATTATCAAGGTTTAAAAGCAGCTGATAAACAGGATGACAACATTGCAAAGTCTATGTTTGATAAGGCGGCAGAATATTGGAAGCAAGCTATTTATTTGGCACCCAACAACTATATAGAAGCTCAAAATTGGTTAAAAACGACAGGTAGATTAAATAACAGCTAATATATTAGTTTGTTATATTTCATAATTCTTGTTAAAAAATCTTATTTCCATCTATAATTAGATTATAGTTAATATCACTATACTATAATATAATCAATCATTAAAGAAATTAAGTCCATTTACTATAATTAAATTATATTCAAATTCAAATGGTAAGTATAAATAATCAAGGATGCGTAACACAAATTATAGGACCCGTATTAGATATTGAATTTCCTAATGGACAATTACCTAAAGTATTTAATGCATTAAAAGTTCAAGGTCCAGAGAATACAATAACATGTGAAGTCCAACAATTGTTAGGAGACAATAGAGTTCGAGCTGTAGCTATGAGTTCAACTGAAGGCCTAAAAAGAGGCATAGAAGTTACTGACACAGGAGCTCCTATTACAGTTCCTGTTGGTATACCAACACTAGGTAGAATTTTTAATGTACTTGGTGAACCTGTAGATAACTTAGGAACAATCAAATCTGAAGACTCATTACCAATACATAGAGCAGCGCCATCATTTACTCAGTTAGAAACAAAACCTTCTATTTTTGAAACAGGTATTAAAGTAGTAGATTTACTTGCTCCATATAGGAAAGGAGGTAAAATTGGCTTATTTGGTGGAGCTGGTGTTGGTAAAACTGTATTAATAATGGAACTAATTAATAATATAGCAAAAGCACATGGAGGTGTATCCGTATTTGGGGGAGTTGGAGAGAGAACAAGAGAAGGTAATGACTTATATGAAGAAATGAAAGAATCAAAAGTTATTAACGCAGATGACTTAAAAGAATCAAAAGTAGCACTAGTATATGGACAAATGAATGAACCACCAGGTGCAAGAATGCGGGTAGGTTTAACTGCATTAACTATGGCAGAATATTTTCGTGATATTAATAAACAAGACGTACTATTATTTATCGACAATATTTTCCGATTTGTACAAGCTGGTTCTGAAGTTTCAGCTTTATTAGGACGTATGCCATCCGCTGTTGGCTATCAACCAACATTAGCAACAGAAATGGGAACTTTGCAAGAACGAATCACCTCTACAACAGACGGATCCATTACATCAATACAAGCTGTATATGTTCCTGCGGACGACTTAACTGACCCAGCCCCAGCGACTACATTTGCACACTTAGATGCAACAACTGTATTATCAAGAAGTCTAGCAGCTAAAGGTATCTATCCTGCCGTAGATCCTTTAGGGTCTACATCCACTATGTTACAACCATCCATAGTTGGACAAAAGCACTACTCTACAGCACAACAAATCAAATCAACTTTACAGCGCTATAAAGAATTACAAGACATTATAGCTATATTAGGTCTTGACGAATTATCAGAAGACGATAGATTAACTGTTGCTAGAGCAAGAAAAATAGAAAGATTTTTATCACAGCCATTCTTTGTTGCCGAAGTATTTACAGGATCGCCAGGAAAATACGTATCACTAGAAGAATCTATAAAAGGCTTTAATATGATATTAAGTGGAGAACTTGATGATTTACCTGAACAAGCTTTTTACTTAGTAGGCAATATAGAAGAAGCTATAAGTAAAGCAGAAAAATTAAAATAACAAAATCATAAAAATGACATTGAATATACGCGTTATTGCACCAGATAGAACTGTGTGGGATGCAAATGCAGAAGAAGTGATTTTACCTAGTAGCACTGGGCAAGTAGGAATCTTAAAAGGACACATTCCTTTACTTACAGCAATAGATATCGGTGTTATGCGTGTACGTATTGAAAAAGAGTGGCAGCCTATTATATTACTTGGGGGATTTGCTGAAGTCAAAGACAATAATATTACTATTTTAGTAAATGGAGCAGAGCAAGTATCAGAAGTAGACATAAAAACAGCGCAAGAAAATTTAGATAAAGCTACTAAGATTTTAAATGAAGCTAAAAATGATAAAGATAAAATTGAAGCTACACAAAATCTAAGAAAGGCACGTGCTCGTATACAAGCAGCTAATGTATTAAATAATTAAAAGTTGATCGGCAAGAAAAATAAATAAGTAATGATGATGACTAAAATTATTATCATTACTTATTTATTTACATATATACTAACTTAAGCCAGAGCAAATATAGTCAAAATATACTCCCATTTCCTTACCTGCATCCTGGCCAACTAAACTAGAAGTAACTTCTTTCATAGCTTGTACAGCTTGTATAGTTGCGCCAATAGGAACACCTAGTGAATTATATGTTTCTTTTAAACCATTTAATACACGCTCATCTAAAATAGAGGGGTCTCCTGCTAACATACCATAAGTCGCATAACGAAGATAATAATCTAAATCACGTATACAAGCAGCATATCTTCTAGTAGTATACATATTACCACCAGGCCTAGTAATATCAGAATACAATAAAGCTTTAGCTACAGAATCTTTAATAATTGTTGCAGCATTAGCTGCTATAGTAGCTGAAGCTCTAACTCTTAACTCACCTGTTTGAAAATAACCTCTCAATTTATCTAATGAATTATCATCCAAGTATTTTCCTTGTACATCAGCTGCATTAATTACAGAAGTAATAGCATCTTGCATAATTTTTAATTGTCCTTAAATTATTTCTTTTTATTTCTATTATTATTTGGTAATATAAATTTTTATACTTTATTGCATTGCACCTAAAGTGTAATCAAAATAAAATCCTGCTTCAGCTGAATCTTCTCCAGACAACAAAGAGCAAGCAACAGTTTTCATTGAGCGTACTCCTTCAGCAACTGCAGAAATAGGTGTACCCAAAGAATTATACATTTCTTTAACTCCGACCAAACCTATTTCTTCTATTGGCGTTACATCACCAGCTACTATACCATAAGTCACTAATCTTAAATAATAATCTAGATCTCTCAAACATGTTGCTGTCATTTCTTCACCATAAGCATTACCTCCAGGAGATACTACATCTGGACGCTTTTGAAATAACTGTTGACCACCTTGTTTTACAATTAATTCACGATTGTCTGTTAAAATTTGTGCTATTCGCAAGCGCCTCTGGCCAGATAGTACAAAACTCTTTATTCTATCTAATTCTCCAGGACTCAAATACCTAGCTTCTGCATCTGCATTGACAATTGATTTAGTAATAATACTCATTAATAAAACTCCAATAATACTATAACCTATAACATTTATATAATAAAATACAATTTAAATCTCTACTTTAAACCTCAAAGGAATCACTTAAAAGCTTTTGCTATAGGTACAAAAAAAACTTATTTAAGAAGTACTAAAGCAAGAAAGCTAATATACTATATAATAAACAATAATTTACTGATTACCACCTCCTGACATAAAACTGGGTACAATAATTGACCTATTTTGCTTAGTTAAACTATTATACAACTTTTCCGTATTTGGGAAATTAGCAGCTGGTAAAGTTGGAAAACGACGATACGGTACAGTATTAATACCAAATATAATATCATATTCTTTACTATTAACTAAAACAGATATGAAATAAGCTAATCCTTGAGATGCTAAAATTTGATTATAATACCTTATCTCAGCCTGATTATTCGGTGCTCTACCTAAAAAATGCTTTGTACCCAATTCAATAACTTTTGTATTAGGATATGGCTGATAAAATTCTTTAGCATATAAAGAAGAAGAACCTAATTTTTCTACTAGTTGTTTAACTGTTATTTGTCTATTGACAAATGCTTTTTCTAAATTAAAAAACTCATCGCCTATAACAAAAGAATTTAAATCTCTCTCAAAAATTTGACGATATATAGCTCTTAAAATTTGAAGCATATCAGAAGTATCCATTGAAGAATCGACTTTAAAAATAACCGTTTGGTCTCTTTTTACATTAACACCTTGCTGAATTTTTTTCATAATGCTGCCTTGCTGAACAATCTGAAAATTAGATATTTTTTTCTGAGATAAGTCTGAAATAGGAGTCGCGCTATACTGCTGATTACTTAACCTGAGATTTCTAGCAGCTAGCTCAGAAGGTGTAATATATCTCTCGTATGGCACAATATTTTCGCCAAAAGTTTCAATATATTCAAGACTATTCATTATGGCATCTATCATCTTATAGTAACCCTGCTTATAAGCTATATTAAAATACTTATTAATTTCTTGCCTTCCATAAGTAGGCCTACCTATTAATCGATTATGTATATACTCTATAGATTTACATATGTATAAATTATCCCAATATAATGACCTAAATACAGAAGATTTAGTTAATTCACTAACAAACTCACGTACAGAAATTTGACGATCTTTAAATAGATCTTCAAACTTTTTGATCGTCACTTGCTCAGATTGATAAACAAAACGGCCAAAAACCCTTAAATATACAGCTCTTACAACCTGCTCTATATTGTTCTCTAAATGAACTTGATTTAATTGAAATATTTTAGGACCCAATGAGCCTGAAATTTTAGAACGTAAGTTCGGACTACTAATTTGACTATAAATTCCAGGACCACTTCTAGGCAAAATTCTTCTCGTATCTTTTCCAAAAGGAGATGACTTTTTACGCAAATTAATACTATTTTGGGCAAAAATTGCTCCAAATTGTATTAATAATGGATCATTACTTAACCCGTAAGGATGCTGATCTGGAAGATTAGATTTGTAATCACTGAATAAAGTTACAAATTGAGGTATCTTGCGAAAAACTGTACTGTAGTTCAGTAATTCAATCTGAACTCCCCAATTACGAGCTTCCTGTGCTTCTTCTCCTAGACAGCGTAAATATGGCACTGTTTCTTCACCAAAATAATCTGCATATTCAGCGCTATTTATCATATTATCTATTAAACCATCTAAACCTCTAGACGATAAAACAGCAAAATATTTTTTAAATTCTTCTAATGAACTCGCGCCTCTACCTAAAAAATGCCTAAATGCCAATTCAATAACACGGCTATTAACAAAAGGCTGTACAAATTGCTTGCGATAAATATATGATTTTCCTAAACAGCGAACAAATTCTTTAATTGATAAAGCACCATTCTTAACTTGTGATTCTAAATCTTTGAAATTTAATCCATATGCTTTTGAAATATCTCTTTGAAAAATTTGTCTATAACAAGCTTTAATAACATTATTTTTTTCTTCTGAAGATAAGCTCGTTTTCATAACAAAACGTTGCTTAAGAATACTAGATTTTGTATATATTTGAGGTAAACGTAAACCTTGTAAATCGCCAGAGGTCCTTCTACGCAATTTATCAGTTAAAGCAGATTGATCAAACTCTGAAATAATAATATCAAAGTATTCTTTTACTAAGTTTTGCCCTTGAACATCTTCATTAAAAATACTTAATGCAATTTTACGCATTTCTCTCAATGCAACTATTGCCGCGGCACTAGAGCAAGCATTATCAATTAGATCTCTCAAACCTCTAATGTTAACAGATAAAATATTTGGATCTCCTGCAACAATAGCATAAGTTAAGTATCTTAAGAACCAATCTAAATCACGCAAAGATTTTTTCATACGACCAGTTCCATAACGTACTACACTAATAGGTTTAAAACCAGCTGGCAACGAATCACTTGTACTAAAAGGTGATGAAACTATTCCTGATAAATTATTTTGAATATCACCTGATAAATTTTGTAAACTTGGCTCACTATTTAATTTGCCTGTCGATAAAAATGATGCTTGTGGTCTTTCTAAATAAGAAATAGGTGACCCTCCCACAAATATTTTGTCAGCAGCTTTAGAAACTAATATATTAGCATTCTTAGTTAATATATCAGCTACTTCTAAACGTTTATTGCCTGAATTTAAAAATGCAACAAGCTGATTAAGTTCCCCTAGCTGCAAAAAACGATCTTGTTGTTCTGCCTGCGATATAGCAGACATTGAAGCTGTGCGAAAAAGCTGCGGACACACTAAAGGACTTCCACTAATTGCTTTAACACTCATAAAATATTGATCTCCTAAATACTATATTTTTATCTGGATTGTCTTAATTTTAATATAAATAAATCAGTTCAAAGACACAGCTACTTAAAAAGTAAATTTTATAAATGCATTATTTATTCATAAAATTTAAGCTTACTATATTGTAGCAGTATCTAGACTTACTGTATAAATTTATACTTATAATATATTTAAAATATATATCTACCTTGAATAAATATAAACTTTGTAATACTTATTATCGATTAGCTATATGCAATAGTCTATACATTGTTTCTCTCTTAAATTGAAATATACTAAGACTAAACAAAGTAAAATTCTTTTAACTTAAATAAATAATATGAATAAAAAAATAAATCCTAACACAGAAATGTCTATTTTTGAACATTTAGAAGAACTAAGAGAACGCATATTTATTGCTTCTATTATTTTTTTTGTGATAACAATAGCATGCTTTGCATATATGAAAAACATCGCATATATACTACAACAACCAGCAATAGGAATAAAATTTTTACAGCTAGCACCAGGAGAATATCTTTTTACCTCCATTAAAGTATCATTATATACGGGTTTTTTATTAAGTAGCCCTTTTATTATTTATCAAATCACTTTATTTATTTTACCTGGGCTTACTAAAAAAGAAAGTAAATTTATAATACCTATACTATTGACATCTATCATTTTGTTTTTTAGTGGCATTATATTTGCTTATATAATTCTAGTTCCTGCAGCATTGCAATTTTTAATTAACTATGGAAATGAAATCGTAGAGCCGATATGGTCATTTGAACAATACTTTAACTTTATACTACTTCTTTTATTTAGTACAGGTATCGCATTTCAAATTCCCATTATTCAAATAGTTTTGGGGATACTTAAAATTTTTTCTTCTACAGAAATGTATTCTTATTGGAAATATATTGTTTTAGGCGCAACAATAATTGCCGCTATTATTACACCATCTACAGATCCAGTAACACAAATTATTATGTCTTTAGCTATTTTAATTTTATACAGTAGCGGAATTATTATACTAAAAATTTTAAATAAATAAATCTGATATATAATAAAATATTAAGATAAAGGTATTAAACAATAAGATAATAATTAAAACCTATAATAACAAGGATTTATGAAAAAATAACAAATATAGAATGTTATTATAAATAAGTAAGAGATATAATTATTAAAAATCTAATTTGATGTAATATGACTCACAATTATAATAAATATTTTCATATGAATATTAAACTTGCATTATTAATTTTCGTTAGTACTATAAACTTAATTATAATTCAACCTATCAAAACTGCAGCATTTCCTATATATGCACAGCAAGGATATGAAAACCCTCGAGAAGCAACTGGCAGAATAGTTTGCGCAAACTGTCATCTAGCACAAAAAACAGTTGAAATTGAAACACCTAAAACAGTATTACCAAATAGCGTTTTCGAAGCCGTTGTAAAAATACCATATGACAAGAACAGTAAACAAATTTTAGGTAATGGACTTAAAGGACCTATAAATACTGGTGCTGTAATCATTTTACCAGAAGGCTTTAAATTAGCTCCAAAAAATTTATTATCAGAAGAATTAAAAGAAAAAACTAAAAACATTTATATACAACCATATAGTATAACAAAGGATAATATTTTATTAGTTGGTCCTTTACCGGGAGACAAGAACCAAGAAATTGTTTTTCCTATTCTATCACCAGATCCAAACAAGGATAAAAATATTCATTTTTTAAAATATCCAATCTATATAGGTGCTAATAGAGGAAGAGGACAAGTATACCCAACTGGAGACAAATCCAATAATAATACAATAGTATCTTCACAGAATGGGAAAGTTACAGATATTACATCACTGGAAAGAGGAGGATATACAATTAAGATTGAAAAGAAAAATGGAGAAACTTATACAGAAAATATACCACCTGGCTTAGATTTACTCATTTCTAAAGGAAATGAAGTATTTGCTAACCAAAGTCTGACTAATGATCCAAATGTAGGAGGATTTGGGCAAACTGAAACAGAAATAGTTCTACAAAGCCCTTCTAGAATTAAAGGCATGATAGTTTTTTTCTTTACTGTAACAATAGCTCAAATATTTTTTGTATTAAAGAAAAAGCAATGGGAAAAAGTACAAGCAGCAGAGATTAATTTCTAACGTGTAAATCTATATTTAATAATCAATAAGTCAGTTTATATAAACTGACTTATTGATTAATTACTAAGTAATATAATTTATGAATAGATAAAAACTAGACTATACTTTTAACAGCTTCAATAATTTGTTGAGGATAAATGACTGTTGCTTTTTCTAACTTACCATTGTAGGGCGTCGGTATATCCTGAGAAGATAATCTTATTATAGGAGCATCTAAAAAATCAAAATAATTATCATTAATTTGTGCTATTATTTCAGCAGCAATACCTCCAGTTTTCATACATTCTTCTACTATGATCAATTTATGTGTTTTCATTAAAGATTGTCCAATAGAATTTATATCCAAAGGTTTTAATGAGATTAAATCTATTACTTCTGGATTGTAACCATAATTCACAAGTTCTTCAACAGCTTGCATTACATGATGACGCATTCGAGAATAAGTCAGAATAGTAACATCTAATCCAGATCTAACTAATTCAGCCTTATCTAAAGGAAGGAAATACTCGTGATTTGGTAACTGATCTTTTAAATTATACAGTAAAACGTGTTCAAAAAAAATTACTGGATTGTTATCTCTAATAGCAGATTTTAATAAACCCTTAGCATTATAAGGAGTTGAACAAGCTACAATTTTCAACCCTGGTATAGCTTGAAAATAAGCTTCTAATCTTTGTGAATGCTCTGCTCCTAATTGTCTACCAACACCACCTGGTCCACGTATTACTATAGGAATTTGAAAATTACCTCCTGAAGTATAACGCAACATACCAGCATTATTGGAAATTTGATTAAAAGCTAATAATAAAAAGCTCATATTCATACCTTCTACTATAGGCCTTAAGCCTGTAATTGCTGCTCCAATAGCCATACCCATAAAACTGTTTTCAGCAATAGGAGTATCTAAAACTCGTAAATCACCATATTTAGAATGTAAATCTTTAGTAACCTTATAAGAACCACCATAATGACCTACATCTTCTCCTAGAACAAATACAGAAGAATCATTTTGCATCTCTTCATTAGTAGCCTCTCTTAAAGCATCAAACATAAAAACTGAACTCATAAAATCACTATCCTAAATTAAAATATAAAAAAATAATATACTAATACAACTAATCTGCAAACAAATATTTTTTTAGATCTTTAATATTCGGTTCAGGGCTAGATATAGCAAATTCAACAGCTTGATCCACTTCTATTTTTACTTCTGAATTCACATCATTAACTTGTTGCTCTGAAAACAAGGAATTATCTAATATATAATCTTTTAAACGTTTAATAGGATCACGCGCTAACCATGCTTCTTTTTCAGTTACTGATCTCAATTCATCTGGGTCAGCTAAAGAGTGTCCACGAAAGCGATAAGTTAAAGCTTCTATTAAAGTAGGACCATGGCCAAATTTTGCTCTGTTAATAGCTACCAGAGCAACTTCTCGAACAGCTAAAACATCCATACCATCAACTTCTATACCAGGCAGGCCGAAGGCTTCAGCTTTTTTATGTATTTCAGGAAATGAAGTAGATCTATGATGAGCCATACCTATCGCCCATTGATTATTTTCAACTACAAAAATAATAGGGAGTTTCCATAGAACAGCCATATTCAAGCATTCGAAAAATTGTCCATTATTGCTTGTCCCATCACCAAAAAAACAAGCTGTTACACTCATTGGTTTTTGATAATTTAAAACTTGTTTTCTATACATACTTTGGAATGCTGCACCTATAGCAACTGGAATACCTTCACCAATAAATGCAAAACCACCTAGAAAATTATGAGGAGCTGAAAAAATATGCATTGAACCACCACGTCCACGGCTACAACCAGTCTCTTTACCAAATAACTCTGCCATCACTAGTTTAGCTGGAACACCTTTACTTAATGCATGAACATGATCACGATATGTACTACAAACATAATCATCTTCTTGCAAAGCTTTTATAACTCCCGTAGACACAGCCTCTTGTCCATTATATAAATGTACAAAGCCAAACATCTTGCCCCTATAATACATTTGAGCACACATATCCTCAAAATGACGACCAAGTAGCATGTCTTTATAAAGTGATAATATAACCTGAGAATTTATTTCATATTCACTAAATACGCTTGATGGTAAAGTAATTTTATTCTTCATTTGTTTAAATATTATAATTAATTCAAATATCAAAAATCATAAGCTGAAAAATCATATACATAAATATAATAAATATACCAATAATAATACATTAGTAATTTTTATATATCAATTAAAAAATAAGTTTAAATAATTACTTATTATCAGTAATATAGTTATAATAAGTTGTTTGAGTTTATATTTTATCAAAATTATATAATTAAAATGGCTATGACTATAGTACCCAAAATCTTACCAAATATTCATAAAGATTTATTGATTTTAGAGACAAACTTAAAAAAAATGGTTAGTGCTAAACACCCCATATTGTACGCAGCAGCTGAACATCTTTTCAGTGCTGGAGGGAAAAGAATAAGACCAACTATTATATTACTAATAGCATTATCAACAACAACAAGTGTTAATATACTACCAGAGCATAAACGTCTAGCAGAAATAACAGAAATAATACATACAGCGAGCTTAGTACATGATGATGTAATCGACGAATGTGAAACAAGAAGAGGAGTTAATACAGTACATAATACATTTAGCACTAAAGTAGCTGTATTAGCAGGTGATTTTCTGTTTGCTCAATCTTCTTGGTATTTAGCTAATTTAAATAATTTAGCAGTGGTTAAAACTATTTCTAAAGTAATTACTGATTTTGCAGAAGGTGAAGTAAGACAAGGTTTAACATGTTTTGATGAAACAATATCTATGGATAACTATATAGAGAAATCTTTCTATAAAACTGCATCACTAATAGCATCAAGTTGTAAAGCAGCAGCTATATTAAGTAAAACAACTATAAATACACAAAATCAATTGTATATCTATGGGAAACACCTAGGCTTAGCTTTTCAAATTGTAGATGATATCTTAGATATAATTGGTTCGGAAGCTTCTCTTGGAAAACCAGCAGGATCAGATTTAAAAAATGGAAATTTAACAGCTCCACTTATTTTTGCTTTACAAGAAAATTCAGGACTTTATAATTTGATTGAAAGAGAATTTCAGCAAAATAATGATATTCCTAAAGCTATAGAAATAATTAAAAGCAGTAATGGCATTCAAAAATCATACGACTTGGCTCAAGAACATATACAAGCATCAATACAAGCTATTAATAAGATCGATAATAGGCTAGTTCAAGAAAGCTTATCTTACATTCACAGTTATATTATAAAAAGATTAAATTAATAAATGAAATTATAATAAATACTATTGTACACAATAATATATATGTATTATTTGATTTAGATACAAAATCATTACAATAACAAGAAATTCAACAAAATGAAAACTAATAATTATTATGTTTTGTATTAAACTCTACATAAAGATAACATAAAATTAATTTATAGATAATCAAAATAAAAAATACAAAAAATATATACTAAAGTGATTTTATTTAAGACTCCAATATAAAATTAATTACTATACATTATATAAATACGAAAATCATAAGATAATTTTTTTCAGTACTAATACTAATATAAATATACCTTTAGTATATTTAGCTAAACAATATAACTGATTTTGCTTTTAACAATTATATATTTACTGAAAAATCTTAATTCTCAATTTAATTTACAAGACTCTACAATAGTCTTAAATACAGTATTATCTAGAATAGCTAACTGCGACAACATTTTACGATTTAATGCTATCCCTCTTCTTTTTAATTTTTGTATAAATTCACTATATGTAATACCATAAGGACGAACAGCAGCATTAATACGAACTATCCAAAGACTTCTGTAGTTACGCTTTCGCTGTTTTCTGCCTATGTAAGAATATTTTAAAGCTTTTAATACCTGCTGTTTAGCTGTGCGAAACAAAATTGAATGAGAACCTCGAAACCCTTTTGCTAGTTTTAAAATTTTTTTTCGTCTTTTACGAGCAACATTTCCTCTTTTAACTCTAGTCATAAATATAGTATTAATGTATATAAGGTATTTTAAATTTTAGATTTGATATATCACACTGTTCCAGACTAAGAACTTTTCTTAATTTTTGTTTCCTTTTAGATGATTTCTTTTGCAATAAATGGCTGTGACCAGCCATTTGTCTCAGAATTTTATTTTTAGATTTAAATTTAAACCTTTTAATAATTGATTTAGAATTTTTTAGTTTATACATAAATTATACTGTCAAATTAATTAATCAAACAACAAGAAATTAATGAATTACCTCAAGCAATAAAATTCATCTACATATCCATAATAAAGACAAATCAGATCTTAGATAATATATTAATACTACTAAGATCATAAAACAAATACTCAAATATAATCACAAAAAAATCACAAATATTATATTTTAAATAATTTTTTTACGCAAACTCGTAATTGCACTCAATAATAACATTCCCATAATTTTAATAAAATTAGAGTTTAATTCTTGAAAAACTTTCATATTGAGATTAAATGCTATATTAGCTTCAGCAATGATCTGTTCAATTTGCATTTGATTAATAGGCGCATTATCTAATGCTTGCCGGTATATTACTTTAAATCTTTTGTCATCCTTGATGTTATGAAAGTTATAAAAAGCTGTTCCCTCATTACTTGATAAATTCATCGCCGTTTGAGCAATTCTTTTCAAAATCTGTCCTCCAGATAAATCCCCCATATATCTAGTATAAGCATGAGCTATTAATAATTCTGGTTGATTAATACTGATATTACGAATTCTGTCAACATATATTTTAGTTGCTAAAGAAGGACAAACCTGATCTTGCCAATTAGAACCATAATAATATTCAAGATCTTGTTTTAAACTAAGGGTACGATTTAATTCTGGAAAATATATAGATTGAACGACAAAATGATTTTTATTTTTCTCAATTTCTTCTTCAAGAGCAGTATACACAAAAAACAGATTAGCTATTAATCTGCGATAAGATTTTTTATCAACTACACCACCTAAAAATGATTTAACAAAACTAACATTTTCAGCCATACTATGAGCTTTTGTTGTTCCCTCACGTAATTGTTGAGCTAAATTAGTAGACATATGTATTATTCCTAATAAATCTATAACTAAAAATACAAAAAAATAATATAATTCTATCGAAGTTTATTTTATACTAATAACTTAATAATATAGAATAAAGCTTTATAGCATATAATTATATTAAATATTTTAAAGAGAAAGCTCTTACATTAATCTATATAGACTGAAAATAATCCTTCGATTTTTGAGGATTATTAATTATAGTGGCTTGTCCTGGTTGCCAATCTGCTGGACAGACTTCATCTGGATGAGACTGTACATACTGAATAGCTTTTAGTATTCTTAAAGTTTCACTAACACTACGACCAAAATCAAGATTATTAACCAAAGAATATTGTATAATACCTTGTTTATCGATAATAAATAAACCTCTTAATGCTGTTCCTTCTTCTGTTAAAACATTATATGAAGCGCTAATATGTTTAGTTAAATCAGAAACTAATGGGTAATTTAGATTTCCTAACCCTCCAACATCTCTTTCCATTTGTAGCCATGCCAAATGCGAATATTCACTATCAACAGATATACCCAAAATCTCTGCATTCAGACCTTTGATATCTTTATATGCATCACTGAAAGCAGTAATCTCAGTTGGACATACAAATGTAAAATCTAAAGGATAAAACAATAATATAACATATTTACCCAAATAATCAGATAATGTTATTTTCTTAAATTCTTGATCATATACAGAAATAGCAGAAAAATTGGGTGCCTGTTTACCAACTCTAACATAATTATTATTTATCACCATGTTAACATTACGTTTTTTGTTATAACATTTAGTATTTTTTATATTATTTATTCTATAAAATAAAAGTAATAAAACAACATAATATCATACATTAATATAAGTATTACATATAATATTAAACTATTACAATAGCGGAGAATGGATTTGAACCATTGACCTTCGGGTTATGAGCCCGACGAGCTACCAGACTGCTCTACCCCGCGACTAGAATATAATCATAATATATTTATTATAATAAAAGCAATGAATATACTATCTTTTCTAAGAATAATAGCGTAATACTAACAATTAAACCATATTTTGCTCGAAATAAAAACGGCATAACTTCATAAAGTCCTACCAGACGATCTTGTGTTAAAACTTCTGGACTTTTAATCCACAACTGACCATCGTACCAACCTGATTCTTCATAAAAGATAGTTGCACTAATTAACCTTTTTACAACATAAGACCATGCTAAATATAAACGTATAAAAATTAACAAAAAAACAAAAGTCGCTATGAATATATTTAACATCATTATTTGCCATATGGTATAATTTGAAATTATATATACCATTAAACATGTAGATATTAAAAAGATAAATACAAAAATAGTAACAAGTTTAATAAAATACTTATTTAGAGGCAAAGTACACCAAGAAAAGAACCAAGAAGCTTTTAAAGCAAAATATTCGTTTAAAGGTTGTTGATCAAAAGGAACAGGGCAAGTTTTTTTAGAAATAGACATAAGTTTTTTATATATTATGTTTTTATATTAATAGATAGTAGAAGAAAGTACATACAATATAGTCCATCCTAAAAATAAACATATATTAATAATAATAATAATTTGCAAATTTTTTTGCGTGCTCCGAGTAACATTTATACCACTTGATTTACTTGAAAAACCACCTAAGCTTGTAAACTTAGGATTATTAATTAAAATCAATATCATTGTAAGAACTCCAATTAAATACCATAAACCTTTCATATAATTCCATTTTTAAAATAAAATCTATATAAATAAGAAGAATATGATAATCATATTCTCATATATTATTTATATATTCAGTAATTAAATTAAATATAAAAAATAATAATTTCATGCTAAGCAGAAATTATCTATATCTATTCACCTTGAACTTTGAGCAATATAAATCCTAAAACAAGGCCTAATAATATTAGTATAAAACTTACAGTACTGGCAATTAAAATTTCTCCACCCATTATATTACTCCATATATACATATAAATTTATTTAATAGTCACAATATAAAAATTAAAAACCATTTCGTCCCCATACAACTAATGCAACTGAAAAACTGAATACAGCTAAAAGCGATCCCCAACCTAGACTAATTATATCCAACATTTTACTTCAACTCCTATAATTATATAATAACAATTTAAAGTTTAATCTCCTAAAGCTAATTGTATCAAACACTACACAATAAAATTATTTATATTGAATAATAATATAAAATAGAAAAATCACAAAATGTAAATTTTTTACAATTATTAGTAAACTATATGAGAGTTAAGGTTAGTATAAAAATAATAATATATTATATCTTAATTAAATAGTATATAAAATTAAATCAATTATCTTAATTATGGACACTACTAAAAATTCATCTAAAATCACTGCACAAGAGACTTTACTCACTCCACGGTTTTATACAACAGATTTTGATGAAATGTCTAGAATAGATATTTCACCAAATATAGATGAGTTTGAAGCTTTACTGCAAGAATTTAGAGCCGATTATAATAGACAACATTTTATTCGAGATGAAGAGTTTGAACAATCTTGGAGTAATTTAAATAGTAGTACTAAAGCATTATTTATTGAATTTTTAGAAAGATCATGTACAGCAGAATTTTCAGGTTTTTTATTATATAAAGAGCTGTCAAGAAGACTACAAAAGACTAATCCCGTACTTGCAGAATGTTTTTTACTTATGTCAAGAGATGAAGCTAGACATGCTGGTTTTTTAAACAAAGCGATGAACGATTTTAATTTATCATTAGACTTAGGCTTCTTAACCAAAAGTAGAAAATATACTTTTTTTTCTCCTAAATTCATTTTCTATGCAACATATTTATCAGAAAAGATTGGATATTGGAGATATATAACTATATATCGACACTTAGAGCAATATCCTGAGCATAGAATATATCCAATTTTTAAATTCTTTGAAAATTGGTGTCAAGATGAAAACCGTCATGGTGATTTCTTTGCAGCATTACTAAAATCACAACCACAATTATTAAATAATTTAGAAGCAAAATTATGGTGTCGATTTTTTTTATTAAGTGTATTTGCCACTATGTATTTAAATGACTTTCAAAGATCAGATTTTTATAAATCTATTGGACTAGATGCCAGACAGTATGACATGCAAGTTATCAGAAAAACAAATGAAAGTGCATCAAGAATTTTTCCAGTTGCTTTGAATGTTGACCAACCTGAATTTTTTCAGTATTTAGACCAATGTGCTTCAGAAAACAAAAAACTGATAGAAATAAATAAAAAATACAATAATTGGTTTATTAAAAAGCTCATTAAAGTACCTATTTATATGAAGTTAAGCTACTATCTTGTAAGATTGTATTTGTTACCAACTATTGCTTCATCATATGTAACGTCAACCATCAGATAATTAGAATACTTTATAAATAAAAAAATAAAGCTTTATGTTCTATTTAACTTATAAAATAAAAAATAGCTTATAATACTATTTTATATACATACTACATATCATTTAAGTGTTTATTATGACCAATACAATAGATTTAAAAATGCCATCACCGACTTTTGGTGGTAGCACAGGCGGATGGCTTAGATCAGCAGAAACAGAAGAAAAATACGCTATTACTTGGACCAGCAAAAAAGAACAAATTTTTGAGATGCCTACAGGCGGAGCTGCAATAATGCATGAAGGTAATAATCTTTTATACTTAGCAAGAAAAGAACAATGTCTTGCATTAAGCACACAACTAAAAACAGAATTCAAAATTACAGATTTTAAAATTTATAGAATTTTCCCTAATAGCGAAGTTCAATATTTACATCCAAAAGATGGTGTATTTCCAGAAAAAGCTAACTCTGGCAGAATTGGCATAGGCAATATAAATCATTCAATAGGAAAAAACGAAAATCCAGTCAATAGAAAATTTACAGGAAAAGCTACATACGAATAATATGTTCACAATTGATTTATAGAAGCTATGATATAAACTGAAAATATTATATAAGCAATAAGTAAGATTAAAATATAAAATTGTATTTAGTATCTTACTTATGCTATAATTTATGTTCAGATATTAAAGAACTGAGGAGAGGTGGTAGAGTTGGTTTATTGCGTCTGATTTGAAATCAGATGAACCGTCAGGTTCCGTGGGTTCGAATCCCACCCTCTCCGTAAATGTAATCCACTCATTCAATCTTAACTCTTATTTAATTTATTCCTTCACTACAGCTTACTTACTATATAATTTACAGCTTGATCGATTGTAGATATATCCTCAGCATCTGCATCAGGTATATGTATACCAAACTCTTCTTCAAAAGCCATTACCAGCTCAACTATCTCTAAAGAATCGGCTCCTAAAGTAACAAAACTAGCATCTGGGTCAATGTTTTCAATATCTAAACCCAACTGTTCAACAACGACATTATTCACTCTTTTCAAAACAGATGATGTTTTTTCAGACAATGACATAATAGCTCCTTCATTAATAAATAGCATATATTTTCATTAAAATAATCTGTATCTATAATTATAAAAATATAATAATATATTCAATAACATAATTCTATATGATACTAATCAGGATAAATTTTCAATCTTCTATTAGGTTCTTCACCAAAACTACGGGACCTTAGATTGTACAAATTGATTAATTCATGTTGCAATTGACGTAATTTTACATTTCTGGGAAGTAATTCAACTGACTGTTTCTTTCCATTCACAATTTTTTCTATAGCTATTCTAGTTTCTGTCAAAGTGCGTAACTCTACTACTTCCTTGTTTTGACATATAATGTCCCAATTATAATTAGATACCTTATTGATATTTAGCATTTTGGTTAAAGCACGCTTAATATTAGCAGAAGTACTACTACATATTGTATATATTGTTATCTGTCTTGCTTTAGCTATTTGCTTTAGCTTTGTATTATGCTTGAAATTTGATCTTAAAGCTAGGATTATATCAGCTTGTGTAATATCTCTTGTAATAAGAATCGGTAGATATAAGGAATTCACTATCATTTGTACTTGAACGATGTTAACACAATATACATAAACACGTATACTAAAAAGATCTTGAATAATATTTTGAGAAAAACTTGGTACAGAAGATATTTTTTGCCATTTTGTTACGCTTTGTTTGTTGGAAAAATTTGCAGATACCTGTGCATTTACCAGATTTACACTCATATTATTCGATTTTAAATTCTTGACATTGATTTTAGGATAATAAGAACTAGTATTAGCGACAAAATTGATTGGTATATATTGTTCACATTGAATAATAATAGAACCATTAGGTACCAATTTACGTCGCTGAACCCACAAATTTATACCTTGTAATAATTGATCAACAGCCTCGCCAACTGATTCATGCACAATCCAACTGTGACGATCATGAATCTCTATAGCTACTTGAAATGCAGGAGATGCTTTTCTTTCTAAAATACTTTTTTGGGACCCTCTTCGCTTAGCTTCATCATCACCAAGAGTCACATACTGTATACCTCCAATTAGATCAGATAAAATTGGGTTTTTTATTAGGCTGTCCAAATAATTACCATGCGCTGTACCAACTAGTTGAACACCTCTCTCAGCTATTGTACGAGCAGCTAAAGCTTCTAATTCTGTTCCTATTTCATCAATTATTATAACTTCCGGCATATGATTTTCTACAGCCTCAATCATCACTTGATGCTGTAACTCAGGTCTTGATACCTGCATTCTCCTTGCTCGCCCAATAGCAGGATGCGGTATATCACCATCACCAGCTATTTCATTTGATGTATCAATTATCACAACTCTCTTTTCCATTTCATCTGCTAAGACCCTGGCAATTTCTCTAATTGCTGTAGTTTTACCTACACCAGGCTTACCTAATAATAATATAGAAGGATTTTTGTCTAGTAAATCTCTAATAATACTTATAGTACCTAAAATAGCCCTACCTACTCGACATGTTAAACCAATAATACTTCCTTGCCGATTTTTAATAGAACTAATTCTGTGTAATGTCCTTTCAATACCAGAACGATTATCACCACTAAAATTTCCTATGCGCTTAATAGAATAATCTAAATCTTGCCAAGTGATAATTCTACTAGATAAATATTGAGGTCCTTTAGGAAAACGTGCTTCTGGTTTCCTACCTAAATCCATAACAACTTCAATCAACAATTTTCTGTCGGAATGAATTTCTAAAGGATGCCTAATAAAATCAGGTAAAATTTCTAATAGTTGGTCTAAATCATCTGATATTAACATTATTGATTTATTAATTAATAAAATAAAAACTTATATTTCTCAATATAATAATTAACTTTATTCTTATGATCCTTATGCAAAAGAGGTAAAATTTATATTAAAAATATGTTTCATTGTTAATTATTTACTATCACACAGATTTGTTACAAAGAAATATATTTAATACTATACAATAGTAGCGTCCTAATATAATAATTTTATAATAGTAAAATAAATATATTGTAAAAACATACAAAAATATTTAAAAATCAACTACAATTATAAAAATATAAAGCATAAATTCGATATATTAAAAATATAATACAGGAGAACATATATTAAATATGAACTTTCAAGTAAAAGATTTAAGGAAAATACTATATTCAATTAAAACAAATAGAATTTGTCGTCTTAATATCGTAAGTCAACAATTTGAATTGTTTATTAATAAAGATAACATTATTTTTAATACAAATTCTATAATTCGAAAACCTAAATATTCTGATATTCCTATAGAAAATACAATAAAAAATCAGGAAGATAAAAATAAACTGAACTATACTAATTCCCATAACATACAAATACATCCTAATGAAGCTAAAAGCTACTCTACAATAGTTTCGCCTATGGTTGGTACTTTTTATAGATCTCCAGCACCAAACGAACCTCCATTTATAGAAAAAAATGATATAGTCAATAAAAAACAAACAGTATGTATAATCGAAGCTATGAAATTAATGAACGAAATAGAAGCTGAAGTTAATGGTAAAATCGTTGAAATATTAGTTAAAGATGGAGAAATTGTTGACTGTGGTCAAGCTCTTATGAAAGTACAAACAATCTGATAATGATAAATATAATCAATACAATTAACAAATCTTAGATTTTAACTATTGTTAACAGATCTTAGGGAAGAGATAGGTTATATTTATAATATAAGTTAGTAATAAAAACTCAATTGTGAAAATTGTATAACTTAATATTAAGTAAAGATATATAAAAATGCAAAGATATTAACGTAATGAGTGTTTTATTAAATTGTCTCATTGTATTTTATTAGAATAAACAGGAGAATCTCAATGACAATTAGCTCACAAGAGCAAGAGACAAAAAAAGTTCAAGTTACTGTAGACAAAGATCCTGTTGCTACATCATTTGAAAAATGGGCAAAACCCGGCCATTTTTCAAGAAAGCTAGCTAAAGGTCCTAAAACAACCACTTGGATCTGGAATTTACATGCAGATGCTCACGACTTTGACAGTCATACAAGTTCTCTAGAGGAAATTTCACGAAAAATCTTTAGTGCACACTTTGGTCAATTAGCAATTATATTTCTATGGCTTAGCGGAATGTACTTCCATGGTGCAAAGTTTTCAAATTATGTAGCATGGCTTAGTAATCCCACTGCAATTAAACCTAGTGCTCAAATTGTATGGCCTATCGTTGGTCAAGAAATTTTAAATGGTGATGTTGGAGGAGGATTTCAAGGAGTTCAAATTACATCTGGTTTTTTCCAAATATGGCGTGCATCTGGAATAACAACAGAATTTGAACTTTATGCAACAGCAATAGCTGGACTATGTATGGCTTGCTTAATGGTTTTTGCTGGTTGGTTTCATTACCATAAAGCTGCACCAAAACTAGAGTGGTTTCAAAACGTTGAATCTATGATGAATCACCACTTAGCTGGCTTACTAGGATTAGGTTGCTTAGCATGGTCAGGACATCAAATTCATATTTCTATACCTATAAATAAGTTACTTGACTCTGGTGTATCTCCACAAGAATTACCTCTACCACATGAATTCTTAGTGAATAGAGAGCTGATAAGTCAATTATATCCTAGCTTCAGTAAAGGAATACTTCCTTTCTTTACCTTAAATTGGAATGAATACTCAGATTTTTTAACTTTCAAGGGAGGCTTAAATCCTGTTACCGGTGGTTTATGGCTGACTGATACAGCTCATCATCATTTAGCTTTAGCTGTATTATTCCTAGTAGCAGGTCATATGTACAGAACCAATTGGGGTCTTGGGCATAGTATGAAAGAGATATTAGAAGCTCATAAAGGTCCATTTACTGGAGAAGGACATAAAGGTCTTTATGAAATTCTAACAACTTCTTGGCACGCACAATTAGCTATTAATTTAGCTATGATGGGCTCATTAAGTATTATTGTAGCTCATCATATGTATGCAATGCCTCCATATCCTTATATTGCTACTGATTATCCAACACAATTATCTCTATTTACACATCACATGTGGATAGGAGGTTTTTGTATTGTAGGAGCAGGAGCACACGCTTCAATATTCATGGTGAGAGATTATAATCCAGCACAAAATTATAATAATGTACTAGATAGAGTGATAAGACACAGGGATGCTATAATATCTCATTTGAACTGGGTATGTATCTTTTTAGGATTTCATTCATTTGGTTTATATATCCATAATGATGCAATGAGAGCCTTAGGTAGATCTCAAGATATGTTTTCAGATACAGCTATACAATTACAGCCTATATTTGCACAATGGATACAAAATATTCACAGTCTTGCTCCAAGCAATACAAGCCCAAATGCATTGGCAACAGCTAGCTATGCATTTGGAGGTGATATAGTTACAGTTAATAATAAAATTGCCATGATGCCTATAAAATTAGGAACAGCAGATTTTATGGTACATCATATTCATGCATTTACTATTCATGTAACAGTACTTATATTAGTTAAAGGTTTTTTATTCTCTCGTAATTCTAGATTAATACCCGATAAATCTAACCTAGGATTCCGTTTTCCTTGTGACGGTCCTGGAAGAGGTGGTACATGTCAAGTGTCTGGATGGGATCATGTATTTTTGGGACTTTTTTGGATGTACAATTCATTATCTATAGCACTCTTTCATTTTAGCTGGAAAATGCAATCCGATGTTTGGGGAAGTGTTACATCTACAGGAGCAATATCTCATATTACAGGAGGAAATTTTGCCCAAAGCGCTATTACAATTAATGGGTGGCTGCGAGACTTCTTATGGGCCCAAGCTTCACAAGTAATTCAATCATACGGATCTGCTTTATCAGCATATGGACTAATCTTTTTAGGAGCTCATTTTGTTTGGGCATTTAGCTTAATGTTCTTATTTAGCGGACGTGGATATTGGCAAGAACTTATAGAATCCATTGTATGGGCTCATAATAAGGTAAAAGTAGCCCCATCTATTCAACCAAGAGCATTAAGTATTACGCAAGGAAGAGCTGTAGGTGTAGCTCATTATTTACTAGGAGGAATTGGAACCACTTGGGCTTTCTTCTTAGCAAGAATTATATCAGTAGGATAAATATTAAATTAGGAACATAAAACAATGGCAACAAAATTTCCAAAATTTAGCCAAGCATTATCACAAGACCCTACAACACGAAGAATTTGGTATGGGATAGCAACGGCACACGATTTTGAAAGCCATGATGGAATGACAGAAGAAAATTTATATCAAAAAATTTTCTCTTCTCATTTCGGTCATATAGCTATAATCTTTCTATGGACATCAGGCAATTTATTTCATGTCGCTTGGCAGGGTAACTTTGAACAATGGGTAACACAACCCATGAAAATTAAACCTATTGCTCATGCAATATGGGATCCTCATTTTGGGCAACCAGCTGTTAAAGCATTTACTAAAGGTGGTGCATCATATCCAGTAGATATAACTTTCTCAGGCATATATCATTGGTGGTATACGATAGGAATGAGAACCAATAATGACTTATATAATGCTTCATTATTTTTACTCGTACTATCTGCAATTATGCTTTTTGCTGGATGGTTACATCTACAACCCAAATTCAAGCCCGGTTTATCATGGTTCAAAAATAACGAATCAAGGTTAAATCACCATCTATCAGGTTTATTTGGACTAAGCTCACTAGCATGGACAGGACATCTTATTCATGTAGCTATTCCAGAATCTCGTGGACAACATGTAGGATGGGATAATTTCACATATACTTTACCACATCCTTCTGGCTTGCAACCATTTTTCACCGGAAACTGGAGCATTTATGCTTCAAATCCAGATACATCAAATCATATATTTGGGACTAGTCAAGGAGCAGGAACAGCTATATTAACCTTTTTAGGTGGATTTCATCCACAAAGTCAATCTTTATGGCTAACTGATATAGCTCATCATCATTTAGCAATTGCCATAATATTTATAATTGCTGGCCATATGTACAAAACCAACTGGGGCATTGGACATAGCATTAAAGATATAATTGATGCACACCGTCCACCAAGTGGAAAACTAGGTAAAGGACATATTGGACTATATGAAACTATTACAAATTCACTACACATACAACTAGGATTGGCATTAGCTTCTTTAGGTGCAATTACATCATTAGTTGCTCAACATATGTACGCAATGCCTCCATATGCATTTATGGCGAAAGACTTTACAACGCAAGCTGCTCTATACACACATCATCAATATATAGCAGGCTTTCTAATGGTTGGTGCATTTGCCCATGGTGCTATCTTTTTCATAAGAGATTACGATCCAGAAGAGAATAAAAATAATGTACTAGCTAGAATGTTAGACCATAAAGAAGCAATAATTTCACATTTAAGTTGGGTATGCTTATTTTTAGGATTTCACACGCTAGGATTATATATTCATAACGATACAATGATTGCTTTTGGAACACCAGAAAAGCAAATATTAATTGAACCAGTTTTTGCGCAATGGATACAAGCAAGTTCAGGAAAAGCACTTTATGGCTTTGATACCTTGCTATCCTCTTCATCAAACATAGCAGCAAAAGCGAGTAGCAATATATGGTTACCAGGATGGTTAGAAGCAATAAATAGCAACAAAAACTCTTTATTTTTAACTATAGGCCCAGGTGACTTCTTAGTTCATCATGCAATTGCATTAGGATTACATACTACAACATTAATATTAGTTAAAGGCGCCTTAGATGCTAGAGGTTCCAAATTAATGCCTGATAAAAAAGATTTTGGTTACAGTTTTCCTTGTGATGGCCCTGGAAGAGGTGGTACATGCGATATATCTGCATGGGACGCATTTTATTTATCTGTATTTTGGATGCTTAATACCATTGGATGGGTAACATTTTATTGGCACTGGAAACATATGACAATTTGGCAAGGTAACGTCAACCAGTTTAACGAATCTTCAACTTATCTGATGGGATGGCTTAGAGATTACCTATGGCTTAATTCATCTCCATTAATAAATGGATACAATCCTTATGGTATGAACAACTTATCTGTATGGGCATGGATGTTCTTATTTGGACATTTAGTATGGGCAACTGGATTTATGTTCTTAATATCTTGGCGTGGTTATTGGCAAGAACTTATAGAAACATTAGCTTGGGCTCATGAAAGAACACCTCTTGCCAACTTAATTAGATGGAAAGATAAACCAGTAGCTCTATCTATAGTACAAGCGAGACTGGTTGGTTTAGTGCATTTTTCGGTAGGATATATATTGACATATGCAGCATTTGTAATAGCATCTACATCAGGTAAGTTTGGTTAATAAATAAATAATAATACTTAAATTACTGCTTGCATATTAATATCAAGTGGTAATTTTTTATTGCAATATAAATAGTTTTCAGTTAAAATGAAAATTATTTTAACTCTTTAATGAAATATAAAAATGGCTAAAAAAAGCATGATTGAAAGAGAAGTAAAAAGGAACAAATTGATTCAAAAATATAACTACAAAAGGCAAGAAATTAAAAGTAAACTGAATAATAAATTAAATTTCATCGAACAAATAGAATTACAAAAAGAATTGCAAAAACTTCCTAAAAACAGTTCACCTTGTCGTAGAAGAAATAGATGCTGGAAAACCGGGCGTAGCCGTGGATTTTATAGAGATTTTGGATTATCAAGACACGTTTTAAGAGAAATGTCACATAATTGCTTACTGCCCGGTATTAAAAAAGCTAGTTGGTAATAGATTTATGGATTTTTATTATTATATTTACATAAATTTTATTAAAAAACATTTATGTAAATATAATCTAGATATTAAGTACTATATTTATAAACTATAATCCAAATTGATTGCCCCTACGATACTGTAGATAAGCAGCTACTAACAAACCAAACAAAGTTACAGGAATTAATCCTAACACTATACCAGATAAAAGAGGTTCTACCATAATAAAAATTTAAAAACTTGTTAAAAATAAATTTAAATAATACTGCTTATTTCATCTCATCATCTAAAACCAATCGCTGCTTGCCATACAAATGCTAATAACAAGAAAAAAACAGGAATTACTGGTAATATATCAACTAAAGGTCGAAAAATCGAGTAAGCTTCGGGTAATTTCGCTAATATAATCGCTGTAATCATAATATAAACCTCTTTATAATTAATTTATACATTTATCTGTATACATACTGATATCAATTATTTAATGTAAACATCAAAAATAATATTTTACCTACTTTTTTCTTAATAAATTTACTATGATAATTATATCAATATAAATACTAAACTGTTGATATTGTAAAAAAAAGTATATATAAAAAAGAAAACAGTTTACAATAATAAATAAATTATGTTTCACAATATATAATTATATATTATATATAAATCCATCTTTAAGTCATGTAATTAAAACATTAAGAAATGTAAAAGGATAAAAACTATGATAATTATTATTCAACTTTTAGTATTCGCACTAGTAATATTTTCTACTCTACTTGTAGTAGGTATACCTGTAACCTTTGCATCTCCTGGACAGTGGGAGAAATCTAAAAATTTAATTTATACTGGCGCTGGCATATGGACTGGATTAGTATTAATAACGGGATTCTTCAACTCTTTTATTAATTAAAATTACATATTGCTATGTATATAAAAATATTAATATGTATTTAATATACATAGTATATACAATATTAATAATTTGACAAAATAAGATTTTTTTGTAATCATATTATATGATAGCGGGTATAGCTCAGAGGTAGAGCGCAACCTTGCCAAGGTTGATGTCGCGCGTTCGAATCGCGTTACCCGCTTATGTTTTTTTATGCTCACGCTTCTTTAGAATTAGTATCAATAACAGAATCATCTACCGATTCTTGGCCATTTTGCTGATTAGAACTATAAACTTGTTTACCTATACTCATCATTGCTTGCTGCAACTGATTTTGTGTATTTTTGATTTTTTCATAGTTATCTTCTTGAATATACAGCTTTAAGGAATCAATAAGCTGTTGAACTTTTTTCTTTTCATCTTCACTAATTTTATCCTTCAATTCATCAATTTGATTTTGAGACTGATAACACAACGAATCTGCTTGATTTTTCAAATCTATTTGTTCACGTTTTTGCTTATCAAGCTCTGAATTCTCCTCGGCTTCTTTAACAAGTTTCTCAACTTCTTCTTTAGGTAATGTAGATGCACCTGTTATAGTAATAGACTGCTCTTTACCAGTACCTTTATCCTTGGCTTTTACAGATAATATACCATTAGCATCTATATCAAATATAACTTCTATTTGAGGAACACCACGAGGAGCAGGCATAATACCATCTAATCTAAAAGTACCTAAACTCTTATTGTCTTTAGTAAATTCTCTCTCTCCTTGCAGCACATGAATCTCAACATTAGGTTGATTATCAACAGCTGTTGAAAAAATTTCAGATTTCTTTGTAGGCACTGTTGTGTTACGAGCTATTATTTTTGTCATTACTCCACCAAGAGTTTCTACACCCAAAGATAAAGGTGTCACATCAAGCAACAATATATCTTTAACCTCACCTGCTAAAACACCTGCTTGAACAGCTGCCCCAATTGCCACTACTTCATCAGGATTTACACTCTGATTGGGTTCTTTACCTATCATTTTTTTAACTAATTGTTGAATAGAAGGAATTCTAGTGGAGCCACCAACTAAAACAATTTCATCTATATCACCGGATGATAGTTGAGCATCTTTTAAAGCATTATTAACAGGAACCTCACAACGATTAATTAAATCCTGACATAAATGCTCAAATTTTGCTCTCGTTATATTCTTCTCCAAATGCTTAGGTCCCGTATCAGTAGAGGTAATAAAAGGCAAATTAATATCTGTTTGACCTAAACTAGATAACTCCATTTTAGCTTTCTCAGCCGCTTCAGTTAACCTTTGTAAGGCTTGCCTATCTTTACCTAAATTAATTCCTTCATCATTATTAAACTCATTAATTAACCATTCAACAATTTTCCTATCAAAATCGTCACCTCCTAAATGAGTATCACCAGATGTTGACAAAACCTCAAAAACCCCATCACCTACTTCTAAAATAGAAACATCAAATGTACCTCCACCAAGATCAAACACTAAAATAGTTTCATTATTTTTTTTGTCCAAACCGTACGACAAAGATGCTGCTGTAGGTTCATTAATAATTCTTAAAACATCTAAACCAGCAATTTGTCCAGCATCTTTAGTAGCTTGACGCTGTGAATCATTAAAATAAGCCGGAACAGTTATAACTGCTTGAGTAACTTGTTGCCCTAAATAAGTGCTAGCATCCTCAACTAATTTACGTAAAACTTGGGCAGAAATTTCTTCAGGTGCAAAATCTTTACCCAATGCTGGGCACTCTAATTTAATATTAGAATTGCTGTCTGTTTTTACATTATAAGATGATTGCTGTAATTCATTTGCTAATTCATCTTTTTTACGACCAATAAACCTTTTAACAGAATAAAAAGTATTTTCTGGATTCATGACAGCTTGTCTTTTAGCTATCTGTCCTACTAATTTATCTTGTTTTTTTGTATAAGCAACAACAGATGGTGTTGTCCTTACTCCTTCTTTATTAGGAATTACCGTAGGTTTTCCTCCTTCCATAACAGCAATAACAGAATTTGTAGTACCTAAATCAATTCCAACAACTTTAGCCATAAATTACCTCTCAAAAAATCAACTTAATATATATTAGTTTTATATTTTATATATTTATATTCATATAATTATATACTGCATTATATTAAACTTGGAGTAAAGTAGTAATTACCGAACTTATTATGCAGCTCATATATAACATGTAAAATTAAATGAAATCTATAATATAATGTTAATGACACGTTGAAAAATTGTACAATATGTAAAAAACTAAATTATGAGTATCCCCAATAAGAAGTTAGGCAAAAGCTTAGATAGTTATAATAAGACGCTTGAAAATTTTAAGAATTTAACAGATAATAAATATATGATATGAAGATATATCATTAAAAAACTTTGTAAAATTTAGGAGATCAAGCATAAAATGAAAATCGGGCTACTAGGTAAAAAAATTGGTATGACTCAAATTTTTGACCAACAAGGGAAAGCATTGCCCGTAACTATTTTAGAACTAGGACCATGTCTAGTAACTGAAATAAAAAATTTAGAATCTCATGGGTATAAAGCTATTCAAATAGGATATATAGAAGCCAAATCTAGTAAACTTAATAAAGCTGAAATTGGACATTTGAATAAATACAATATACCTCCTTTAAAATATTTAAAAGAATATAGGATAAATTCATTAGACAACTTTGAAATAGGTAAATTGATTACAGTAAAAGATTTAAATATCGATCAAAATATTTGTATTTCCAGCACAAGTATTGGAAAAGGATTTATGGGTTGTACAAAAAGACATAATTTTAGTAGAGGGCCTATGTCTCATGGGTCTAAGAACCATAAACAACCAGGATCAATTGGCGCAGGGACAACACCAGGAAAAGTTTTTGCCGGAAAGAAAATGGCTGGTCGTATGGGAGGAAAAAAAGTAACAATTCAAAATCTGAGAATTATAGATATTAAAACCAATCATAATATTATTATAGTTAAAGGTTCTGTACCTGGAAAACCTGGCAATATTGTTAGCATTCATCAAAAATAGATCTATGAATATAAAAAAAAAATTAATCTATTCAATAATACCTTCTCAAGATACAAGCCCAATATATAATCAAGATGTAGTAATAAGATTATGTAAGCAGGATAGTAATAACATGTATGTACTTCACCGAGCACTTACACAACAATTAATTAAAAATCGCAATGCGCATACAAAAACACGTAGTGAGGTCAGAGGAGGAGGAAGAAAACCATGGAAACAAAAAGGAACTGGTAGGGCAAGAGCTGGCTCAAACAGATCCCCACTATGGAGAGGAGGGGGAGTGATATTTGGTCCACGTACTAAAAAACATAAAAATAAAATAAACAAAAAAGAAAAACAATTGGCATTGCGAATTCTGATAGAGAATAAATTTAAAAATACAATAATTACAGAAGATTTTATAGGGAAACTAAATAAACCTAGCACTAAAGTAATAGTCAACAACTTAAAAAAATATCATCTGAATACAAATATAAACAATAATATTTTAATCATAGTAAGCAAAAAATCAGATAATTTATATCTTTCTACTCGTAATTTAAAGAATGTAGAACTCTTAAATGCTAACCATATCAACATTTTATCCTTACTAAAAGCAAATCAAATCATAATAAATAAAGATGCTTTAAATATTATTAATAAAATATATTATGACTAATAATAGAAACACATTAGCTTTAATGAATATAATTAAACGTCCAATACTAACAGATAAAACGACACAAATGGTAGAGGATAATAAGTATTATTTTGCAGTTGAAATTAAAGCTAAAAAATCAGAAATTAAGCAAGCTGTCGAAAAATTATTCGATGTAAAAGTTGAGAAAATTAACACATTAATTGTAAAATCACAAAAAAAACGTGTAGGAAAACATATAGGTTACAAAAGCAAATATAAAAAAGCTATTGTAAAGCTTAATAATAAATATAGAATAAATTTATTTTCAGATAATTAACTTATATATAATATGTACAACTAATCAAATGGCTATTCGTTTATATAAAGCATATACACCTGGCACAAGAAATAGAACTATATCTACATTCGATGAAATAACAAATAATAAGCCAGAAAAATCATTAATCAGAAAAAATCATCGTTGCCAAGGCCATAATAATAGAGGAATCATTACATCACGGCATAGAGGTAAAGGACATAAAAGACGTTACAGAATAATTGATTTCAAACGTAATAAATATAATATTGAAGCTAAGGTTGCAAGTATAGAATATGATCCTAATAGGAATGCAAGAATAGCACTCTTGCATTACTCAGACGGTGATAAAAGATATATTTTACATCCAAGATCATTAAATGTTGGCCAAACAGTTATTTCAGGAATTAACGTTCCTCTAGAAGTTGGTAACTCTCTACCATTATATTCAATTCCCTTAGGTACAGCTGTACACAATGTAGAACTAACTCCATATAAAGGAGGACAAATTGTTAGAGCAGCTGGAGCATACGCGCAAATAGTAGCCAAAGAAGGTGCTTTTGCGACATTAAAACTGCCATCAAATGAAGTGAGATTGATTCGAAAAGAATGCTTTGCTACTATAGGTCAGGTTGGCAACATTGATGCTAGTAATATCAGTATAGGAAAAGCTGGACGAAATAGATGGCTGAGCAAAAGGCCTAAAGTTAGAGGAGTAGTCATGAACCCGATAGATCACCCTCATGGTGGTGGAGAAGGACGTTCACCAATAGGCAAGCCTCACCCAGTTACTCCATGGGGCAAACCTGCTCTAGGAATAAAAACTCGTAAAAAACCTAAATATAGTAATCGTTATATACTAAGGAAAAGAAAATAAAATACAAATAATATATAAACTGAAATTATTATGTCTAGATCTCTAAAAAAAGGCCCTTATATAGATTTTAAACTACTAAAAAAAATAGAAAAATTAAACGAACAAGAATCCAAAAAAACTGTAAAAACGTGGTCAAGATCTTCAACTATCATTCCACAAATGATAGGCCATACAATAGCTGTTTATAATGGAAAACAATTTTTTCCTATCTTTATATCTGATCAAATGGTAGGACATAAACTTGGCGAATTTGTGCCAACCAGAAACTTTAGAAGTCATATAAAGAGTGATAGAAAAACAAAAAAATAGTTATATGATGAATACAATTACACAAACTCAAGCAACAGGCAAATACTTACGTTTGTCCATACAAAAAACAAGAAGAATTTTAAATCAAATTAGAGGAAAAAGCTATCAAGAAGCAGCACTAATACTTGAATTTATGCCATATAAGCCCTGCAAAGTTATCAAAAAAATTCTAGAGTCAGCTGGAAATAATGCATCAAATCTTAAATATGAAAAACAAGACCTAATTATCCAACAAGCTTTCGCAAACGAAGGCCCAAAACTAAAAAGGTTTCAACCAAGAGCACAAGGAAGAGCATTTAAAATACAAAAACCAACATGTCATATCACAATCAAATTAGCACTAAAATAATTTTATTAAAAATGTAAATATAAAAACAATAAAGAATGGGACAAAAAACACATCCACTAGGATTTAGGATAGGTGTTACACAAACACATATTTCTTCTTGGTTTTCGAATATGAAATCATATGCAAAACTAGCTCAAGAAGATGATCAAATTAGAAATTCAATAGAAAAACAGCTAAATAATGCAAGCATTACATTAATTCATATAGACAGAAAAGTTGATCAAATACAAGTACAAATACATACAGCTAGACCAGGTATTGTATTGGGAAAAATGGGAAGTGGTATAGAAGATATAAGAAAAAATTTAGAAAACACATTAAAACAACGTGCACAAATCAGAATTAATCTTATAGAGATCACAGATCCTGATAAAGAAGCAGCGTTAATAGCTGAATTTATAGTACAGCAACTTGAAAAAAGAATAGCTTTTAGAAGAGTGATCAGGCAAGCTATTCAAAGATCTCAAAAAGCAAAAAATCAAGGAATCAAAATTCAAGTTTCTGGTCGACTGAATGGTGCCGAAATAGCAAGAAGCGAATGGGTTAGAGAAGGCCGTGTACCATTACAAACACTAAGAGCAAATATAGACTACTCATATAAAACAGCACATACGATATATGGAATATTAGGTATAAAAGTATGGTTATTTAAAGGAGAAAAAATTCTAAAATATACATCTGAAACTTAACCAATTCATTATTATAATATACTATTGAAATAAAATTTATTAATAATATGCTAAGTCCCAAAAGAACAAAATTTCGTAAACAACATCGTGGTCGTATGAATGGTAAAGCAAGCAAAGGAAATTATATTGCATTTGGCGACTATGCATTACAAACTTTAGAACCTGTATGGCTAACAGCACGACAAATTGAAGCTACAAGAAGAACAATTACCCGATATGTAAAACGAGGTGGAAAACTATGGATAAGAGTTTTTCCAGATAAACCAATCACAGCTAGACCAGCAGAAACAAGGATGGGATCTGGAAAAGGAGCTACAGAATATTGGGTTGCAGTTGTAAAACCGGGTCATATCTTATTTGAAATAGCCGGTGTACCTCAACAAACTGCTGAACAAGCTATGAAACTAGCATCATATAAATTACCTGTAAAAACTAAATTTATAACTAAAAATAAAATATAGCATATGACTTTACCAAAATTTAAACATATTAAACATCTAACACGCAGCGAAATTCAAAAAAAAATCATAGAACTGAAAAAAGAAATATTTGAATTAAAAATAAAGCAAGCAACAAGACAGAATATAAAACCACACTTATTTAAACATAAAAAACACCAATTAGCTCAACTATTAACAATAAAACAAGATTAACATCATGCATCCCAAATATACAATCGGAAAAGTAGTCAGTAACAAAATGTATAAAACCATTACTGTAGCAGTCAAGAATAAAATATCACATACAAAATATAAAAAAATAATTACAAAAACTAATAAATATTATGCACATGATGAAAATAATGAATGTAATATAGGCGATATCGTAAAAATACAACCACATAGACCTATAAGTAAGAAAAAACGTTGGATATTCATACAAAAAATATTAGAAAAATGATACAAACACAAAGTTATTTAAATATTGCCGATAACAGTGGTGCACGTAAAATTATGTGTATTCAAGTTCTAGGAAGTAATAATCCTTCTTATGCTAGCTTAGGAGATGTTATAATTGGGGTTGTTAAAGACGCATTACCCAATATGTCAATAAAAAAATCCGATATTATTAGAGCCGTTATAGTAAGAACTAAAAAAACGATACGGCGAAATGACGGAATGAGTATACGATTCGATGACAATGCAGCAGTTATAATCAATCAAGAAAATAATCCAAGAGGAACAAGAGTATTTGGTCCTATAGCTAAAGAATTACGAGATAAAAACTTTACAAAAATCATATCATTAGCGCCAGAGGTTGTATAATGAAAAATAAAAAAGCAATTAGAAAGACGCATGTTAAAAGGGGAGATACTGTACAAATTATATCTGGTCGTGAGAAAGGAAAAATAGGCAAAATAATTAAAGTTCTACCAAAACATAATAAAGTTATTATTGAGAATTTAAATATAGCAACAAAACACTTAAAGTCACAAAAAGACAGTAATAGCGGTAAGATTATTCAAATTGAAATACCTATTAATAGCTCAAATGTCATACTATATAATAAAAATCACTCATAAGTTTATATTAAAAACAACATCTAAAGACTTAATACAATTAACAAAATATACATCAATAGTAAATATATAATTAATTATACATTATATTGCAGAATGGAAAACACACTAAAAAAACTTTATAAAAATAAAATTTGTAATGATTTACAAAATAGATTTAACTACAAGAATATTCATGAAATACCTAAAATTGTCAAAATCACAATTAACCGAGGTTTAGGAGAAGCTGCAAATAATAATAAAGTACTTGAAAAAAGTATAAATGAAATAACTACAATTGCTGGTCAAAAACCTAAAATTACAAAATCTAAAAAAGCCATAGCAGGCTTTAAAATACGTGAAAATGTAGCTATTGGCCTAATAGTTACTTTAAGAAGAGACAAAATGTATGATTTTCTTAACAAACTAATTAACCTAGCTTTACCAAGAATTAGAGACTTCAGAGGAATAAGCTCTAAGCACTTTGATGGAAGAGGAAACTATAATTTAGGTTTAAAAGAACAAATAATTTTTCCAGAAATTCAATATGATGATATTGATAAGATACGAGGACTAGATATTACAATAGTTACAACGGCAAAAAACGATGCAGAAAGCTTTGCACTGTTAAAAGAATTGGGTATGCCTTTCATCGTATAAAATAAAGATAGTAATTATAAGAATACATGAAAAAATTAATGGAGTTTAAAACGTGATTAATGACACAATTGCAGATATGCTAACTCGTATTCGAAATGCAAACTTAGCAAAACATCAAATTGTTCAAGTCTATTCAACTAAAATGACTCGCAACATAGTTCAGGTTTTGAAAGAAGAAGGTTTTATTTATAAATTTGAAGAAATAGGAGAAAAAAGCAGAAAATATTTGCTCATATCATTAAAATATAAAGGCAAGCATAAAAAACCTGTTATTACTTCACTAAAAAGAATAAGCAAACCTGGCTTAAGAGTATATGCTAACTATAAAGAGCTTCCTAAAGTTTTGGGAGGAATTGGAATAGCTATTATTTCAACATCAAAAGGAATTATGTCAGACCACAATGCAAGACATTATGGACTAGGTGGAGAAATTTTATGTTATATATGGTAAAAATAATTAAAAAAATATAATGTCTAGAATAGGAAAAAAAGCCATTAACTTACCGCGAAATACTGATATTCAAATTATAGAAAATAATGTACATATTATAGGTCCAAAAGGGAAATTATCATATCAGTTACCAGAAGTAATAAAAATTAAGCATGATATAGAAAATCAAACATTAAACTTATATAAAACACATGAAAATAAAGAAGCACAAAAATTATATGGATTATCAAGAACTCTAATAAACAATATGATTCTAGGAGTATCTAAAGGATTCGAGAAAAAATTACATATTCAAGGTGTTGGCTATAGATCACAATTACAAGGCAAAAATCTTATACTTAACGTTGGATACAGTCATCCAATTACTATAGAACCACCTGAGGATATTGTAATAGAAGTAGAAAATAGTACAAATATCACTATAAAGGGAATAAAAAAAGATAAAGTAGGAGAAATGGCTGCTCAAATTAGAAGAATCAGACCGCCCGAGCCATATAAAGGAAAGGGTATTAGATATTTAAATGAAACAATTAATATAAAAGTAGGTAAAGCTGGCAAATAAAAATTTATTAGTCATTAAGCATAAAAATAAAATGAAAAGAAAAATTAGAGGAATCAAAAATCGCCCACGTCTTTGTGTATTCAGGTCCAATAAACATATTTATGCACAGATCATAGATGATAGCAACAAACAAATAATTACAAGCAGCTCTACATTAGCAAAGATTATGAAAAAAAATATGAAACTATCAAACAACTGTAATGCTGCACGTAGTGTAGGCAAAAATATAGCCCAAAAATCAAAAGCTTTAGGTATTAAAGAAGTTGTATTTGATCGTCAAAATAAAATATATCATGGCAGAATCCAAGCATTAGCAGAAGCTGTAAGAGAAGAGGGTATTAAGTTTTAACTTTTAAGAATCATGAAAAAAAAATCAGTCAGGAATAAAGAACAAGAATATAATTGGGAAGAAAAAGTTGTACAAGTTAAAAGAGTTACTAAAGTAGTCAAAGGTGGTAAAAAATTAAGCTTTAGGGCCATTCTAGTTGTAGGGAATGAACAAGGACAAATAGGAGTAGGCATTGGTAAAGCAAGTGACGTCATAGGAGCTGTTAAAAAAGGTGTCACAGATGCTAAAAAAAATGTGATAAACATCCCCATAACAAAATCATATTCTATACCTCACCCTATAGAAGGAATATCAGGAGCTGCTAAAGTAATTTTGAGACCATCAGCTATAGGTTCAGGAGTTATTGCAGGTGGTTCTACACGTACAGTTTTGGAACTTGCTGGAATTAAAAATATTCTAGCCAAACAATTAAGATCTAGTAATACCTTAAATAACGCAAGAGCTGTGCTAAATGCCTTAAGCCAATTAAGAACATTTCAAAATACAGCAAAAAACAGAGATATAAATATAGAACAACTTTATAATATCTAATAGATAAATGGTATAAATATGCAATGAAGGCTGCAACACAATTACAACAAAAACTATTCATTACATTAATACTTTTAATTTTAGCTAGATTGGGAATATTTATTCCTATACCAGGCATAGATCACAATTCGTTGAATAGCAACATTAATGATAATGGATTAATAAATTTTTTAAATATTTTTTCAGGTGGAGGTTTTTCAACAATAGGAATTTTTGCTTTAGGAATAGTTCCTTATATAAATGCATCAATTATGATGCAATTATTAACAAAACTAATACCAGAATTAGATCATTTACAAAAAGAAGAAGGAGATTCTGGAAGACAAAAATTAACACAAATAACACGCTATTTTACGCTGCTATGGAGTATCATACAAAGTATAGGAATATCGTTATGGATTAAACCTTATGTTTTTAACTGGAATTACTATTTTATATTAGATTGCATTATTGCATTAAGTACAGGCTCTTTAATAATTATGTGGTGTGCAGAAATTATTACAGAATATGGAATAGGAAATGGACCTTCATTATTAATTTTTCAGAATATAATCTCAGGCATACCTAAAAACTTACAAAATTATAAAATTAATATTTATGACAAACATACAATTATTAATGTATGCTTCTTTTTGATATTATTGATATTGATTTTAGTTATAAATATCCTCATTCAAGAATGCAAACGAAAAATCATAATTGTATCAGCAAAACAATTGAGTAAAATTAATATATTAAATCCTCAAAGTTATATACCATTAAAACTAAACCAAGGCGGCGTTATGCCGATTGTATTTGCTTCTGCAACAATGGCATTGCCTATATACTTATCCGATAATAAACAAATATCTAAAATAAATAGTATCATTGATTTATTTTTACCTGGCCGTATTTTATATTTACCTGCATACGGCTTGTTAATAATAGCTTTTAGTTATTTTTACACATCTCTAGTTTTAAACCCAGAAGATATAGCAGAAAATTTAAATAAAATGGGCGCTAGTATACCTTCAATCAGACCTGGATCTGATACAATCAGATATATCAAACAAATACTTGACAAAATGACACTATTAGGAGGAATCTTTTTATTCATAATAGCTCTTATTCCTTCTTTAATAACTAAAACAACAAATACAAGTATATTGCAAGGGTTAGGAACTACATCATTATTGATCCTAGTAGGCGTAGCCATTGACACAGCAAAACAAATTCAAACATATATAATATCACAGCAATATGATAATATAATGGAATAAATAACAATTTAAGCTATAAATAAGGATATTGAATTAATTAATGAAAGTGAGACCATCGGTAAAAAAAATTTGTGACAAATGTAGGGTTATACGTAGACATAGAAAAATAATAGTAATTTGTGAAAATGCAAAACACAAACAAAGACAAGGATAACTGTATACAAATAATAGGAATACAAAATGACAAGAATCGTAGGAGTAGATTTGCCTAAAAATAAGCGAATAGAAATCTCATTAACATATATTTATGGTATAGGTAAATCAAAAGCTATAGAAATTTTAGAACAACTCAATATAAATCGTAACATTAAAACAAATGAATTAAATGATGAACAAATTGTTCTTATTAGACAAATACTAAGTAATAATTATCAAGTTGAAGGAGACTTGAAAAGGATGGAATCCATGAATATTAAAAGACTAATGACAATAGGTTCATACAAAGGTAAAAGACATCAGTTAGGTCTCCCTTTAAGGGGACAAAATACTAGAACTAACGCTCGCACAAAACGCGGTATAAAGAAAACAATGGCTGGAAAGAAAAAAGCTCCACGTAAATAAAAAAACATAATAAATTTACAATACATGGCTAGACAAACAAGAAAAACGTATACAAAACAGAAAAAAAATATTATTAATGGTATAGCACATATAAAGTCAACATTTAATAATACTATTGTCACAATTACAGATCTTAAAGGAGCTACTTTATCTTGGTGTTCATCGGGTGCAAGCGGATTTAAAGGAACTAAAAAAGGAACGCCTTTTGCTGCACAAATAGCTGCAGAAAAAGCTGCTAAACAAGCAATGGAACAAGGAATAAGACAAACAGAAGTATTAGTCAATGGGCCGGGAGCAGGACGCGAAACAGCAATCAGAGCACTACAGGCAGCTGGAATTAATATAACACTAATTAAAGATATCACTCCTACACCGCATAACGGCTGCAGACCTCCCAAAAAAAGACGTGTTTAGATTAAAACATTTATATAAACACTGCCAATGATATATCTTGAATAATCTTGTATGAACCATTTCCAAATAGAATGCATAGAATCAAAAATAGAAAGTAACCGTAAACAATACGGTCGCTTCATTTTAGAACCACTTAATAAAGGACAAGGTATTACTTTAGGCAATTCTTTAAGAAGAACAATTCTATCCGATTTACAAGGTGCTGCTATTGTGGCCGTACGAATTGCTGGAATAAACCATGAATTTTCAACTATTACAGGAGTACGAGAAGATGTATTAGAAATTTTACTTAATCTAAAAGAAGTAGTATTAAAAAGTTGCAGTGATACACCTCAAATCGGTAGAATACGAGTACAAGGACCAGCTATTATTACTACAGGCTTATTCGAACTACCACCAGAAATTCAAATCATTGATCCACAACAGTATATAGCAACTATTTGTAATAATACAATATTCGAAATGGAATTTCGTGTTGAAAAAGGAAGCGGCTATAAACTTGTAAACAAAGGATTTGATAAAAAATCTATAGATTTTTTACAAATAGATGCAGTATTCATGCCAGCAACCAAATTTAATTATATAGTAGAAGAAAAAAAAATCAGTCCAACACTTATTCAAGAAAAACTATATTTAGAAGTTTGGACAAACGGAAGCTTATCCCCACAAGAAGCTATTAGTCAAGGAGCTCAAGTTTTAACTAATCTCTTTTACCCTCTAACTAATCTGAATTTTAAAAGTATTGATAATGTAGAAAATGAATACGAAGAAGAGATTAATCAAGTTCTCATAGAAGAACTACAACTATCTGTCAGAGCTTATAATTGTCTTAAAAGAGCTCAAATACATTCTATTTCAGATCTATTAGATTATTCGCAAGACGAACTTTTAGAAATTAAAAATTTCGGTCAAAAATCCGCAGAAGAAGTAATTGAAGCATTACAAAATAAACTTGGAATTAAATTACCAAAAGAAAAAAATATAAACAACACATAAAAGTCAACGAAATATATAACTCATAATATATGAAAAAGAGTCTAAGATCAAAAAAAAACAAATTAATATATCAATTATGAACAAAACATATATTGCACAAAAACCCAAATATAGCAAATGGTACATTATTGATGCTAAAGATAAAAATTTAGGTCGACTTAGTAGCAAAATAGCTAAATTACTAAAAGGAAAGAATTCTATTTCATATACACCATATATTAATAATAAAATATATATCATAATAATAAATTCAAAGTCAATTAAAGTCACGGGTAAAAAAGTGTTTCAAAAAACATATAAACAACATTCTGGATATCCAGGAGGTTTGAAAATCAGAACATTTAATCATCTCTTATCTAAAAAACCCAATATGATTTTAGAAAAATCTATCAAAGGTATGCTACCTAAAGGCATTTTAGGGAGACAATTATTTACACAGCTAAAAATCTATCCAGATACTCAACATCCTCATAAACCACAAAAACCCGAAGTAATTACATTAATTTAATAATATATAAAAATGACTATCTTAACAAAAAATTCTAAAATAATTTACTCAGGTACAGGAAGGCGTAAAACATCTATTGCGAGAGTAAAATTAGTCCCAGGATCAGGAAAATTAATTATTAATGGCTTACCAGGTGAATCATATTTACAATTCAGTCCTAATTATTTAAGAGTTTCATGTTCACCTCTTAAAATCCTTGGATTAAATAAAGAATATGATATGTATGTCAATACTGAAGGAGGCGGATTAACCGGCCAAGCAAATGCAATAAGACTAGGATTAGCAAGAGCATTATGTAGAATGAATCCTGAAAATCGTACTACTTTAAAAGCCGAAGGATTTTTAACAAGAGACGCAAGAATAAAAGAGCGAAAAAAATATGGCTTACGAAAAGCAAGAAAAGCTCCACAATATTCAAAAAGATAATATAGAACAACAAGCATCCGTATTTCTAACGATTTTAACACATAAAATATATGACTAAAGATATTCATCCAAAATGGTATAATGATGCTAAAGTATATTGCGACGGCAAACATATTATGACAGTAGGTTCAACTAAACCTGAATTACATGTAGATATATGGTCAGGTAATCATCCCTTCTTTACAGGATCACAAAGGATTATAGATACAGAAGGAAGAGTCGAAAAATTTATGCGTAAATATAATTTACAATCAAATAATAGTAAATAAAGCAGCAAATACTTATAGAAATAATATAAAGTTTGACACGATATATCACAATATTTATAATATTAGGGATATTTATTAAAATATAAATATATAAATTACAAATGCCAACCATTCAACAACTTGTAAGATCAGAAAGACAAAGATCAAGTAAAAAAACTAAATCCCCTGCTTTAAAAGGATGTCCACAAAGACGAGGGGTATGTACAAGAGTTTATACAACTACACCTAAAAAACCAAATTCTGCTTTAAGGAAAGTCGCTAGAGTCAGATTAACTTCAGGATTTGAAGTAACTGCATATATACCAGGTATAGGACATAATATACAAGAGCATTCTGTTGTACTTATCAGAGGAGGTCGTGTAAAAGATTTGCCAGGTGTACGCTATCATATAGTACGAGGTATCCTAGATGCTTCTGGAGTAAAAGATAGGAAAAAAAGTCGCTCAAAATATGGAGCAAAAAAACCAAAAACATAAAATTTAAAAACATATAATATCAAATTCAACTATAAATATGTCTCGTCGCAATAAATCCAAAAAAAGATTAATTCAGCCAGATCCTGTGCATAATAGCAAACTAATAAGTATGTTAACTGTAAGAATACTAAAAAATGGTAAAAAGGGATTAGCATATAAAATAGTTTACCAAGCATTAGATATAATTCATAAAAAAACATCTAGCGATCCTTTAGAAATATTAGAACAAGCTATACGTAATTCAACACCACTAGTAGAAGTTAAAAGTAGAAGAATTGGAGGATCAACATATCAAGTTCCAATGGAAGTAAGAGCATATCGCGGAACAAACTTAGCCCTTAGATGGATTACAAGATTTGCGCACGTAAGATCAGGTAAAAGCATGGCTTTCAAGTTAGCAAATGAGATCATTGATGCATCTAATGAAAGCGGTAATACTATTAGAAAAAGAGAAGAAACGCATCGTATGGCTGAAGCCAATAAAGCATTTGCTCACTACCGTTATTAAATACTATAATCATCACAGTAATTATTAAAATATAAAGAAGGAGACTTAATATTATGGCACGTGCAAAATTTGAACGAAAAAAACCTCATGTTAATATTGGAACAATAGGACATGTTGATCATGGAAAAACAACTCTGACAGCAGCTATATCAGCAACTTTAGCTGCTGCGAATGATACAAAAGCTAAGAAATTTGATGAAATTGATGCTGCTCCAGAAGAAAAAGCAAGAGGAATAACAATTAACACAGCCCATGTGGAATACGAAACACAAAATCGTCACTATGCACATGTCGATTGTCCCGGTCATGCTGACTACGTAAAAAATATGATTACAGGTGCAGCTCAAATGGATGGAGCTATTCTAGTAGTATCAGCAGCTGATGGACCAATGCCTCAAACGAGAGAACATATATTACTGGCTAAACAAGTAGGAGTACCCAATATTGTAGTTTTTTTAAACAAGCAAGATCAATTAGATGATGAAGAGCTATTAGAACTAGTAGAATTAGAAGTTCGCGAACTATTAATACAATATGATTTCCCAGGTGATGATATTCCATTTGTAGCTGGTTCTGCATTATTAGCCTTAGAAAAAGTAACAGAGAATAATGCAATTCAAAGAGGAGAAGACGAATGGGTTGATAAAATTCATTCACTTATGGATGCAGTAGATGAATACATTCCAACACCTGTTAGAGATGTAGAAAAGACATTTTTGATGGCAGTAGAAGACGTATTTTCAATCACCGGAAGAGGTACTGTAGCAACAGGAAGAATTGAAAGAGGTATTATCAAAGTAGGTGATACAATAGAAATAGTAGGGTTAAGAGAAACTGCTACCACTACAATTACCGGATTAGAAATGTTTCAAAAGACATTAGACGAAGGTATGGCAGGAGATAATATCGGCATATTATTACGAGGAATACAAAAAAAGGATATTGAAAGAGGAATGGTATTAGCACAACCTGGAACAATTACACCTCATACTCAATTTGAAGCAGAAGTATATATACTCACTAAAGAAGAAGGCGGAAGACATACTCCATTTTTTTCCGGATATCGTCCACAATTTTATGTAAGAACTACTGATGTAACAGGAACAATTACACAATTTACTGCAGATGATGGTTCTGCAGCAGAGATGGTCATGCCAGGAGATAGGATTAAAATGAGTGCCGAACTAATTAATCCTATTGCTATTGAACAAGGGATGAGATTTGCAATACGCGAAGGAGGCAAAACTGTAGGAGCCGGTGTAGTGTCTAAAATTCTTGAATAACACAATAGATATATGAAAATTCATGACCAAAACAAAATACGCATTAAATTACGAGCTTACGATCATATTTTATTAGCTTCATCATGTAACACAATACTTGATACAGCTCGTAGAACAAAAGTTAAAGCTAAAGGACCAATAGCATTACCAGCAAAACGCAAAATCTATTGCGTTTTACGATCACCACATGTAGATAAAGATTCTAGGGAACATTTTGAAATACGATCACATATAAAAATCATCGATATATATGAACCATCTTCACAAACAATTGATTCTTTAATGAAACTAAATATTCCTTCAGGTGTAGATATAGAAGTCAAACTGTAAAATTGTGGGTAGAATACTTGTTAAGTATTCTACCCACAATTTTACAGTTTTATATCAAAAAGATTAATACAAGTTGTCTTCTTGATATGTTAAAATAGTACAATCACTTGTAGGAAGAGCTACACAAGTTAAAAGAAAACCTTCTTTCATTTGGTCATCATCTAAAAAACTTTGATCAGACTGGTCAACAGTACCAGCAACTAACTTACCAGCACAAGTAGAACAAGCGCCTGCTCTACAAGAATAAGGTAAGTCTATACCCATTTCTTCAGCACGATCTAAAATAATTTCATCACTAGCACAATCAATAACCACATCGCTCTCATCTTCTAGAATTAAAGTGACTTTATAAGACATATTTTTTCTCCTATAATAATTATATATTAAAATTATTAGAACTAATAATTGTATATTGCTTCAATCAATTAGATAATATAATGACTATATATTAGTAAATCATAAAATAAAATAAATAACCATATTATATTTAGATATAATTACAATATATAGTAAAAATATTATAATTATAAATAAAAAATTTTTAAATAAATTTATAAAATTAATATAATGGTAAATACCTCAAAAAATAGCCTAAAATATAACTATATAAAACTCAAGCCTAAGAAAAATATTAAATCTAAGATACATATAAAAAACATATATCAAGAAATTTTTTGCTTGATTAAAAGATATTATATACAAACACAAAGACGACCTTCTAGTGTATTGTCAGGTATCTTACAACCATTGCTGTGGCTTATTCTATTTGGAGCATTATTTCAAAATGCACCTGTAAATCTATTGACGCAAAATAAAAATTATCATCAATTTTTGAGTCCAGGAATTATCGTTTTCTCATCCTTTACAGGAGCTATTAATTCCGGTTTACCACTGATGTTTGACAGAGAATTTGGTTTCCTTAATAGACTACTTGTAGCACCATTAAAATCGCGCAACTCATTATTAGTCTCTTCAATTATTTTTATTGCAACAATAACTACATTACAGACAAGCTTTATAATAATATCTAGTTTGCTAATCGAATATAATAACTTAAACGTCCAACAAGTTATACCTATATTTATAATACTTTTATTAATTACATTAAGTATAGGAAGTATCAGTATTTGCTTAGCATTCATTCTGCCCGGCCATATCGAATTTCTCGCACTCATATTGATTGTAACTTTACCAACTTTATTTTCAAGCACAGCATTAGCTCCGTTATCTTTTATGCCTTACTGGCTACAAATAATTGCCAGTATTAACCCGCTTACTTATGCAATAGAAAGTATTAGATGTCTTTATTCAATACCTTATATCAACCACGAAAACCATATTATCAAAACAGTATGGTTAAGTTTAAATATACATAATAGTATCTGGTTTTTAATGCTTATAACTTTTATATGCTTCTATCTAGTAAAAAATATTATTCTATATAAATGCGAGTAAAACCTCATTAATTGATCTGAAGGATGTTATAATAGATTACTATGTAGTTAATATATGTAAAATAGTAAGAAAAGCAAGAATTTTATATCTCTTAACTAGGAGGATTGTAGTTCAATGGGACTACCATGGTATCGTGTACATACGGTCGTATTAAATGATCCAGGACGCTTAATATCTGTTCATTTAATGCATACCGCTTTAGTAGCAGGATGGGCTGGTTCTATGGCCTTATATGAGTTAGCTGTTTTTGATCCATCTGATCCAGTTTTAAATCCAATGTGGAGACAAGGAATGTTCGTGATGCCTTTTATGGCCAGACTTGGAGTAACCGATTCATGGGGTGGATGGAGTATTACAGGAGAAAGTGTTTCTAATCCCGGGTTATGGAGTTTTGAAGGCGTTGCTATTACTCATATAGTTTTATCAGGCATGTTATTTTTAGCATCTATATGGCACTGGGTTTACTGGGATTTAGAATTGTTTAGAGATCCAAGAACAGGTGAGCCTGCATTAGATCTGCCTAAAATATTTGGTATTCATCTACTATTATCTAGTTTACTATGCTTTGGTTTTGGTGCTTTTCACACAACAGGATTATTCGGACCAGGAATATGGATATCAGATGGATATGGAATAACAGGGAAGGTACAACCTGTTGCTCCAGCTTGGGGTCCAGATGGCTTCAACCCATTCAACCCAGGTGGAATAGCATCACACCATATAGCAGCAGGAACTGTGGGAATACTAGCTGGTTTATTCCATCTTACTGTTAGACCTCCACAACGTTTATATAGAGCACTAAGAATGGGCAACATAGAAACTGTACTATCAAGTAGTATATCCGCTGTTTTTTTTAGTGCTTTCGTAACTTGTGGAACTATGTGGTATGGTTCAGCAACAACACCTATAGAGCTTTTTGGACCAACCAGATATCAGTGGGATAGCGGATATTTTCAACAAGAAATTGAAAGAAGGGTAGAAAATTCACTAAATGAAGGAGCGACGCCTGAAGAAGCATGGTCCAAAATACCAGACAAATTAGCATTTTATGATTATATAGGCAACAATCCTGCAAAAGGTGGCTTGTTTAGAGCTGGACCTATGGATAAAGGAGATGGTATAGCAGAAGCATGGCTGGGACATCCTATATTTCAGGATAAAGATGGAAGAGAATTAACTGTGAGAAGAATGCCTGCATTTTTTGAGACTTTTCCAGTAATATTGGTTGATAAAGACGGGATTATACGCGCAGACATACCATTTAGAAGAGCTGAATCAAAATACAGTATTGAGCAAGTAGGTGTAACTGTAAGTTTTTATGGTGGCAAACTGAATGGAAAGGTATTTACTGATGCTCCTAGTGTAAAAAAATATGCACGTAAAGCTCAATTAGGAGAAGTCTTCGAATTTGATCGTACCACATTAGAATCAGATGGTGTATTCAGAAGTAGTCCTAGAGGATGGTTTACCTTTGGACATGCAAATTTTGCACTCATTTTTTTCTTCGGCCACCTATGGCATGGATCAAGAACTATATTCAGAGATGTATTTGCCGGTATTGGTGCAGAAGTAACAGAACAAGTAGAATTTGGTGCATTCCAAAAATTAGGAGATAGAAGCAGTAAAAAACAAGGCGCTGTATAAACTATATATAGTTATATATCTATTTATATAAGGAGGTAAATATGGAAGCACTGGTATATGTATTTCTATTAGTAGGAACGTTAATGGTTATCTTCTTTGCGATATTCTTTAGAGACCCTCCAAGAATAGCCAAATAAATACAAATTAGATAGCAAGAAGACTGAATTGTATCTATTCTCAACTAAAATAGCTACTTATTTCATTATATAAATAAAATTTAAGTAGCTATAAATCGAGAAAAACAATACAAGTATCTTAAATCATTTATAGAATTTAAAGTTATATTATTCACTCTTCATGCTCTTCAAAAGGATCTCGAAGTTCCTTAGATATAGGACCAAAAGAAGTATATATAGAATACATTGTTATTCCTAATAATAAACTAGAAATAAAAATACTAAGAACTACTGCAGTTTCCATAAAGACAATATAGATTCAGTTAATTTATTTTTATAGTTATAATATTAATACTATAATTATAAAGATAAAAATTATAAAATATACAAATTAGATTAAAACATTATGGCATTAAGAACAAGATTAGGAGAAATATTAAGACCTTTAAATTCTGAATACGGCAAAGTCGCTCCGGGTTGGGGTACAACTCCAATTATGGGAGTATTTATGCTATTATTCTTTTTATTTTTATTAATAATTTTACAAATATATAACTCATCTTTAATTTTAGAGAATGTAGATGTAGACTGGGCAGCATTAGGAAGTTAAATAGAACTTTTATATAAACAACAAATCATCAACTCAAGATAAAAGCAATGGCTTTTATCTTTTACTTATATACCCATATAATTTTATATAAACTAAGACTCAACTAATAATAATTCACTTTCAGAAAAATTATTACTATTAACACCACTATAAGTTTCTCTTATAAAACGCACAAGAACTGAATATTTAATATCTTTCTCGACTTTAACAACAGTACCTACATCTTGATACCAATAAGATTCTTTGCGCAACACTTTAACTACTGATCCTTTCTTCATAATAAAGCAATAATGTAAATAATTCAATATATAATACCATTATTATACAACTAAATAAAAGTAAAAAAATTAACTTATATAAACAAGGAAAATAGATTTTGATATAATATAGTTGCCTAAAAAATGTTAAAGATGTTAAATTCATTTAAATATAATTACTACGAGGCTTAAAATAATGAAATTATCTTGGAAAACTTTATTATTGTTATCTTTACCGATAATTGTAATTGGATTCTTTTTATGGCAAGGATTTTTAGCTCCCACAACAAGCGAGTTAAACACAAACATAGCACGTTCTCGAATGACATATGGGCGTTTTTTAGAATATTTAGATATGGGTTGGATAAAGAAAGTTGATCTATACGATAATGGACATACAGCAATAGTAGAAGCAATTGGGCCTGAATTGGGTAATAGAATTCAAAAGATTAGAGTTGAGCTACCAGCGACAGTACCAGAATTAATTGTAAAACTTAAAAAGGCCAACATAGATTTAGATGCACACCCAACTAAAAACACTAGTGCTATCTGGAATTTAATAGGTAATTTATTATTTCCCATATTATTAATATTAGGTTTAGCATTCTTATTCCGTCGCTCCAATAACTCTTCTGGTGGACCAGGACAGGCAATGTCATTTAGCAAGTCTAAAGCTTTGTTTCAGATGGAAGCTAAAACAGGTATAGTCTTTAATGATGTTGCAGGAATTGATGAAGCCAAAGAAGAATTTGAAGAAGTAGTTACATTCTTAAAAAAACCAGAAAGATTTACTGCTGTAGGAGCTAAAATACCTAAAGGGGTTTTATTAATAGGTCCTCCTGGTACAGGCAAAACACTATTAGCTAAGGCAATTGCAGGCGAAGCCAATGTACCTTTTTTCAGTATTTCAGGATCTGAATTTGTAGAAATGTTTGTAGGTGTAGGTGCTTCACGCGTCAGAGATCTATTTAAAAAAGCAAAAGAGAATGCTCCATGCATCGTATTCATAGATGAAATAGATGCTGTCGGTAGACAAAGAGGAACAGGTATTGGTGGTGGTAATGATGAAAGAGAACAAACATTAAATCAATTACTAACTGAAATGGACGGCTTTGAAGGAAATACAGGAGTTATAGTAATTGCAGCAACAAACCGAGCTGATATACTTGATTCTGCTTTATTAAGACCAGGCCGCTTTGATCGGCAAGTATCTGTAGAAATACCAGATTTTAAAGGCAGGCTAGATATATTAAAAGTACATGCTAAAAATAAAAAGATGGAAAAGAGTATATCTTTATCCATAATAGCTAGAAGAACTCCTGGCTTTTCAGGAGCAGATTTAGCAAATTTGCTAAATGAAGCAGCAATACTAACAGCTAGACGAAGAAAAAAATACATTACATTAAATGAAATAGATTCTTCTATCGATCGCATAGTAGCAGGCATGGAAGGAACAGCATTAATTGATAGCAAAAGTAAGCGCTTAATTGCATATCATGAGATTGGACATGCAATAGTTGGAACGCTTCTGAAAGATCACGATCCAGTCCAAAAAGTAACCTTAATACCTCGTGGTCAAGCTAAAGGATTAACTTGGTTTACACCAGGAGAAGATCAAAATTTAATATCAAGATCTCAAATTTTATCACGTATCATGGGAGCTTTAGGTGGTAGAGCTGCAGAAGAAGTTGTATTTGGTGATACAGAAGTTACTACTGGAGCTAGCAATGATTTACAACAAGTAACATCTATGGCTCGTCAAATGGTTACACGATTTGGAATGTCAAACATAGGTCCATTATGCTTAGAAGATGAAGAGTCGAACCCATTTTTAGGAAGAAGTATGGGCAGTGCATCAGAATATTCTGATGAAATTGCAATTAAAATTGATAAACAAATCTATAACATCGTAGAAAAATGCTATCAAGAAACAGTTAAGATTATTCAAGATAATAGAATTGTTATTGATAGATTAGTAGACTTACTAATTGAAAAAGAAACTATTGATGGAAAAGAATTCAAAGAAATCATAAATGAATACACACCTGTACCAGAAAAAGAAGTATATATAGTATAAAAGATTAAATCAATACAACGAGATCGACGGGACTCGAACCCGCAACTTCCGCCGTGACAGGGCGGTGCTCTAACCAATTGAACTACAATCCCAATGTACAAAGTATATCATCTCATATTAATCAAACAGTTGTCAAACATATAAATCAATATATAAAAAGCTTAGTAAATAACAAAAAGGAGAGGAAGGGATTCGAACCCTCGGTATGATTCATACATACAACAGATTAGCAATCTGGCGCTTTCAACCACTCAGCCACCTCTCCATTCATAAGATAGAACTAAAATATCAAAAGAAATTTAATGGCTCAGGCGGGACTTGAACCTGCGACCTTGGGCTTATGAGTCCCCTGCTCTAACCAACTGAGCTACTGAGCCTTTATAACTTCTGTAAAGTATAACACAAAAATAAAAACAAATAAATGAATACGTAATTAATGAAATAACTTACGCTACTAACTTTGAACCTATACCACTTGATGTCAAAATTTCTAACAATAAAGCATGCTTTATATTACCATTAATAATATGAGCTGAAATAACATTGTTCTTTAAAGCTTTAATACAACAATCAACTTTAGGGATCATACCTCCGACAATTATTTGCTGATTTTTTAAATTCTCTAACTTTTCTATATTTAAATGTTTTATTAAAGTTGTAGGGTTATCAATATTTAACATAATACCTGGCGTATCTGTTAACAAAATAAGCTTCTCAGCATTCAGGCACTCTGCAATAGCACCAGCTACAGAATCAGCATTAATATTATAAGATTGTCCATTAAAATCTGAAGCAACACTAGCAATAACAGGAATATATCCATGAGAAAGTAAAATATTAATAATATCAAGATTAACTTTTTGAACTTTACCTGTATAGTTATCTGGCTGATCAGTAAAAAAACTAGATGCAGTAATTAAATTAGCATCCTTACCAGATAAACCAACTGCTATGTTAGATGAACGATTAAATAAACCAACCAAGTCTTTATTAACTTTACCTACTAGAACCATCTCTACTAACTCCATAGTTGCTTTATCTGTAACACGAATACCATTGCAAAATTTAGGTTCTATATTAATTTGTTTCAACCAATAATTAATCATTGGTCCACCACCATGTACAATAACAACTTTAATACCTATATAAGACAAAAACAAAATATCCTCTATAATTTTAGACTTTAAATAAACATCTTTCATAGCAGAACCACCATATTTAATAACTATAGTAGATCCATAAAAACGTTGTATAAAAGGCAAAAGATCACTTAATACTTGTACGCACTCAAAGTTTTCTAACATTTTTTCCCCTGTTAATTCAATCTAAAACAAATAAAATTATCAAAAAAAGTTTACAAAAATAATATTATTCACTTATCTTAATTAAAACAATATATAAACATAAAAATATCAATATATGACAAAATTTTGGAACAATATAAACAAATTTCCGAGATTTTTATTCTCAGTAATTGCGGGATTTTTCTTGACAACTTTTTACACAATTTTTGAGCTATTAAAAGAGAAAAATAAAAGACTAACGATAAGCATTATAATTATAGTATTTATTGGTATTATAACGATCATTTTAAGGCAGATGTTAGGTATAAAATGAAAAATTCGCATATAAAATTTTTAAGATCTATAATAAAAAATTCGACATATATAATATTATATATACAATTAAGAAAAAAAAGTAAATATTAGTAAATGAAAAATCTTCTGATTTAAACCTAATTAATACACACTAATATGTTATAGATAAAAAAATATTTGTCTACCAACTAGAAATCTTTACCTTTAGTTATACTCTATTGTTAATTGTTTATCATTCATAAAATGTTTTAAGAAATCCATGAATATAAATTATGATTCTGATTTAAAGGAAGTTACAGGTGCATTCGCTCTTATAGAAAGTTTAGTTAGTAATAATGTGAACCATGTTTTTGGCTATCCTGGGGGTGCTATTTTGCCTATTTATGATGAATTATATAGATGGGAAAACAAGGGCTTAATTACACATATCTTATGCCGTCATGAACAAGGTGCATCTCATGCTGCCGATGGTTATGCTAGATCTACAGGAAAAGTTGGTGTATGCTTTGCAACATCTGGTCCAGGAGCTACTAATCTTGTTTCTGGTATTGCTACAGCACAATTAGACTCTGTACCTTTAGTTTTAATAACTGGTCAAGTAGCAAGGCCTTTCATAGGTACAGATGCTTTTCAAGAGGTTGATATTTTTGGTATCACTTTGCCTATAGTAAAACATTCTTATGTGGTTAGAGATCCTCGAGATATGTCTAGAATAGTTTCTGAAGCTTTTTATATTGCTCAACACGGAAGACCAGGTCCTGTTTTAATTGATGTTCCTAAAGATGTTGGTTTAGAGAAATTTCTGTATCAACCTATTAATCCGAGTAATGTTAAATTGTTGGGTTGCCGTCCAATTATAAAGCCTAAGGATAGTCAAATTGTTAAAATTTTGAATCTTTTGTATGAATCCAGTCAGCCTTTACTTTATGTTGGAGGTGGCTCTATTATTTCTGGTTCTCATCAGGTAATTAAAGAATTTTCTTATCGTTTTCAAATACCTATATGTACTACATTAATGGGTAAAGGAATTATTGATGAGAATGATAGTTTGTGCTTAGGTATGTTAGGCATGCATGGTACAGCTTATGCTAATTTTGCTGTTAGCGAGTGTGATTTATTAATTGCTCTTGGTGCTAGATTTGATGATAGAGTTACAGGTAAGTTAGATGAGTTTGCATGTAACGCTAAAGTTATACATATTGATATTGATCCTGCTGAAATAGGTAAAAATCGTGTTCCTCAGGTTGCTGTTCTAGGCGATGTTAAGGATGTGATAAGCCGTATTTTGGACTATCTTGATAGCAATTCAAAGTTATTGTTTAATTCTGAGCAAACTTGTTCTTGGAAAAATAGAATAGCCATGTGGAAAAATCAATATCCTTTATTGATTCCAAAGCATATTAGCAGTTTATCTCCTCAAGAAGTGATTTTTTCTTTATCTCGTATTCAACCAAATGCTTATTTTACTACTGATGTAGGTCAGCATCAAATGTGGGCAGCTCAGTTTGTAAATGTATTGCCGCGACATTGGATGTCTAGCTCTGGTTTAGGAACGATGGGATATGGACTTCCTGCGGCTGTTGGTGTTCAAATTGCTTATCCTTCTGAAAGTGTTATATGTATTAGTGGAGATGCTAGTTTTCAAATGAATTTTCAAGAGCTTGCTACAATTGCTCAGTATAATTTGCCTATAAAAATTATTATTATAAATAATAAATGGCAAGGTATGGTTAGGCAGTGGCAACAGGCTTTTTATGGAGAGAGGTATTCTCATTCTAATATGGAAAAAGGTGCTCCTGATTTTGTTTTGTTAGCTCAGTCTTTTGGTATAATGGGTTTAAATTTAGAGCATAGACATGATATGAATAAAGTTTTACATCGTTTTGTGAATTATAATGGTCCATGTTTATTAAATTGTAAAGTCAAGGAAGAAGAGAATTGTTATCCTATGGTGGCACCTGGTAAAAGTAATTCACAAATGATAGGAATATCTAAGTTAGTAAAGAATAAAAACACGCCATTAGCTAAGATGAAGGTTGATAGCCTTTAATGGGAATTGAACCCATAACTTTTTCCTTACCAAGGAAATACTCTACCATTGAGTTATAAAGGCTTTATTTATGAAAATTTTCTACTAGTATTCGTATATAATATTTTTTATTGGGCCGGGTTGGATTTGAACCAACGTAGGTAATACCAGCGGATTTACAGTCCGCCCCCATTAACCACTCGGGCACCGACCCATATGAATTATGTAATCTTGTTAAAGCATGGAAATATTTGAGTAATTATAATTTTCCTGGATACAACTGGATTCGAACCAGTGACTTTCACGATGTCAACGTGATACTCTAACCAACTGAGCTATGCATCCTTGCACTATAAATATATATTATCATATTTTTAATTAATGCTAAGAAGAAAAGTTTTTAATTAAATTTTGTTTTTAATCTTGTGGCTTTACCTGATCTTGACCTTAAGTAGTATAATTTAGCTCTTCTTACCTTTGCTTTTCTTGTTATTTCAATACTTTTTATTAAAGGAGAGTGTATAAGATAAACTCTTTCAACGCCAATATTTTGTAATGTTTTCCTAACAGTGATAGTCGTACTTAATTGTGATTTGTGTTTTGATATTATTACTCCTTCTACAGTTTGAATTCTCTGTTTATTACCTTCTTGGATCAGAATAGACATTCTTATACTATCACCTATATCAATAATAGGCATTGTACCCTTTTTAAAGTCTTTTTCTACTGCATTAATAATAGAATTTTTTTTGTAAGGTTTTATATGCATTATTAGTTGTTATATTAATTTCTTTATTTTGTATAAACATTCAATTTATATATTTATATATAAACAATATAGTATCATAACATTGTAATGTAATCTTATTATTTTTTAGTTGTATGTATTTTTATCAAAAATTACAGGTTAATTCTAATAGCTATCATTTTTTTAGTTTTCACTCTAATTATATATTAATATTTTATTTTTTTTCATATAAAATTATATCTAAGGATTGTATGTATTTGTATAGTATAAATAATTATAATTTTGCAATGTATTCTAAGCGTTTTTTGAAGGTATTAATTTTTATTATTATGTTGCATAATTCAAATACACTTCTTGAAGTAAATATTAATAATTTTAGAGCTTTAAGTTTATACTATTGGCTAGGTTTTTCTATTATGCATATAAGACTTTATTATTATATGTTAAATAGATCTACTTCTTCAGCTTATTCTTTATTTAATACAAAATCTATAAGTCAAAATATATTTAGGCGCTATCTTATTGTTAATGTTTATTAGCTATTTCTTAATTTATCTATTATTAAGTTTTTGAAAGTTATTTTATTATGCAGAGTATTATTTTAGATCCTGTGCTTCCTCACAATTATATTGCTGAGGAAATTTTATTAGGTACTATCTTGATTCATCCAACTATTTTTCCGCAACTTATGCCTTTTCTTAAACCGGATTCTTTTTTTGTAGAGTCTCACCAGTTGATTTATATTAGCTTAGTTACTCTTCACAAAGATAAGAAAATAGATATTTTGCAACTATTTTATTTCTTAAATGATTCACAAATACTGCATTATGTAGGTGGGGTTTTGAAAATCATTGAGTTGATGAGACAAAGTCATATTTTTATGCCATCTATTAATATGTATGTTTATGTGCAAGAACTTATGATTTTGATTAATAATAGTTATACGAGACGTTTGATAATTCAGTATGGTTACAATGTTGTTAAATTAGCTAACATTAATGATTTACATTGTCATCAAATATATAATAAAGTATCTGAATATTTAGAATCTACAGTTCATAAAATCCCTAAAGAGAATTTAATGACTTTTAAAGATTTAATTGGTGATTTGCTTATACAGTTAAAATATCAGAATTTGAATTTGATTCAGCCCACTATAAATCAAAATATGATTTTATCAGGTTTTCAACCATTAGACCAATTAATACAAGGTTTACAAGGCGGTGATCTGATTGTGATTGCTGGACGTCCTTCAGTGGGCAAAACTTCTTTTGTAATTAATTTAGCATTTAATATTTTATCTTCTATTTCATTAGGTTTATGTTTTTTTAGTCTTGAGATGTCAAAAATGCAAATAGTTAATAAATTTATTGCTATTGCATCTGGAGTTGATACTCAAAATATTGCTTTTAGTAAACTTACAATAGATGAATGGTATGATTTAAATCACATTTGTCGTAAATTGATGAAATACAAGGTTTATATTAATGATACACCCAATATATCGATTGATTATATTGAATATACATCAAAACTGCTTTATCAAGAAACAGGTATTATTCAATTGGTAATTATTGATTATTTACAGTTAGTGCAAGTAGAAGGTTTTAATAATAACCTCAGAACACAAGAATTGGGTTATATAACAAGAAAATTGAAGTTATTAGCACAGTATTTAAGCGTACCTATAGTTGTTTTATCTCAATTGAATAGAAGTATTGAAACTAGAGTCAATAAATTTCCTTTATTGTCTGATCTTAGAGAAAGTGGGTGCTTAGTAAACTATTACCGTTTAAATTTAGATATTATTAATAATCTTCATATACAAAGTTTATATAACTATAGAATATTAATAGGAAGTGATTTAATTAAATGTTTTAATAATAATTGTTTATTTAATGTATTTTTATATACTTTACATTTTAATTTTTCTCTACAGTATTCTTTTAGTATCTATTTTCCTTATTTTTTACTGAGTTTAACACATAACCATAAATTATATTTAAAAACAAGATGGCTTAAGTTAAGTTTTTATCTGGAACATCGAATTTGTATTATAAATTATTTCTATAGATTGTCTTCATATATTTTTGAATATATTTATATTCCATATGTTATCTATTTTGATTATTTTAAAGTTTTTGATGTTGAAGAGCCTTGTTATTCTGTGTTATGCCTTAGTGATTTTATTTTGCATAATTCAATTGAGCAAGATGCAGATATAGTTATTATATTATCTCAAGGTGAGAAGCATCTAGGTTTATCTAATATTATAGATGTGTCATTATGCAAGAATCGTAATGGTCCAACTGGTTTATGCAAGTTATTGTTTACACCGCAAAACAATAAATTTTGTGATATCAGTTCATAAGTTTATATTATCTTTTTTGATTAACTCATTATTATTATTCTTGCAATTTAAATAAAGATATGGTAGTCTAAAAAAGACTTATTTTCAAGCCGGGATAGCTCAGTTGGTAGAGCAGTGGACTGAAAATCCTCGTGTCACCAGTTCAAATCTGGTTCCTGGCATTAAGTTTAATCACAACTTACAACAATAATATATTATTGTTGTAAGTTGTGATTAAGGGTTTAGAATTTCTATTTGTTCGCCTAATAAGACAGTTACTTTACCTTCATCAGTTACATCTACAACTGCGCTATCACCAGCTTTAATTTTACCCGATAAAACTTCTTCTGCTAAACTATCTTCTAGCAGTCTCATTACTGCTCTACGTAGTGGTCTTGCTCCATAACTAGGGTTATATCCTTCGTCTACTAATCGATTTTTGAATCTTTCAGTTACTTCTAGTTCTATTTTTTGTTGTTTGATGCGTTCGAATACTTCTTGCAGCATAATTTCTGCTATTTCACGTACTTCATCTTTAGTTAGTTGTCTAAAGACTATAATTTCATCTAATCTGTTTAAAAATTCGGGACGAAAATATTGTTTTAACTCTTCATTAACTAATGATCTGATACGATTGTATTGTGACTCTGTTTGTGATTCTCCCAGTTCAAACCCTAAGCTTCCTCCTCCTTTTTCTATAACCTTTGAGCCTATATTAGATGTCATAATTAACAAAGTATTCTTGAAGTCTATTGTTCTACCTTTAGCATCAGTTAGTCTACCATCTTCTAAAATTTGCAATAAAAGATTAAAAATATCTGGATGAGCTTTCTCGATTTCATCAAATAAAATAACTGTGTAAGGACGCTTTCTAACAGCCTCTGTTAAGTATCCACCTTCACTATAACCTACATATCCAGGTGGCGAACCAATCAGTTTAGAAACAGTGTGTCTTTCCATGTATTCAGACATATCTAATCTAACCATTGCTTCTTGTGAACCAAAAAAATAAGAAGCTAGTGCCTTAGTTAATTCAGTCTTTCCAACTCCCGTAGGTCCAGAGAATATAAAGCTTGCAATAGGTCGATTGGGATTCTTTAATCCAACTCTTGCTCTTCTTATTGCTCGAGAAACAGCTACTACAGCTTCATCTTGTCCAATAATACGACTATGAAGAGTTTCTTCCATATGCATTAATTTTTCTGATTCACTTTTTGTTAATTTGGTTACTGGGATACCTGTCCAAAATGCGACTATTTCTGCAATGTCATCTTCTGTTACTACAGGATCTTCAATTTGCAAATTAGGTTCATTTTTTTTACTTTGTGCAATAGCTGCAATTTGAGCTTTAATTTCCATCTCTCTGGTTCTATATTGTTCTGCTTTTTCGTATTTTTGTGCCCTGATTGCTTCATCTTTTGTTTTTAACACATTTCTTAGCTCTTTATCTAATTCTCTAGCAGCTGGAGGTAGCTGAGAGTTTAATAGTCTAACTCTTGAGCCAGCTTCATCAATTAAATCAATAGCTTTGTCGGGTAAAAAACGATCGGAAATATATTGATTAGCATATTTAGCAGCAGCTGCTAAAGCGGCATCAGACATTTTTAATTGGTGGTGTTTTTCGTATCTATCTCTTAAGCCAAATAAAATCTCAATAGTTTCTTCTACACTTGGTTCTCCAACTAATACAGGCTGAAATCGTCTTTCAAGTGCTGCATCTTTTTCTATATGTTTACGATACTCTTCTAGTGTTGTTGCCCCTATGCATTGTAGTTCTCCCCTAGCTAATGCTGGTTTTAGTAAATTTGCTGCATCGATAGCTCCTTCAGCTGCGCCAGCTCCAATTAAAGTATGTACTTCATCAATAACTAGTATTATATTATTAGCTGATTTTATTTCATCCATAATGCGCTTAAGTCTTTCTTCAAATTCTCCTCTATATTTTGTTCCAGCAACTAATAAACCGACATCCAATGTGACAACTAGCTTATCTTCTAAGATAGAAGGTATATCTTTATTTGCAATTCTTTGTGCTAAACCTTCTGCTATTGCTGTTTTTCCTACTCCTGGTTCTCCGATCAGTACAGGGTTATTTTTGGTTCTTCTCCCTAATATTTGTATTACTCTTTCAATCTCTTTTTGTCGCCCAACTACTGGATCTAAGATACCTTCTATAGCTAATTCTGTTAGGTTTGAGCCAAATTCTTCTAGCGTAGGAGTTTTGCTTCTTGTTTGTGTGTTATTGTTTCCATTTGTGTTAGCTTCTGTATTATCACCCAACATTTGAATGACTTCTGTTCTAATAGATGCTACATTAACGGCTAAGTTTTCTAGTACTCGTGCAGCCACACCTTCACCTTCACGTACTAAACCCATTAATAAATGTTCTGTACCTATATAATTATGCCCAAGTTGTCTAGCTTCTTCTAAAGAAAGTTCTAGAACTCTTTTAGCTCTTGGAGTAAAAGGTATCTCAACTGCCACAAATCCTGACCCTCTACCAATAATTTTTTCCACTTCTATGCGTGCATCTTTTAAATTTACATTCATAGATTTTAATACTTGTGCAGCAATTCCTGTGCCTTCACCTATTAAACCTAATAAAATTTGTTCTGTACCAACAAAGTTATGACCCAAGCGTCTTGCTTCTTCTTGAGCAAGCATAATAACTTTTATTGCTTTTTCTGTAAATCGTTCAAACATTTAATTAGAGCAAACTAATATATATTACCTTTGATACTAAATAATAATAACACACTTGAAAATATAACTTAATAGTTATGTAGAAAAGTTTTTTATATATGCTATAAATGTTTATTAAGTATTAAAGATTATTTAATTTGTATTAGTTATTACTTATAACTAGATTCGTTGGATAGAATTTTGTTATCATTTATAATAATTACTAAATTTCTATAATAGTTTGATATTTAGTTTATATAATTTTTTATATTTTTAAATTAAGGAAAATCATTATGGCTGTTATTCAGTTTATTAAAGGAATTAATGAAACAGTTGTTGCTGATGTTTCTTTAACACGTTCTAGAGATGGTAGTAAAGGTACAGCAACATTTAGATTTAACAATCCTGATATTTTGAAGTCCGGTATGGAAGATAAAGGTGATATTACAGGTATGTATCTAAAAGATGATGAAGGTGAGCTTATGACTAGGGATGTGAGTGCTAAATTTATTAATGGTAAACCGCAAGCCATAGAAGCTATATATATAATAAAAAGTCCACAAGAATGGGATCGTTTTATGCGTTTTATGGAAAAATACGCTAATAGAAATAAGCTTTCTTTTACCAAAGCTAAGTAAAACTAATTTGCATTTTTTCAAATGATATATTGGTAATATTAAATTATGGATGTTTATTATATTCAATATTTTTTTATATGAAATTCTCTTTAAGATGGCTTCAACAAATTGTAGATTTAAATGGTATAAAATTTAGTTGCCTTGCAGATAAATTAAATGCATCAGGTTTTGAAATAGAAAATATTATCCATGATCCATCTGCTAATGATATAGTTTTTGATTTAACTACAACAGCTAATAGACAAGATGTATTAAGTATGGTAGGTCTAGCTAGAGAAATTAGTTGTCTTTTTAATAGACCTTTAATGTATAAATTGTACAATGACTCTATTACTACTCATATTAATGGTTTTAATTTATCCGATAACAATATTTCTTTATTAGACTTGTCTTTAATTCAGATTTATCGTTTAAATAATACTTTATCTCCTTCGTGGCTTCAATACTATTTAATAAGCCAAAATATTAAACCATTAAATCTCTTAATTGATATTTCTGAATATATATATTTAAAGTGGGGGCAATCCATACACATATTTGATAAAAAAAAAGTTCATGACTTACAATTAAATTATTCTTTATTTAGTTTACAAAAAACAAATAATAATTTGCTGAGTAAGCAAAATATTGAATTAGAAGTTTTAAAATATGATAATCTGATATTGTCGGCTATTGGTTTTTATATAAATCCTTGTATTCAATGTGATTTGTTAACAAATTCTATCATTATTTTTGGTCAAGTATGCAATAAAAAATATATTAAAAGTATGCAAAAACTTTTAAATATTAGTACAGATCTATCAAAAAAATGCTTAAATCAAGGCTTGAGATCTGATTTTGTTAATGCTCTATACGAAACAGTTCAGTTGATTGGATCATTTGGATATGGTACATTAGGTAAGTTCTATGGGTATCATAAGTTACATTATATACCTCAGATTATATTTTTAGAGACAAGTAGGATACACAATGTTTTAGGTTTTGTTCGAAGAAACTTATGTGGCTACTTAACTGTACAAGAGATTATTCATCTATTAGAAAGTCTGAATTTTATCACAATATACGATGACTCAAAGAGTATATTTAAGATACAAGTACCTATTAACAGAAAAGCAGATATTAAGAGGCCTATAGATATAATCGAGGAAATAGGGCGTATTTATGGTTTTGATAAGTTTATTAGTAGGTTGCCTTTTGTGCATAATAATAATTTGTCTTTTCATAATACGCTTGTAAATAAAGTAAGTCAAATTCGTTATTTATTACGTCATTTAGGTCTACATGAAGTTCAAAATTATTCTTTTTATGATAATCTAATTTCTAATAGTAAAACAGAAGTTAAAGTTTTTAATCCTTTAGGTCAAGATCAGTCTTTTTTAAGAAGTAGTTTAATAGATCACTTAGTTATAAATCAGCAAAATAATCTTAAACAAGGTAACAAAAATGTTGAAATTTTTGAAATAGGCAAGATATTTAAGTTGAATAAATCAAGTGGAAGATTTGATCGTATTTTTAGTTCGTTTGAATTTTTACGACTTTCTGGTTTGATTAAAAATACTGTTTTTTTACGAAGATCATGGTCACATAAACCAGAATCACTCAGTTGGTTTCATGCTAAGGGTATAATGGAAGAGTTTTTAGATCGATTACAGGCTGTAATAGTATGGAAAAAAATAAACGATTTAAATGAAAGTTCTTTGTTTTTTAACTTAACGAAATTGTTAAAGATGAATCGTACAGCAATTATTTATAATATAAATAATCAAGAAATAGGTATATTTGGTCAGTTGCGTAATTGCTATGGAATTTCTACGTATATATTTGAATTTGATGTAATGAAATTAATAGCTTCTGTTAACTCTTTAAATCATATTAATTCTCTTATTTGTCCTTATTCTCATTATCCTAGTTTAACTAGAGATATATCTTTGACTTTAAATAACCTTCATAGCGTACATTCAGTTAAGCAGCAAATATCTAGCTTTAATAATTCTTTAATTGAATCAGTGCAAGTATTTAATCACTACAAAAATAAGTCTACTAATTGCTATAAAGTTGGTTTACGGATCATTTATAGAGCTTACGATAGAACTTTAAGTTATGATGATATCAATCGTATTGATAAAGAAATAGGGTTTTTATTAAGCAAATATAGATCATATTAATTTGTATATTTTATTTTACAGTTATAAAGTAAATCATAAGCCGGATTTTGTTCTTAATAATTTTAAGATTTATATGGTTTATGTAAAAATTAAATTTATTAAGGGTAGCTATTAATCTTTTTTTTATATTTACATATAAAATTTTTGCAGTACTGAATATAAACCGTAAATTACAATTAATTCTTTAATGATAGATGTTATTAATGTAAAGTTTATTACTTTGCTCTTATATGGGGTTTGCCTAGCAAGTATTTTTATCATACTTCTGGTACGCTCTTACTGTACCTTTGCACCCTTACCTATATTATAGTAAATTAGGCGGTTTTTTTCTGTGGCACTTTCCTTATAGTCACCTATACTGTAGTTTATACAGCTATACTATATACTAATTGGAGCCCGGACTTTCCTCAAATTTGTTTTAAAATTTGCAACTACCTATGTTTACTTGTGTATATACATAATACATATTTTAAAAAAAAAGTACAATCACATCTTAGTTACTTAATTCACAATAATCAAAATGAAAGAAATAAGTTTAACAGGTTTTTCAGAAAAAGATTTCGGAGCTATATTAAATCAATATAAATATAATTTGCATCCAGGTGATATTATAGCTGGCACTATTTTTCATCAGGAGTCACAAGGTTTTTTAGTAGATGTGGGAGTAAATATAGCAGGTTATTTACCTATAGATGAAATTTTATTAAGTTCTTGCAGTAATAGATATGATTTCAAATATCTTGTTAATAATACAAGAGAATTTTTTATTTTGGCTTATAATAAGGACAGACAACAGTTGTTATTATCTATTAAAAGGTTAGATTATATAAGAGCTTGGAAACGCGTTAAACAGCTTGAATCAGAAGACATTATCTTAGATGTGTCTATATTTAATCTTAATAAAGGAGGAATTTTAACTGTTTTAGAAGGTTTACAAAGTTTTATACCTAGATCTCATTTAATTACATTTACTAATTATGAATTTATGGTAAAATATCATTTACCATGTAAGCTATTATTAGCTGATGAAAAAAATAACAAGATTATATTAAGTCATAAACTAGCTTTACTTGATCTTTATTCTAATTTATTGAAAGTAGGAAAATTTGTTTATGGTCAAATTACTCAAATTAAGCAATATGGTATTTTTATCACTATTTATGGTATACCTGCTCTGCTGCATATATCAGAAATAGGTCACAAATATATAAAAAACATAAATCATACATTTCAAATTGGAAATAAAATCAAAGTTAAAATTATTCATGTTGACATGAAACAAGCTAGATTATCTGTTTCTAGAAGAGAACTTGTTTAACCTCCTCCAACAATTGTAATGATTTCTATTTTATCTTGTGATTTAAAGAAAGTTTTATCAAATTCTGTAAAATGGATAATACGATTATTATGTTCTACAACAATAGAGTTTAATTCAAATTCTAGATAGTATAATAATTCTTTAAGAGACATATCCATATAGCAGTTAAATGCTTGTCCATTGATAAAAATTGTGTTGTATATTGTGTTCATGTGATATATTTTTAGAATCCATTAAATTATTGAAAAAATATGGACTTATTACTTAAAAAGTATTATACTTCATTATTATATTTTTGAATTTTGGCGGATGTAGCCAAGAGGTTAAGGCAGTGGATTGTGGCTCCACTATTCGCGGGTTCGAGTCCCGTCATTCGCCCTGTAGTTTGTTTAAGTAATTTAATAAAGTTAATTTTGCCAGTTCTGTACGGTTTCTAGTTTTTGTTTTATTCAATAAACGGCTTACATATTTTTCTATATTTCTTATACTTGAATTGACTTTGTTAGCAATTTCTTTATTTGTATAGCCTTTTGCTACTAATAAAAGTACTTTATACTCTTTTGGTGTCAAAGAATTAAAAATAGAATTTTGCTTTTTATTTTGAAGCTGTTTGGTACTCTGGTTAACATTTGGTCTATAAAATTCAAGTTGTTTAAATATATTGTTTATTATAGATATTAATTCTTCTGGGTAAAATGGTTTAGCAAGGTATGCATTGCACCCTAAGTTATATCCTAAAATACGATCTTGTGTCATACCTTTGGCTGTCAAAAAAATTACAGGAATTTGATGCCAGTTTTTTTTAGAGCGTATTCTTTTGATTAGCTCGTAACCATCTATATTTGGCATCATAATATCAGTAATGATTAAATCGGGTTGGATAATTGTTAAATTCTGTAATGCATTATATCCATTTGTTGCAATATGTATTGTAAAGCCCTCAGAGATTAAATAAGAAGCCATTGAATTTAATAAATTTATATCATCATCTATAAGAAGTATTGTTTTTTTCATTATCAGATTATATCCAAATGAGTATATTATTAAAAGCTTATTTTTGCATAAGATATAAGTAAGAATTATGACTAATAAATGGACGCAATTATTTTTTGAATCAGAAATTCCTTTTTATATTTACAAATTGAATAAAGGAGATTCATTGATATTTAAATGTCAAACAAAGCACAGACCGTTAATTATAGTTTTTTATGGTACTGTATATATTATGAAAATATTTACAAATGGTGAGTCTATTTTTTTAGCTATATTGACTAATAAAAGTATAATTGATTTTAATTTTAATTTTTTTGATTCTAATTATGTTTATTATAAAGTCGTTGCATTAGAAAATACTTACTTTATTAAATTTTTTTGGCTAGATTACATTGCTCATTGTCAGTATTTATCGACTTCAATTAAGTTGCTCGATTTATTTCGTTATACTTTAAGACAATATGAAAGTTCATCATATATATTAATGCACAAGTCTATTAGATACAGGGTAGTTCAATTGTTATTATTGTTATGTAAGGACTTTGGGGTATTAAACAATAATTATGTTATTATTCCTTTTGAGCTATCACAAAGAACTATTAGTTATATTACAGGAAGTAATCCAATTACCATTAATAAAGTTATAAATTTTTTAATTAAAAGACTTTTTATAAAGTATATTGTAAAAAAGAAAATTGTAATATGTTATTTTTCTTTTTTTAGTTATTTACGCAATAATAAAATTACTTAATATGCAAAAAAGAAAATAATAAATGTTATAATTATATTGATTTAAGATTTAATAATAAATTGGAGTAAATTGTAGTTTAAATGCACAACTTTTATATTTTACTAAATAATTAATATGGGAAAGGTTTATGATTGGTTTGAAGAAAGATTAGAAATTCAAGCCATTGCAGATGATATAACTAGTAAATATGTTCCACCTCACGTAAATATTTTTTATTGCATCGGTGGTATAGTATTTACATCTTTCTTAATCCAAGTTGCTAGTGGTTTTGCCATGACTTTTTACTATAGACCAACTGTAGCTGAAGCTTTTTCGTCTGTTGAATATATTATGACAGATGTTAATTTCGGTTGGTTAATAAGATCAATTCATAGATGGTCTGCTAGTATGATGGTACTTATGCTAATACTTCATATGTTTCGAGTATATTTAACTGGTGGTTTTAAAAAACCACGTGAATTAACTTGGGTAACAGGTGTTATATTGGCTGTTCTAACAGTTTCTTTTGGTGTAACAGGTTATTCTTTACCATGGGATCAGATAGGATACTGGGCTGTGAAGATTGTAACAGGTGTTCCTGAAGCTATACCTGTAGTAGGAGCAAGTATAGTTGAATTATTAAGAGGTGGAGTAAGTGTAGGGCAAGGTACACTTACAAGATTTTACAGCTTGCATACTTTTGTTTTACCTCTTTTAACTGCTGTATTTATGTTAATGCACTTTTTAATGATTCGTAAGCAGGGAATTTCAGGGCCGCTATAATTATATTTATCAACATGTTTAAAATTTAGTATTGAGGAATTTCTTTATGTCAATTATAAAAAAGCCTGATTTAACTGATCCCAAGTTGCGTGCTAAATTAGCAAAAGGTATGGGGCATCATTATTATGGAGAGCCAGCTTGGCCAAACGATATATTATATATGTTTCCTGTTGTCATTTTAGGTATATTAGCTTGTGATGTTGGTTTATCAGTTTTAGAGCCCTCTGCTATAGGAGAGCCAGCTAATCCTTTTGCTACACCTTTGGAGATATTACCAGAATGGTATTTCTTCCCTACTTTTAATTTGTTAAGAGTTATACCTAATAAGTTAATAGGGGTTCTGTCTATGGCATCTGTACCTGCAGGTCTAATTACTGTTCCATTTATTGAAAGTGTTAATAAGTTTCAGAATCCTTTTAGACGTCCTGTTGCTACTACAGTATTTCTAATTGGAACTTTTGTTGCAGTTTGGCTAGGTATTGGTGCAACTATGCCGTTATCGAAGGCAATTACTTTAGGATTGTTTTAGATATTATTAACATATTGAATCATAACAATATTGTTATGATTCAATATTTTTATTTAATCGAAACTTTAGCACCAGCTTCTTCGAGTTGTTTCTTTAATTCTTCAGAGTTTTCTTTTGTTGTATTTTCTTTTATAGTTTTAGGTGCTGATTCTACTAATTCTTTTGCTTCTTTTAAACCTAAACCTGTTATTGATCTAACAACTTTTAATATAGCAATTTTTTTAGCGGCTGGTACTTCTTCTAATATAATATCAAATTCTGTTTTTTCTTCTGCTTCATTTGTAGTAGAACTATCTGCCGCTGTAGGCATAATTATTGCTGGGTTTTGAGATGCAATAGATGCATCAATATTAAATGTTTCCTCTATCTGTTTTACTAATTCAGCTGCTTCTAGTAAGGTTAATGATTTTAGATCATTAATAATATTATTGATTTTTGTATTCATTATATAAATAAATTGTTTATTTTGCATGTAAATAAAGTAAACGTTTTGACTACTTATTCTATCATAAATAGCTGTCGCGTAAAAGATTAATATCTAAAGGTATTGCAGGTCCCATAGTACTAGTAATGTATATAGACTTCCAGTATCTACCTTTAGAACCTTGGGGCCGATTCTTGTCTATAGATTTTTGTAAAGTAATTAAATTGCTATATAAGTCTTCTGGAGTAAAATTAAGCTTACCAAATGGAATATGTAATATTCCACTACGGTCGATTTTATATTCTAATTTGCCCGCTTTGAATTCTTTAATTGTTTTTACTAAGTCATTTGTTACTGTGCCAGCTTTCGGTGAAGGCATCAGCCCTTTGGGGCCTAAAATTTTGCCTAGTTTAGCAATTGACATCATAACATCTGGAGTGGCTATCAGTTTATCGAAATCTAAACGACCCTTTTTGATTTCATCAATTAGATCTTCTCCTCCTATTACATCTGCTCCAGCGGATTCAGCTTGTTGAATTTGATTATTTGTAGTAATAACAGCTACGCGGGTTATTTTACCTGTTCCCTTAGGTAGCATAACAGTTGCTTTTAATTGTTGGTCTGCATATTTAGGGTCTAATCCTAGTACAATGTGCACTTCTGCTGTTTCTACAAAATTTACGTTAGATAAATTTTTCATTAAATACAAAGCGTCTAAAGGTGCGTAAAGCTTGTTTTTTTCTACTTGTTTTAAAAGTATATTGAAGCGTCGTGAATGTTTTGTCATTTTAAATTTATTTAATATTAGTCACTAATTTGGATACCCATGTTTCTTGCAGTGCCTTTCACAATTTTCATAGCTTTTTTGATATCTTGAGTGTTTAAATCTTGCAATTTCGTTTCAGCTATTTCTTGTAATTGTGTCACAGAAATTGATCCAATTTTTTGACTGTTTGGTTGTCCTGATCCATTTTGTAGTTTAGCAGCTTTTTTTAGTAATACAGAGGCTGGTGGAGTCTTTAAAATAAATGAGAAACTACGGTCTTCATATATTGAAATTTCAACAGGTATGACCAAGCCAATTTTATCTGCTGTTCTTGCATTATATTCTTTGCAAAATAGTACAATATTAGCTCCGTATTGTCCAAGTGCTGGGCCTACTGGTGGAGCGGGAGTAGCTTTGCCTGCATTCAAAGCTAATTTAACAAGCCCTATAATTTTTTTAGCCATAAAACATTTGTTTATCTATTATTATTAATTCTACTGGTCTATTATAGAGTATCATAGTTATTAATGTAAAATTAATGATCTTATATTTTCGATTTTTTAGATGTTGTTTATGTTTTTATTAGCTTAATATTATTTTAATATTACACGCCTTGAAGGATTTGAACCCTCGACATCAGGTTTTGGAAACCTGCGTTCTACCAGCTGAACTAAAGGCGTAGTATATAAAAACATACATTAAAATATAGAAAAAGTAAAAAATTAAGTAAATTAAATAGCTTCAAAAGTTTGCTATGACAGATTTATTAATCGTATCATATATTTTTTAAGCTTAATTATATTACAAATTAATTATTATCATCATAAGAAATTTAATATAAATGATATACAATCAAATTTGTAATATGAGATTATACAATGATATTAGTAATGTTGTTTTTTATGTGTATATTTTTATGTTTTATCCTATATCCACTAATCATCTTTCAGAATTAGAGTATAAAAGATATGCTCGTCATTTAGTTTTAGAGAATATTGGCCATAATGGACAAAAGAGATTAAAAGCAGCTAAAATTTTATTTATTGGTGCTGGTGGATTAGCTGCATGTGGTATCATTTATTTGGCTGCTTCTGGAGTAGGTTGTTTAGGTATTGTAGATAATGATAAAGTAGCTTATTCGAATTTACATAGACAAATTTTATACAAAGATGAAGATATTGGTAAATTAAAAGTTCATGTGGTGCGTGATAGAATTAAAGATATTAATTCACAATGCTCTATTCGTATATATTCATGCATAGTAAATGAAAATAATTGTAGAGATATTATTAAAAATTATGATATAGTTATAGATACAACTGATAACTTTCAATCAAGATATATAGTTAGTAGATCATGCTATTTAGAGCATAAGATACATATTTATGGAGCCGTACAAGCTTTTGAAGGGCAAATAAGCGTTTTTAATTATAAAAGTGGGCCTTTATATTCGGATTTATATCCTAAAAACTTAAATTTATACACCCAAAAATGTGATACATTAGGTATCTTCGGTGTATTAACTGGTGTTATAGGTATGCTTCAGGCAATAGAAGCAATGAAAATTATTTTAGGTATAGGAAATGTTTTAAGTGGTTATTTATTAGTATATAATCTTCTTGATGCATCTTTCAAGACAGTGGAAATAGTGCCAAAAAAGAATTGTAATTTAATGAATTATTACTATAGCAATAAATTGTCAAATTCTAATTTTATTAATCAGAGCAATTTATTATTTATATTGAATCAATCTGCTGTAATTTTAATTGACGTTCGCCAACCAGAGGAGTTTGGTAAGTATCATTTATCTAAAGCTATTAATATTCCTTTAAAAAATATTAAAATTAGAAAAACAATTAATTTTATACGTCGTTATTTAATAGATAAAAAAATAGTTATATATTGTTATGATAATTTGAGATCACTTATTGCATCACAGATTTTATATAAAAATCAAATCAAACATTATTGTTTCAATAGTGAATAGTATTATATTATTTATTTTATTATTAGTTGCAGAGTTAGACATGAAAAAAAAGATAACAGTTATTTTGAAGAAAAATTTGGTTAATCTTGGATCAGAAGGTAGTATAGTAAAGGTAAGCTCTGGTTATGCTTTTAATTATTTGATTCCTTATGATTTTGCTTATTTAGCAACTACTGGAAGATTAAAGCATTGTAATATGTTTTTAAATATAAAACAAAGGAAATTAAATGAAATTAAGGGTAAATTTCAGATAGTTACTCAAAAATTAAATAAAATTGCGAAAATCAGTGTTAAGAAGAAAGTAGGTAATACTAATCAAATTTTTGGTAGCATAAGTGATAAAGAAATAATATCAAATATTTTATATCTTACAGGAGAGAAATTGGATAAGAAAAATCTGTATATACCTAATATTAAGAAGATCGGTGTTTACAATTTAGATATTATTCTTACAAATGAGATGAAAATCTGTATAAAGTTACAAGTTCTCCCAGCTTTCATATGATATTTAACTATAAGCAATTAGTGTAATAGTTTTACTGGGGTGGGAGGATTCGAACCTGCGAATGGCGGAGTCAAAGTCCGCTGCCTTACCGCTTGGCTACACCCCATATAACTATATTAAACAATTAATTAGTATTGATTGTCAACTAAGCTTTAATGTTTTAATTTATATATTTCTTCTAAGAAAGTCGAATAGGAAATTGTATATTGTTTGTGTTCATCTAATTTTCTAGTAGTAATGCAGTTATCATTCATTTCTCGATCTCCTAAAATAATACAAAATTTAGCTCCTAGCTTGCTAGCTCTTTTAATTTGTTTTTGAAAACTTGTGTTAGATAAGTCTAATTCGAATTTTATATTTTCTTTTTCTAAATTTTGTATTATTTCCCAAATTTTTTTTTGTGCTTCTAATCCTTGTGTTGCTATGTACACATTTATTGGTTGTTGAGACAGTATTAATTCCTGTTCAATGATTTTTAATAATCTTTCTAATCCCATCGCCCAACCTACTGCGGGTGTTTTTGGACCTCCTAGTTGTTCTATTAGGTTATCATAACGTCCTCCTCCACATATTGTATTTTGACGATCTTGAGAATTTGTTTTCATTTCGAAAGTTGTTTGATTGTAGTAATCTAATCCTCTTACTAATTTATAATTGATTTTATATGGTATATTTAAATTGTCTAAATGTGTGCAAACTAAATAGAAATGTTCAGTAGAAGTTTTATTCAAGTATTTATTTAGGTTTGGAGCATATTGTAAAATTTCTTGAGTTTTGATATTTTTGCTATCTAAAATCCTTAAAGGATTGGAATAGAGGCGATTCTGAGAATCTTCATCTAAATCTTTTTGGTATTGCAATAAATATTCGACTAAGTCTATTTTATAGATCTGTCTTTCTTCTAAGCTGCCAATAGAATTAATTTCTAATATATAATCTTTTAACTTGAGTTGACAGAGTAATTCATTAGCCAAGTGGATTACTTCTGCATCTGCCATTGGGCTCAAGCTACCAATGCATTCTATACCTAATTGATGGAATTGTCTTTGCCTTCCGCTTTGCGGTCTTTCATATCGAAACATTGGTCCTAGATACCAAAGTTTTTGTAACCTGCTTTGATACAGTTTGTTGCTCACGAATGCTCTTGCTATACTTGCTGTTGCTTCTGGTCTTAGCGTTATATTTCTATTGCTTTGATCGGTGAATGTATACATTTCTTTATTAATAATATCAGTTTCTTCTCCTATAGTACGTTGAAATAAGTTTGTTGATTCTATAATAGGTGTTCTAATTTCTGAATAGTTATGTAAAGACAGTATGGCTGAAGCTTTAGTGTATATGTGTTGCCAATAGATAATTTCATAAGGTAATATGTCTTTAGTTCCTCTTAGTGGTTGCATAAAATATGATTTCAATATTATTATATGTATTAAATATTATGATAGAAAATATGATTTTTTATATATTTTTTATAAATTTATCGGGCGAGGAGGGATTCGAACCCCCGACACCGTGGTTCGTAGCCACGTGCTCTAATCCACTGAGCTACAGGCCCTTATGTAGTATTAGTATATCAGGTTTCTGATTAAAAACTTATTTTTTCTATTTATTAATTGTTTTTATTTATAAAACTATCTTTAAATTATTTTAATTTAGATGTATTTATATATTTTTTGATGAAATAAGGATGATAAAATGGCAAAAAAAATTTTATATCAAGATAATGCCCGCAAAGCTTTAGAGAAAGGTATGGATACTTTGGTTGAGGCTGTTGCTATAACACTTGGCCCTAAAGGTAGAAATGTTGTATTAGAAAGAAAGTTTGGTGCTCCTCAGATCATTAATGACGGAGTAACTATTGCTAAAGAAATAGAGCTCAAGGATGTAATAGAAAATACGGGCGTTGCATTGATTAGACAGGCTGCATCGAAAACAAATGATGTTGCTGGCGATGGTACAACTACTGCTACTGTATTAGCTCATGCGATAGTTAAGCAAGGTCTTAAAAATGTTGCAGCTGGTGCTAATCCTATTATCTTGAAAAAAGGAATAGAAAAAGCAGTGAAATTTATTGTTGCTAAAATTGCAGATTATTCTAAACCTATTTGTAACATGCAGGACATTACTCATGTTGGTTCTATATCTTCTGGTAATGATATTGAAGTTGGAAATATGATAGCTAATGCTATTCAGCAAGTAGGTAAAGAAGGAATTATTTCCTTAGAAGAAGGCCAGTCAACAACTATAGAATTAGAAATTAAAGAGGGCATGAAGTTTGACAAAGGTTTTATTTCTCCTTACTTTGTTACAGATACATCTAGAATGGAAGTAGTACAAGATAATCCATATATATTAATAACAGATAAGAAAATTACACTTATTCAACAAGAATTATTGCCTATCTTAGAAAAAGTTACTAAAACGGGTCGTCCTTTACTTATCATAGCTGAAGATATTGAAAAAGAGGCTCTGGCTACAATTATTGTAAATAAGTTAAGAGGTATTATTAATGTAGTTGCTGTCAGATCTCCTGGTTTTGGAGATAGAAGAAAGTTATTATTAGAAGATATAGCTATTTTAACTTCAGGAGAAGTTATTACACAAGATATGGGCTTAACTTTAGATAGTGTGACTTTAAATCAATTAGGCTCTGCTAGACGGGTTCAAATTACTAAAGATGCTACAACAATTGTGGCAGATGTTGATGAAAGTCTTATTCAAGCACGCTGCGATCAAATTCGGAGGCAATTAGAAGCCAGTAGTAATAGTTATGAAAAAGAGAAGTTACATGAGAGGCTTGCTAAGCTATCTGGAGGTGTTGCTGTTATCAAAGTAGGTGCTGCGACTGAAACAGAAATGAGAGATAAAAAACTGCGTTTAGAGGATGCTATTAATGCAACTAAAGCAGCTATTGAAGAGGGTATAGTGCCTGGAGGAGGTTCTACTTTTGTGCATTTATCTCAAGATTTGCGAGATTGGGCTATAAACAATTTAGTTGAAGAAGAATTGGTGGGTGCTTTAATTATAGTCGATGCTTTATTATATCCAATTAAGAGAATTGTAGAAAACGCTGGTAATAATGGTGCTATAATTGTCGAAAAAATTAAAGGCAGTAATTTCTCTATGGGCTATAATGCTGATATTGGTCAAATTGTTGATATGTATAAAGAAGGTATTGTTGATCCAGCTAAAGTTACACGTTCTGCTTTACAAAATGCAGCTTCAATAGCTTCAATGATTTTAACAACAGAATGTCTTATAGCAGATCAAACAGATAGTTAAAAAACAAATTTATTTCATTCTTTAGTTATACACATATTATGTATGTAAGATGGTGACTTGAGATATTTGATAAGAAAGTAGATGCCATCTTCATTACCTAATATATGCATTATATATAAATTAAATATAGCTATTTCTGTTATATATTTATCATACAAATAGAGCTTGCTGTTAATATTATAGTAGTTGTGTGTTTTATAGTATATGTATTTGAATCTTTGCAAATATTGTTTGATACTTTTTAACTGATTATCACGATATATTGCTTTTAATATATTATTTATCTTTTTTTGCATTCTTAAATTGTTAACAGATCTATAAAGATAATAGATTGCTTTTATTGTTTCTTTGAAGTTGTATAATGTATAAGATTGTGGGTGTCTAAGTAAATTGCCACATCGTATCAAGAATAAATTATTTAGACGAGTAGCTATTTCTATTGAATTTATTTTATATGTATAATTTTCGTCTAAATTATATAAGTTTATGGCTTCAATACTAATTAATAAAAAATCAATTTTTTTTTATATAATTTGTTACTCATGATTATGTATTGTAATCCAATATTGTAAATAATGCAATTCTACTGTATTTTTCAAAATGTTGAGATGTTTAGTATAATCTATAAATTATTACTAATCATCTAATAGAAATTGAATTAATTTGTGCCAATAAAATTAAATTCTGGAAATGTATCTTGAGCTTGCCTCAAGGATATGTTTTTTCCTTTTTCTTGCCAAAAATTTATGATTTCAGTTGTTTTGTTTAGTAAATCTACTCTTTCATTTTCATTGATCCATGGTTTTGATTCTAATTCTGTTTTTAGTTCTTCCCATGCATCGTTACGAGGCCAAAAAAAATAAGATGTTAATGGGCTTTTATTTTGACCTATAATGTAATCAATTGCTATAGCAATATTATTTTCAAGCCATAAAATTTTAAATGTAAATTTGGACAATCTAATCTCCTTAGATTTAATTTATTAATTTTGTTTTTCAAGCTGGTTTATAATTTGTTGAACTTTTTTAGTAGTTTGAGCACCTTCATTGATTCTTTTTCTAGCTTTTTCTAGGTTTATTTGTGATTTATTAGTTATTGGATTGTGAAATCCTATTTCTTCAATAGCTCTCCCGTCTCTTGGTTTTCTGCTATCTATAACTATAACTCTATAGCTGGGTTGTTTTTTTCTTCCAAATCTTTTTAATCTAATTTTTAACATGATAATTGTAAGATATAAATAATTATAGTGTTTATATTTAATATTAAATAATTTTTTATTTGATTAATCAACTGTTATGATATAAAACTTACTAATTACTAAGTCATAGATTCGAGCTGTATATTGTTAAATATAACTGTTAAGCATTGTAAAAAAATAATTCCGAGCATAGGTGACATGTCCATTCCAAATATCATGGGTATTGTTCCTCTAAATAATTTAAGGTATGGATCTGTAAGTCTGTTTAGAGAACAAAAAGGTTCATTATACCAATTTACTGTCGGAAACCAAGCTAAAGATAGTTTCAATAAAATAGATATAAGATATATTTCAGAAAAATTAGCTATAGATGTAAAAATTAAATTAAAAGAATTTATTATAATATTCATTATTTTATAATATTGAGATTTGACGATAGATTAATTAACATAAGCTTATGTTAATTGATTTTTATAGTATATATATTTAATTGTGGATATTTTTTAGCTAAATATTTTAAAATATTGTTATTGCATGTAAGACAGATAATTTTTACATGATTTAAATTAATTTGATTATTTTTTTGTAAGTAATTTATGATTTCAATTATCCCATAATTTTTCAAAAATTTTTCAAATATAATTATTTTATATTCTTTTAGTTGTTCATTATAATAAAAGGTATTATTTATATCATTAAAGTCTGTATGTTTTAAATAAGATTCGGGTAGTATTCTTTGTACATCGGCAAGAATATTGTAACATTCTATTATATTAGTTATAATCAAATACTTGTCTAATTGATTTAATAAATATCTTTCTTTTAAAATATCAACTTTTTTTATGTATATATTATCTATTTTTAACCATTTTCTTAAAATTTCATAAAAGATAAGCATTCCTAATGTTTTTTCATTATCTGTATGTTTAAGTTTTTTATGCGATTTTTGATAAATAATTTCATATGCTAATTTTTGTATAGTTGGATGTATAAGTGTATGTATATTTAGTCCCATTTTAATTAAAATAAACTTAATACTCTTGAATAGTTTTTTGTACAATTTTATAATATAGTATATCTGATTTTGCAGAGAAAAATAGAGGTGACTGAATTATATGAAAATCTATCATCAACGTAATAGATGGATTTGGGGTTTTTCTATAGGTTCTGAGACTTGGAATGGAAGATTAGCTATGATAGCGTTTGTTATGGTTTTTTGTATAGAATTTTTTTTTCTTTACCTATAATAGAAATGCTTGGAATTTAATATTTTAGATACAATTTTACTGTTTTAGTTAATGTAAAAAAACTATTCTTAACTTTATAGTTAAGAATAGTTTTTCAATATAAAATATATTTTTATATAGATTTAATCTAATGGCCTCATAGATAGAACAGCTTCGTTTTCTCTATTGATACCTTTCTCGAATCCTGCTGCTGCAGCTCTTGCACGTCCTGCATGCCATAGATGTCCAATAAATAGAAAGAAGCCTAAAAAGAAGTGAGATGTTGTTAACCAACTTCTAGGTGAAACATAGTTCACAGAATTGATTTCTGTTGCAACACCACCAACAGAATTTAGTGATCCTAATGGTGCATGTGTCATGTATTCTGCAGCACGTCTTTCTTGCCATGGTTGTATATCGTTTTTAATTTTGTTTAGATCTAATCCGTTAGGTCCTCTTAATGGTTCTACCCAAGGAGCTCTTAGATCCCAGAAACGCATTGTTTCTCCTCCAAAAATTATTTCTCCACTTGGTGATCTCATTAAGTATTTTCCTAATCCTGTAGGACCTTGTGCAGATGCTACATTTGCTCCCAATCTTTGATCTCTTACAAGGAACGTGAAAGCTTGCGCTTGAGATGCTTCTGGTCCTGTAGGTCCATAAAATTCGCTTGGGTATGCTGTATTATTATACCATACATAGTTAGATGCGGTTAATCCCATGATAGATAAAGCGCCTAAACTATAAGATAAGTAAGCTTCACCAGACCAAACAAACGCTCTTCTTGCCCAGGCAAATGGTTTAGTAAGAATATGCCATATTCCTCCCGCAATACAAATAACGCCAATCCAGACATGTCCACCAATTAAATCTTCCATATTATTGACGCTAACTATCCAACCGTCGCCTCCAAATGGGGATTTTAATACGTATCCAAATATAATGGCAGGGTTTAAAGTTGGATTGCTGATTAATCTTACATCTCCCCCTCCGGGAGCCCATGTATCATATACTCCACCAAAAAATAAAGCTTTAATGACAAGTAAAAAGGATCCTATTCCTAATAGTATAAGATGTATACCAAGTATTGTTGTCATTTTGTTTTTATCTCTCCAATCATAACCAAAGAAAGGAAAAGACTCTTCAAGAGTATCTGGTCCAATCAAAGCATGGTACAATCCTCCAAAGCCTAGAACTGCAGAAGATATTAAATGTACAATGCCTACTACAAAGTATGGGTATATATTGGTTATTTCTCCACCAGGACCAACTCCCCATCCTAGAGTTGCTAAATGAGGTATAAGTATGAAACCTTGTTCATATAAAGGTTTTTCTGGTATGAAATGAGCAACTTCAAATAAAGTCATTGCTCCTGTCCAAAAAACCATTATACCTGCATGAGCAACATGAGCGCCTAAGAGCTTGCCTGATACATTGATTAATCTTGCATTGCCAGACCACCATGCAAATCCTGTAGATTCAATATCTCTGCCGCTTACGATATTTTGATTAAAGGGCGTTTCCACGTGGTAAAACCTCCTCAGGGAATATAAAGTTTTCGTGTGGTTGATCTTGTGCTGCCATCCATGCACGAATACCTTCATTTAGTAAAATATTTTTAGTATAAAATGTTTCAAATTCTGGATCTTCAGCTGCTCTTAACTCTTGCGATACAAAATCATATGCTCTTAAATTTAATGCTAGGCCTACTATACCAAATGCGCTAGTCCACATTCCTGTAACTGGTACAAATAACATAAAGAAATGTAACCATCTTTTGTTAGAGAAAGCTACACCAAAAATTTGTGACCAGAAGCGATTAGCTGTTACCATTGAATAAGTTTCTTCAGACTGTGTAGGCGTAAATGCTCTAAATGTATCTGCGGCGTCTCCGTCTTCAAATAAGGTATTTTGAACAGTAGCACCATGAATCGCGCATAACAAAGCTCCTCCAAGTATTCCAGCTACACCCATCATATGAAATGGATTTAATGTCCAGTTATGGAATCCTTGTAGGAATAATAAAAATCTAAAGATTGCAGCTACACCAAAGCTAGGTGCAAAGAACCAGCTTGCTTGCCCAAGTGGATACATTAAAAATACTGATACAAATACAGCAATTGGGCCTGAAAATGCAATAGCATTATATGGTCTAATTCCAACTAATCTGGCAATTTCAAACTGTCTTAAACAGAAGCCAATTAATCCAAATGATCCGTGTAAAGCAATAAATGTCCAAAGACCTCCAATCTGACACCATCGAGTAAAATCGCCTTGTGCTTCAGGGCCCCATAAAAGTAATAATGAATGTCCCATACTATTAGCTGGTGTTGATACAGCTGAAGTTAAGAAGTTGCATCCTTCTAAATATGAGCTTGCTAATCCATGTGTATACCAAGATGTCACAAATGTTGTTCCTGTTAACCATCCTCCTAATGCTAGATAAGAACATGGAAAAAGAAGTAAACCAGACCAGCCTACAAATACAAAGCGGTCTCTCTTTACCCAGTCGTCGATTAAGTCAAATCTACCACGAGTTTTTTCTTGTCCAATTGCTATGGTCATAAAATAAGTCTCCAGAGTAAACTAATTAAGTAAATAAGTTGTTAAGCTTATTTATACATTACACTTTAATTTGTAATGTCTAGTAATGCTTATATGAGTTTGTAAAGTCACTTTACTTTTCTTTACGCTTATATTAATATTATAAGCTTATTAAATAGCAAAGTTGGTGGCTAATTTAAAAGGATTTAATTAGTTCTCTAAGTTCACAATTTATTTTAAATTAAAATTTTCATATAATACAAATATAGTATAGCAAATATTATATTTTATTGTTCTATTTTTATTTGTTTTTAATATTGTAATTATTATTTAATTTATAATTTTTAATTTATAATTATATTGTCTGACTGTATATAAGTAATAGTAAAGCTTTAGAATCTAAACTAAGAACTTGTATGATTTTGTATAAAATTATATTATTGATTGCTAATAAACATTGTTAAGCTTACTAGTATGTATAATAATCTATCAATTATAAAAAATAATTATATGAAAGTGATTAGTCAAAAAATAACAATCATCATCTAAGATATGCAAAATATTAGATTTGAATTTTAGATATTGCTTATGATAATGAATTATTGCCATTGATAATTTTTTTTAATGAACGAATGAATTAATTCTTTACGACTATAACTAGTATAATAACTAATGAAATTTAATATATAATAAGGATAAAGCTTAAAAGTATCAAATCAAAGTAATTTAGTAAACCGTCTTGTATATAAATTTTTAAAGAATTGCTATCAGATTTGGAGCAATCAATAACAATATTATTATCATATAAGTCTTTAAAGTTTGAATAACAAACTAAATGTATTGTATAATTTTATAACATTAGACTTAGAAACAGATTTATAGAATTTTTCAGAATTAGTATTTAAGATTAAAATTTGGCATATCATTAACATCATTTTTAATTTGTGTTAAAAAAGAACCTGCTAAATTCAATTTTTATGCATATGACATCTATCGCTGTAAATAAAAATAATTCAATATTTTAACAAGTCGATAAAAATCATCAAAGTTAGAATTATTATTGATAAACTTTAAAATAAAAATACAGAAGTTCCAATAATCTTCTGATTTTGATGTTCATACTAACTAACCAGATTTATATATAAAATATTTATATGGGTACTCTTTAGATATTTTAATATTTTCAGTAATTTCTTGAACTTTATATACAATATAAGTATTGAAGCAAGTTAAAATATTATTATTTTATTGTTATTCATATTAATTGCAACTTAATCTAGACAAGATAACAATGCAATCAATTCTTGAAGTTTTAAGACTTTTAGAAACTATTTTTCTACATATCTTTCTGATCTTTACTTAAATGGGTAGGTAAATTACTTTGCTTGAGTATTTTTATGCCTAATTTTATGTCTTTTCCTACTTCTAAATTTACTTTGTTATCACACTTATCTCTTAATCTTATAATTTCAAGATCTACTTGATAAAAAAGTGAGTTTGTGATAGCTTTACGGGAATAACGTTTATAAGAGCTATAGAACTAGCTAGCAAAATTTCTTGTATTTTTTTATTAATGATATACTACTATCTTGGTAGTATTTTCTAAAGTTATATATAAAAATAAAATCTTTTCTTCGTTCTAAATTTGCTTATAAACTTCACTTGTTTTTTGGACTTGATTATTATTGCTAAAGCTTAAGCCAGCTGCTACAAACATAATTAATGCTATCCTTATAGACTTTACCACATTGTTCACAGCACTTGTTATTGTTTTACTAGTAATAATCATGATTGAAAGATTAATATATTCATGTAAGTTTAGTTTTTATAATTTCTAAAAAATAACGAGCTTATTTGAGTTGATTTGTATATACTTATATAACTATCGTTAATTTTAGGATGTTTTAAAGAGGCCTGTTTGATATTATTTTCATATTTTATATATCCAAGGTTATCGATGTTATATTCTTCAGGCTATCTGAATGAAATATACATACCAAAAGTGCACCGCTTATACTCAAAACTTTAGGATTAATTAGATTTTTCACCTTTTTCAATACAATAAAAACACAAAAATTATTATAGCATATATAACAGTTAAGCTAATGGCTTAACTGTTATGAAGAATCTAATATCTCTAATTATAAAGTACATTACACAAAGCGTTTCTAATATCTTACTTAGATAATATAATTAATTAACTTGACTAATTTTTGGTAAACTGGAGGATGTATCAAAAAAATTTTGTTAACAACAGGTGAAATTTATCAGACGCTATCAAATATTATTAGACCTTATATTATAGTAAATCAAGACATACAAAAATGTTAATTATTGAATTTTTTACATATTTATTAATTTAGATCTTCTAACTTTAATTGTATAAATAAGTTGAGAGGATTGTTTAAGAACTCGTTTAAATTCTAAATTAGCAAAATTATTTTGATTGTTGATAAAAACAAAAGTAAATGTTTAATATATTTAATATAAATTTTAGGGTTAGAAGAATATTCTAAATCAAAGTAAAGATTTTGAACCAGAAAAAATACTCTAGATTCTATAAAGTAAGTAGATAGCTTAACATTTAAACAAGAATAAAAATATAATAAATGTATTTTATGTTTAAGTAAACTGGAAAAACTTTCCAGTTTACTTTAAAGAATAATAATTATTTGGTTCAAACATTTTTGTTAAGTGTAAGCTAAGCTGAATATTTACAAAAGTCCATTTACTCTTAAATAAACTTTCAAAGCTTAATAAAATACTACAAACAATATTTTTTGCAAGTCTATTATTTAAATAATGATAGCTTGTATGAAATTTATAAGCTAACGAAAGAAAAAATATTATATATTAACAACTAATTGAATTTTGTTTTTAAGATTCAATGAATAAATAATAATTTTAGTCATTTTTCCAATAAAGATCGTGAGATTGCTTAAATATATGTATATAAAAAATAATCTCTAAAATTGTCAGCTTTTAATCAAGTATTTTAAATTTCTTTTATTCTAATTTAGAGTTAATATTGTTTTCTATTGACGATTAACTCAGGAAGTTTTTAGGTTTTATAAAATTATAAATATTTTGTTAATAGCTATCCTATAATATATTTTACTTTACCTTATATGCATATAGTTTATAATATTATCAATTGAAATAGATGTATGTTATATTTGTTTTTTGGGATTTTTTGTATGAGTTGGTAGAGTTCTTAAATAATTTATTTTGCACTATAGTGTTTCTAATATGTATGTATATATATGCCATTTAATTTTAATTTCTCTATAATAATTATTTTGGGTATGCTTTTTAAGCATTAGTAGTTATATATGAAACACATAATGACACTGTTATATATTTATTAATAACAGTTATACAAAGCTAAATATCTTAAATTAAGTTTATAGAATGAAATTAAAAAGAAATAAAAAAATTTTATATTTAGCCAGCTATTAAAATAATATTTTCATTTTTAATTATTCCATTTTTTCAATAATTCTTTGAAATAGATATCCTGTTCCTCTAGCAGTTAAAATTAAATCTGGATTACTAGGATCATCTTCTAATTTAGCTCTAAGTCTAGAAATATGTACATCTACTACACGTGTATCAACATGTCTTTCTGGAGTGTATCCCCAAACTTCTTGCAAAATAGCAGATCTTGAAAAAGGTTCACCAGCTTTACTTACGAGTAATTCTAAAAGGCTAAATTCCATACCCGTTAATCTAACTCGCTCATTTTTTTTGTACACCTGTCTTTTATTTGTGTCAATCTTTAAGAATCCTATATTTAGGATACCTGAACTGGGGATACCAGAATTTACAGCTATTTTATCTACTCTTCTTAGAACACATCTAATACGTGCTTCTAACTCCTTTGGTGAAAAAGGTTTTATTACATAATCATCTGCTCCTAATTCTAAGCCAGTAATTCTGTCTGATACATCTCCGAGTGCAGTCAACATTATAATTGGTACATCAGATTCTTTTCTAATTTCTTGGCATACTCCATAACCATCTAGTTTAGGCATCATGACATCTAATATTACTAAATTAGGATATTCTTTTCGAAATATATATAATGCTTCTTCTCCATCTCCTGCGCTAACAACATCATAGCCAATCATCGATAATCGAGTTTCTAAGATTGTTCTTATGCTAGTTTCATCATCTACAATTAAAATTTTTTCTTTAGAATTGTGCAAATCTTATATCTCCTTTATATTTTATATTTCTATTGTATATATTTGTAATTATTATTTTAATTTGAATATATAGTTCTTTATTATAAGTTGCGATAAGCATGTTGATTTGATAGATAATTATAAAGATATTTCTTAAGCTCGATCTAGTTTTATGTATTCAATGGGCTTACTGATAGTCTTTAATGCAAAGTGAAATAATGCAAAAATGTTATTCTAATTTTATTAAAAATGTTTTTTAGATCTAAACTTTCATATTTGTTAATAAACTTTTGAGTAGCATAATTTTTTATTATGAGGTCTTGACAAGATCGTATAAAAAGCATTATCATTAGTTTCAGTTAGTTAAATTTTTCGTAAGTAGTTAATCACTTGGTTTAGTTTAATTACTCTTTAGTTAAAACATATTCT